CTGCAGCGGTTGCCCCGCCCTTTTTGTATTCCTCGGCGACCCTTGATGAAATTAACCTTATGAAAGTTCTCAGAGACCGCTTATCGATGGGACTTCAAAAGGCAGGGACCCAGGACCAAAACAACAAAGCCACTCTGCGCGGCACGAGGCCCGTAGGGCAGTTTACTCTTCTGTGCGTCGCATAAAGCTCCCGAGGAGTTCAGATTTACGTGCTTTAGCCAAAACTAATCTTTTTTCAGCTATTACCTTGTCTATTATTATGTTTCCATACGCAGGAATACCCCCGTTAGCTGGATTTTGTAGCAAATTCTATTTGTTTTTCGCCGCTTTAGGCTGTGGAGCCCCAGCCTTAATAAGAGTAGTTACTAGCGTTATCAGTCGTTTTTACTATATACGCTTTGTGAAAATAATGTATTTTGATACACCTAAAACCATAGAATATACCTTAACTTCAATGCGTATTTTATCAAACAGGGCGTCGTAGGCGGAATACGGCTTGAACACATTCACATTGATCAAGAGCCGCTTCCGATCGGGTAAGTTGAGTCCTGTACCAATTATTACGAACTGCCGACTTTAGTTTTGCAATCTTCCTAGGGACCTGGATCGCTACGTACTGAACTCCCTGACCAGCATTCAGATCATTCTTGCCTAAGATAACCACCGCGACAGGCCAGTGAGTATGTCGAGCGAACTCATATAACCCCTTTGCTTTGGCGTGGTTTTTAGAGGCTGAAAATGATCTGTATGATTGGTTAGATAAAGAATATGCTCCAAAAATCAAGATCTAGCTTATTAAAGCAGTTTGAATTTATGTCCACTAACGTGATTTCGTCCAACTCTTTATGGTATTACCGCTTGACACGAGAGATAACCGTCGAGTCATTGGAGATGAACCGGATAGTCTCGATGTTCAAGTGGGATAAGGCCGCATAAGCAAAGATACAAGTCGTCAGGGCCATAAAAGCTGGAAGCAATTTGAAGCAGACCATGTCAGACGGGACCTTCTCTGTATAATAGATCAATGGGTTGCCTGATGGTGTGTCTGGTTCGATATCGGCTTCAAAATCCTGTCATCCGTCACCCTCTGCTCGAGCTTTCTCTTCAAAGAATGGAAAGGTCGTAGCTCTCGTTACACTGTAGGGATAGTTGCTTCTTAAGCAAAGATGATAACTAGCTTGGAGCCAGTTAGCAATCCAATTTTTAACCTTTAAGCTCGTGTCCGGCAAACCCGAAGCGCCGTCTGCTTTTAGTTTCGGGTAAACCACTCCGTGGCTTCGTTAACCACACGCTGACCATAATACCGAGGCGAATATCCCAAACGGAATTTCTGTATACTCGCTCCCCAGTGGTCTTGTCTCGACGCCGCTTTAACCTTATTAACATTTAGATTTTCCATAGGTCGTAGGACTTTATTTTATTTTTCATGATAATCTATCATCTTTATGAAGTTTCTAAAAGATGCGCATTATTGGACTCGGACCAATAACCAATAGGAACGGATTTTAAATCCGTCGTGTTTACCTTTTTCACCAAATGCGCGAAAGATCGGAGACAAAAATAGATATCTTGCTTCAATCCCTTCTGTTTTTTCCGTCTTGCTGTGCGCTCGCCAACATTTGCTAAAGCGTAGAGCCTCGCTCCATGGCTCCATGGCTAATACCTTCTGAGCTATATATTTTGCGTTTCCCGAAGCAAGCTCATTCTTTCCTTCGTAATCTAACCTGTAATTTGCTGACGCGAAATCAAACTGTAATTCGAGTACGGGACATTCATTATTATGTAAATTGATTATTCAATTTTTATTCCTTAATATAAGATTATAGATGAAAAGCAGATCATCTTATCGCGGAACGAATCCCTTAGCAATAGGCTAAAGAATGGCAAGGAAGAGTGTATGCGGCGATCAAACCCAACTAGACCGACCTTACTAAATTGAGGTAGGAATCGAAGAACAAAGATTCTTTCAAATCCAAATTTTAAGTTATCGGTACGGCTTCGGCAAACAAAAAACATATGTGTATTTTCGGTTTTCGATTAGTAGATTTTTTAAGCTGGAGTCAGCAACTATTCATTACATTGGTGAAAAGTGGATATACTAGTAATTTTATGAAAAATTTGACCGCCGGACGGGCACTATCAGACAGGTAAACTTTACACAGAACCAGAGACCACTGTTTGAAGAAAATGGAGCAAAGAGAATACTTAGTGCCTGAGTACGAAGCCAATGTAAGGGAGGCTTACGATGAGCGAGGGACTACGAAGGATAAAAGCAACTCCATAGAAACTCGCTATATTATAAACGTAAGTTATATTAAACCTGGGCGACCCCTGAGGTGGCCTGAATCTATCCCGAAGATTAAAAGTAGAGCCTACATAAATTAGGTCCCTTTTCCATCGATAAACAGAATGCCTTCCGGCAGGTCAAATTCAAGCAAAAAAAAAAATAGTACTTATGTATTTACTTATAGTCATTCTACCGTTGATTGGGAGTTTTGCGGCAGGGTTTTTTGGTCGTTTTCCCGGTTCAAGGGGAGTGGCTGTAGTCACAACCACGTGTGTTCCATTATCTCCTATTTTCTCTCGTATTGCATTTTATGAAGTCGCGCTGTGTGCCAGTGCTTGCTATATAAAGATTGCTCCTCGGATTTCTCCGGAACCTTTTGACGCTGCTTGGGGCTCTTCATCTGACAGCCTTACAGTCATTTTATTACTGGTCGTTACAATTGTCAGTAGCTTAGTTCATATTTATTCAATTTCTTATATGTCTGAGGATCCGCATAGTCCACGTTTCTTTTGCTATTTGTCAATTCCCACCTTTTTTACGCCTATGTCGGTAACTGGAGATAATTCTATTCAGTTATTTCTAGGATGGGAGGGAGTTGGACTCGCGTCATATTTATTGATCAATTTTTGGTTTACGCGCATTCAGGCAAATAAAGCGGCTATTAAAGCTATGCTCATAAATCGCGTAGGTGATTTTGGATTAGCTCCCGGGATTATGGGTCGTTTTACTATTTTTCAAACAGTTGACTTTCCCACTATTTTTGCTCGTGCTAGTGCTTTTTCCGAACCCCATCATTATTTCCTCTTTTGCAACATGGGATTTCATGCCATAACTGTTATTTGTATTCTAGTGTTTATTGGCGCTGTTGGAAAATCTGCACAGATTGGATTGCATACTTGGTTACCCGATGCAATGGAGGGTTTTATAATATTTAAGGGCTCTCGTGTGCCATTAGGTACATTCCAACAATCTCACTGTATGCTGGGATCGTCGACCAAATGAGAGGCCCTATCGGAAAAATATCTCATTTTGACCAATCAGCAGGAAACCTATCAGGCTCAAATCCACCCGGCGAAGTCAAGGCCGAAGGAGCTCTAGAGGATCCCCAGAGACTGTACGTAAGACCTCTTGTTCGAAATTTAATCTCTCCCGAACCTGCTGGCCCAAGGGGCACGAACAACCACGCCAGAAGGGAAGGCCCAGAGGGAAAAACAGGGCAGAACCTTTGAAGTTTTTGGAAAAATATAGATTTTTGGCGTCAAGTCTATTCGTGTGTAAAAGAAAAACCACATCTTAGTTTTTAAGGGCACAGCGGCCACCCATAAGACGATCGGGAGAGCCTATATTTCCTAAGTGGAAGATCCAGTCCCTACTCCTGCCGAAGGTAGACTCACCAACCAATTACCCAATGCTGTGGAAACAAAAAATATATATATTTTCCGGCCTTGTGAAATTGTAAAAGGTTATGCGAGAGTAGCCCACTCCAGTATCCGCTTCGATTCATGCAGCTACTATGGTAACAGCAGGCGTTTTTATGATAGCAAGGTGCTCCCCTCTATTCGAATACTCACCCAATGCTTTAATTGTTATTACTCCTGTAGGCGCTATGACGTCATTCTTCGCGGCAACTACCGGAATATTGCAAAACGATTTAAAAAGGGTTATAGCTTATTCAACTTGTAGTCAGTTAGGTTATATGATCTTTGCTTGCGGCATTCCCAACTATTCTGTTAGCGTATTTCATTTAATGAATCACGCCTGCTTCAAAGCACCTTTATTTTTGAGTGCAGGTTCAGTGATTCATGCCATGTCGGATGAACAAGATATGCGTAAGATGGGAGGGCTTGCTTCCTTGTTACCTTTTACCTATGCTATGATGCCCATAGGTAGCTTATCTTTAATTGGTTTCCCTTTCTTAACAGGATTTTATTCAAAAGATGTTATTCTGGAACCTGCTTATACGAAATATACTATTAGTGGTAACTTTGCTTTCTGGTTAGGAAGTGTATCGGTCTTCTTCACTCCTTATTACTCTTTTCGTTTACTGTCTTTAACCTTCCTAGCACCAACTAATTCATTCAAGCGAGACTTAAGTAGATGTCATGATGCGCCCATTCTTATGGCAATACCTTTAATCCTTCTGGCTTTCGGGAGTATTTTTGTAGGATACTTGGCCAAAGATATGATGATTGGTTTAGGTACCAATTTTTGGGCTAATTCACTTTTCATACTACCCAAAAATGAAATTCTGGCCGAATCTGAGTTTGCTACTCCAACCATTATTAAACCAATTCCTATTTTTTTTAGTATTCTAGGTTCATTTGTGGCGTATAGTTTAAATTTTGTGGATTCACCACTCATTTTCGCTTTGAAAACTAGTACTTTTGGTAATCGACTATATTGCTTTTTCAATAAGCGCTGGTTTTTCGATAAAGTTTTTAACGACTTTCTAGCTAGATTGTTTTTGCATCTCGGATATGAAGTCTCATTTAAAGCTTTAGACAAAGGTGCTATTGAAATCTTGGGTCCTTATGGAATCTCGTACACAATTCGAAAAATGGCCCAGCAAATAAGTAAACTTCAAAGTGGATTTGTTTATCATTATGCCTTTGTTATGTTGCCTGGATTAACGATATTTATTTTTGTTATAGGCCTGTGGGATTTTATCTCTTTTTGGGTAGATAATCGATTGTATTTCATTTACATAGTTAGCTTTTTATTTATTAATATCTGAGGAAAGATTAGTACGAACTAAAGGCCCACACTTCATTGTATAATATATTAAATCTTTACGGTAAGCATTTAGTAAGTACATAGGCTCCTCCTTCCCTGCTGCCTGTTATTAAATGCTTTCTTATTGCTAGGTTCCTCTCGGGTAAGCGGGTAATACGGGCCCTCTGACTTCTTAAGGATAAAAGCGACCCCTAGGACCTTACCGTTGTTTCCTACACGGCTCGTCCAAAAACCTTCGTTTTTTAACGCCCTGTGCCCAAGATGTCGTTTAGACTCCTGTCCCTAGTAATATAGGTAATCCGCTCCATCTTGAACTCTATCCTTCCGTACGAGAGAGTAGGTAGAGGACAAACCATTTATGACCTGGTTGATATATACCATCAATAGGCATGGAGCGAGCAACGTACGTTCATGCGCTTCACCATTCGCAGAGCTCGGGTGACAATGGTTAATTGCTGGTTGACAAGGACCGAAAGAGTCTCCGATTCGCCAGTACAGAACCTCGTCTTAAATATAAGAAAACCGGCTTGCTCCATACTTTTGAGGTACCCCCCCGGGGGAGGGTAAATGAAACCCCCTCAACAGAGCTTCTTGCACATGCTAAAGTCTCCGTGTTCGTTGCCGAACAAGAATGAGTGCAACGCCTTTACACAGAAATGGACTTGTGCTTTTTATCGTGCGGGATCTAGACCGGTCGCTCGATGAGAATAATGAACTGAATTCGCCAAAAACAGACCGGGTCAACAGATTTTAAGTATCAAATGCTAATTCTTTGCTTCAGGCCATTATTGTACTGGCATTTTTGATAATAATTAACGCATCCCGATTTCATTGTGAATAACTATCTATTGTCCAAAGACTGACAAAGAAAACCAGACAAAAAAAGGGCAAAAACTTGCCTAACAAGCGGAGGCCAGAGGCCCGTAGGGCAGCGCTACGGGTCTTTTCGCAGCATATATATTTCTCGCAGCAAAAATATATATATATTTTTTTCGGGATTTCTAGGAAAAAGAGTAAACGTATATGTTCCAAGTTCTAGCTCCATTTTATTCCAATTTAAGTGGTCCTATTTTGCTTCCTTTGCCAGGAAGCTCTATTATCTTGGTGATCCCGAATTCGAGAGTACGTCTGATACGAGGTATCACAATTTGGACCCCTTTGAGCACTTTTTTATATTCTCTCTTTTTTTGGATACGCTTTGAGAATGATACAGCAAAATTTCAGTTTGTGGAAACTATTCGATGGCTTCCATATTCGAATATCAATTTTTATATAGGTATAGATGGTATCTCTTCATTCTTTGTGATCTCGACCACGTTTCCAACTCCTATTCGCATTCTCGTTGGCTTTTATAGCGTCAAGAGTTATAAAAAAGAATATATGATAGCATTTTTCATTTGTGAATCTTTCCCAATTGCTGTGTCTCGCCCACTCGATCTTTCAATATTTTACGTTTTTTTTGAAAGCGTGTCAATTCCCATGTTCATTATTATAGGTGTTTGGGGTTCTAGACAAAGGAAAATCAAAGCAGCATATCAGTTCTTCTTGTACACCTTGATGGGATCCTTGTTGTGCGCCACGTTGGTACTAGTGGGTCTCCGGACAACAATAAAATGAGCCGGCATGGGGTGTTCTATGTAAAGCGTCCCACTATCCTTGCGGGGAAAGCCCAAAGGGTATTGTAGCATGTGGGTAAAAGGGGAACCCGGCGTGAAACTGATAACGCTAAGGAGTTCCCCCAGCTAGAAGTTCTATGGATCGTCTTGGAAGTCTACTGGAGATATCCCACTCAGTCTGGCTGGGAAGAAGCCCAGCTATTGTGTCGCCAGCGGTAAGAGCGACCTTCTCCACAGCCACCGCCCTTGAACGAGAGGCTAGTAAAAAGAGTGGAACGCACTTGGAGACAGCTACCGTATAGATACGGGCAAGGACTCAAAACCTAAGGAACCGATTCAACACACCAGCATGAAACGTGGGATTGTCTAAGGTCATTCTGGGGAACTGGCTTTTTAAACTTTTCGGGGGTGTCAGACCCAAGAGAAAAGTAGGCAACGGGGGGCCCGTAATAACGGACATGATTCTGCTAAGGGGCCCAGAGAGAACGAGTGATGACATTATAAGTAAAAACCTTATACTGTTCATCCTGTCATAAGGGAGGCTGAACCCAAACAAAAAGGCTCGGGGTCCGACCGCGGTGAGTTAGATTGGAACCCCCTGTGACAAGAACACAGGGTATACTGAAAGCAGAGAGGAGAGGGAAGGCGAGACGGAGACCGAAGCCCCTAAAAGCTTCCAACCAATCTATAGGCTCAAAGATCACTCGGAGAGCCGTATGCGAGGAGACTTGCACGTACGGTTCGGAGGAAGGCCATTGATACCTAATGAAAATATCACCATGACTAAGGTATAAGCCGCGCCGTCGAGAGGACCCGGTTTTATTGGGTAGTTGAGGTTGGTGGCCCATCTCTTACCATGCTTCTAGCCATTCTATTTATTTTTTTTCAAACAGGAACCACTGATCCACAAATATTATTAACCACAGAATTTAGTGAGCGGCGCCAAATCTTGCTATGGATTGCTTTTTTTGCTTCTTTCTCCGTGAAAGTGCCTATGGTACCAGTTCATATTTGGTTACCTGAAGCTCATGTGGAGGCACCTACGGCTGGATCTGTAATCTCGGCAGGAATTCTTTTAAAATTGGGAACCTATGGTTTTTTAAGATTTTCCATACCCATGTTTCCCGAAGCGACACCTCATTCCACTCCTTTCACTTATACTCCAAGCGTGATTGCTATCATCTATACTTCTTTAACTACAATAAGACAAATCGATCTGAAGAAAATTATTGCCTACTCTCCAGTAGCCCATATGAATTTCGTGACTATTGGAATGTTCAGTCTGAACATACAGGGAATTGAAGGTAGCATTTTACTTATGTTAAGTCATGGACCGGTTTCTTCAGCCCTTTCTTCATGTGTTGGCGTTCCATACGACCGACATAAGACAAGAATTGTTAAATATTATGGAGGTTTAGTCAGCACCATGCCTATTTCCTCTACCATTTTATTATTTTCCACTTCAGCCAATATGAGTTTACCCGGGACTAGCAGCTTTATCGGGGAATTTCTTATTTTAGTAGGAGCTTCCCAAAGAAATGGCTTAGTGGCCACATTAGCAGCACTTGGGATGATTTTAGGCGCCGCTTATTCTCCTTGGCCATATAATCGTGTGGTTTTTGGTAATTTCAAACCTAAATTTATCCTAAAATTCTCCGATTTAAATAGAAGAGAAGTTCTCATCTTTTTACCTTTTATTGCGGGAGTTATTCGGATGGGTGTTTATCCTGAAGTGTTCCCAGAGTGTATGCATACTTCCGTAAGTAACTCAGTGCAACATGGAAAATTTAATTGAAAACCATAAAAAAGAGGTTCGAAGAAATGTTTGAGCATGATTTTTTAGCGCTTTTCCCGGAGATCCTTCTCATTAACGCAACCATCATTTTGCCTATTTATGGAGTTGTATTTAGTACCTCTAAAAAATATGATTATCCACCGTTAGTGCGTAATGTGGGTTGGCTTGGTTTACTCAGTGTTCTAATAACCATCCTATTGGTCGCCGTTAGCTCACCTCCAGCTGTTGCCAATCCAGTGTATAATAATTTAATAATAGACAATTTTACATATTTTTGCCAAATCTTTCTATTATTAAGTACGGCTAGTACTATGGTTATGTGTTTGGATTATTTCAAACAGGAGAGTTTGAATGCTTTCGAATCTATTGTATCAATTTTACTTTCTACTTGCAGTATGCTTTTCATGATTTCCGCCTATGATTCAATTGCCATGTATTTAGCTATTGAGCTTCAAAGTTTATGTTTTTATGTGATCGCAGCATCAAAAAGAGACTCTGAATTTTCCACAGAAGCCGGCTCAAAATATTTTATTTTAGGTGCTTTCTCTCCTGGAATATTATTGTTTGGTTGTTCTATGATTTATGGGTTTACTGGAGTTACCAACTCTGAGGAATCAGCTAAGATTTTCACTGGATATGAAATCACTTTGTTCGGTGCTCAATCTAGTGGTATCTTTATGGGAATTTTATTTATCGCTGTAGGTTTTTCATTTAAGATCACTGCAGTTCCTCTTCGGGCGGCCGTTAGACGGCCTATGGGTACCGACAGATTGCGGCCAATCTCAATACTTTCGGGGCGCCCTGTGCGCCGAGCGTGGAAAACTCATCACTACCTCGTGAGAGCGTTGAGACCATAGCATGTTACAAAAACGCGGTTGAGAGCGAGCGCGGCGGCAAAAATATTTTTTGCTGCTCAATAGCACCGCGTGAGCTCTAATAGTGTCACACAAGATAAGCCCGCCTGGCGAATCGAAGTTATCTTCTTGTCAACTGGCTGCCCAGTTCACCCGTTGAACGGGTGGGGAAACGCGCGAACGCACGCTGGTGTGCTTCCTGCCTGTCGGGGTGAAAAGGCGACAAGGTCTAGATTGGAGCTGGAAATTGCATGGGAGCTGATTACCCAACTTTTTGGGGACAATTAACAAAACGATATCTCAAGACACCAAAAACCATAGGCTGTACCGGCGAAATCCAACGGTGAGATCAATCCCCGGCTGGAAGTCAGAGGACCTTTAGTACCCCAACGCCCCGGCCGCAAAGAAAACCAGGTGCGAAAGCGAGAGAAGAAAACAAGTTTTCTTCTCGGCCCAGTGAAGCGCAGGCAACAACAAAAGGGAAGGGGTCTATGCAGTACCTGCTTATATTTGGCAGGTTTAACTCTACAAAATCAACTTATATCATTCCAGGTGACCCGGGGGGGGGGATCCGGCTGCGTGTGGAGTGGAATGGCTGGAAGCAGAAGGGAGTCCGAAGGCGCGAAGAGGGGGAGGCCTGGAGGGCTCGACCTGCCGGTTTAAAAAAAATATATATTTTTTGCTGTGCTCTCTCCCTCTCACGGGGAGAGTGCTACGCCCTTTGGATATATAATCCGAAAGTTAAGTGGAGTTAGAGAGCCGTATGATGGGCCACTATCTAGTACGGTTCGGAGAGCACTGTAGTAAGTCATTTGGGATTTTTCTCAACTGTTTGTTTTGCTGAGCGAACAGCGAGTGAACGACGAATAAAAAATATAGATATTTCCAGAAACTTATCAGAATCGTCCCTTTTTTTCTCCGACAGGGCCAGGCACTGTCCGAAAACAAAATTGTCCGGCGGCCTCTACCGCTGGTATCGGCCCCACCAAAAAGTAAGTGCGCGGGAAGCATTTACGGTCTTCGACCCTTCGGACTCTGTAAAGCCAGAAAAGTCTCCTTTGGAACTATAAAGTGAAGTGCTGCGTACCTCTTCTTAGAGTTTTGTGCCTTTGGCGGCCCTAGCCACGTAGGTAGTGCGCGTGGAGCGTGTTCGGCAAAGGACAGGTGCATAGCACTCGACCAGAGTGGGAGCGCTTTAGGATTGAAGGGCTTGAGCTCTCGAACCAATAGCAGATAGGAAAAATATATATTTTTTATTGACGTGTTGCGCGGCTCGGTGAATGTACTTTCGACTCTATATATGTGGGCACCCGATGTATACGAGGGTTCACCTACTATAGTTACAGCATTCTCCTCGATTGCACCTAAAATATCTATTCTTGCCAATATGTTACGTGTTTTCATTTATAGTTTCTATGATCCAACATGGCAACAACTATTCTTTTTTTGCAGCATCGCTTCTATGATCTTAGGAGCACTAGCCGCCATGGCCCAAAACGAAGTAAAAAGACTTTTAGCTTATAGTTCTATTGGACATGTAGGTTATCTTTTAATTGGTTTTTCATGCGGAACTATAGAAGGGATTCAATCACTACTAATTGGTATCTTTATTCATGTACTAATGACTGTTAATGCATTCGCCATAGTTTCAGCGTTACGTCAAAACCGTTTCAAATATATAGCAGATTTAGGTGCTTTAGCCAAAACTAATCCTATTTTAGCTATTACCTTGTCTATTACTATGTTTCCATACGCAGGAATACCCCCGTTAGCTGGATCTTGTAGCAAATTCTATTTGTTTTTTGCCGCTTTAGGCTGTGGGGGCTACTTACTAGCCTTAATAGGAGTAGTTACTAGCGTTATCAGTTGTTTTTATTATATACGCTTTGTGAAAATAATGTATTTTGATACACCTAAAACATGGATTTTATATAAACCCATGGATCGTGAAAAATCCTTACTACTAGCAATCACTGTCTTTCTTATTACTTCTTTCCTTTTATATCCTTCCCCCTCGTTTTCAGTTACTCATCAAATGGCACTTTGCCTATGTTTATGAGCTTTATTATTTCCTGATGAGGGCGCGGGGGGACGCAGCACAAAAAAAAATCTTTGTTTTCGCGGCTGATTATCTATCATATATAGAGAAATCCCCCCTCAAGGCTTTAGCTCTCCGCAGGCCCGTAGTGCATAAAAGGCTTTCTGATTTCGTGGCCCTCTGGTCTTACACCCAAAGGGCCACCCCACGGGGAAGAGCAAAAAAAAATATGTCTATTTTGTTTTTCGTGTGGCTCCGAAAGGCTGTCGTCGGGCTCTTCGCTGCAGGACGATAGTGGCACCTTGACTCGGTCGGCTCCTTCGGCCTTTCCTATGCATTTTTTTAGCAGCCCTGGGTGTTTAAGGTTGAGCCAACCCCAAAGGAGCCCGAACGACTTACCTTGGGTCGGGGTCGAACCATTAATTTAAATTCGCATGAAACCCCTATGCTATGATTCGGGGGCAGGCTTTCGAAGGCCTTACCTTTCCGCCGTGCGACGTGAGATGGTCTTTATAAGGAAAGTGAAATGAAGTATGGAACATTTGAAAGCAAACAAGGTTTTTCGGTATAAAACCGTGGATTTTAGTTTGTTTCTCAATTATGATTTATATCTTCCTAAGAGCTAAAAATCATCGGTAAAATAAAAAAGCTTTTGATTTTATCTAAGTCTATCGAGAAAAAACTGTAGCGCAAAAAGCCCAATGCATTGTTTTGCTTGTCACAAAAAACGTATTGCATGCTACAGGCCGGCTTATTTTTGACGTGGTTATTCAATTCTCGGATTGATTACAAAGGAAGGCAGAGACCTGCCCTACGGGAAAGCCTTCGACTTTGAGACTCGGGGATAGGGGCCGCCCTCTTTGCCATATTTTCTATTGTTCAATCTGCTAGAAGGAAAGAGCCCAAGAAATAACAATGTCCACTGTTTACTGTTCCTTCACAAATATCTTACTCTTTTACTTAGATATACGAAAATTATATCAGTCTTTGCGTACTCTGTTCCCCGGTTGCCGTTATTACGCTATACTTCTTGGATATTAACTACTATGTTGTTTTTCTCAATCTCTTTCTTTTTATATCATTGTATTTTCTCTCCTTTCCAGGATTGCAATCCAGCCATAAAAGAGTGACTTATTGACAATCAACCAATCAATTTCAATAAATGCTATCCTATCTATGCCTTTTTTGTTTCTGGTATAATCCCACTTCTCTCTAAATCCCTATTGGAAGCTTACGAGGTTTTAGATAATGTATCTGAAACCTTAAAAGCAGGAAAGGAAAAACCAAAAGAAGAAAAGTAACACCTTTGCCGTATAATCGAATTCATTGATGGCGCTCTGAAAGATGGAGATTTGGTTAGAGTTTTTACATATATCACGAGTCTTTATTTTTTTTTCCAAACAGTCATAAAAATAAAAGGGGAAACACAAGGTCTTTTTGGTCCATCTAACCTAAGCAAAGAAAGGGAAGTCCCACCCACACAGAAACCAATCCAACCGATTCCTGAAGAGGTCTGTGAAGTCTGGAACATTTTTTTGAATAGTTGAAAAAACCTGACAATTTTCATCCATTAATCTAATATGGTGGCCCAGAACTCCTGTAGGATCTCTTACTTTGTGAACCTATATGATTAAGTATTATTATTTACTCTAAATTTCCGGATTCAACCTGAGCTTACCTTAATCTCTCGATTTATGGATTCGTCGTATATGCATATACAATGATTATAATTTCCTCTTACCTAAATTCATTGATTTCAAAAATTTATTGATTTCCAAAATTTATTGATTTATGTATTCTTCATTCTGTATATATGAAATGTAAGCCTTATGTTATCCTCTTTACAAGGCCAGGGATTGCGGCAGCTTCCTGGCCTAGGCCCTAAGTAGGAAAATCAAATCAACCTTTTATAGATTATGGAGTGTCAAAAGTTCTCCGAGCAGATATCCCGTGTGATAAAACTCACTTCGCTGTTATATGGCCCTTAGTTCTTCGGTTAATTGATATTAGATTAAGTTTCTTTGCTGCCTACCTGTATGTCTATTCCAGGCTGTATTGGGTGATCCTCCACTCGACCCAAACTCGAAATAGAAACGCATATATGGTCTCTAGGGGGCTTCCAGAAAACAAAAAGTTCTTTTGCACGCACCTCCGGCGGATTACTTAAGTCCGAAATAAAGAAGCTTCCGAGCTCCATTACGCTTTCTTCTCTCATTATGTTTTTACCCGGCTCGGCCTTTCCTTTCATTGCATTTTTGATCTCCAAATAGCATCTTATACACCTCTGTGCCGCCGCTGTTGTAAAAATATCTTATTTGCTGCGGGTTCGGTTTCGGCGATTTCATCGACTCGATATAATTGGCTGCATCCATCTTGTTCTTGATGGCCCGTCCCTAGTCGAGTCCTCTATCAAATAATACAACACTTAAAGCCGGCAGCACGACATTCGGGGCTGCTGGATGATTGCCGATGTGAGCTGTCACATAACCCCGATCTACAAAGTGTTCTACAAATTGCTTTATCATTGAAAACCTCAAAAGAACTGCAAAGGCTAGAATTGAGCCTAGAACGTATCAACTGCAATCTAGCAGACTATTTATGAATCAATGAAAGGCTCAGAAAAGTCCAGTACGCGCTGTCGTTCCGCGTACGAAAATAAAAAATCAACATGTACAATACGCGGCCGGGCGCTCCGAAGAAATAAATGACTTAAAAGAAAAATTTAGGGAGAATCACATAGGTATAATAAACGCGGATTAGCGCATAAAAGCCTCTGACTGCTACAACCAGATAGTAACTTCAGCGGCTTCTTTCCATAAATTATTTCAACTTGCACCTCAACAACAAATGTGAAAAGCGATTATATAAACGAAACTGAAGTTTCTGTATATGCATATGCTATTTGAAGTTATATATATATATATATATATACTAAACTGAAGTTTCTGTATATACCTAGGCTATTTTAAATCATTTCTATGTATACGAAACTTCAGTTTCGTGTATTCTATATCCCATAACAAGTCTTATATGCTATGCGTTATGCCGCACTCTGCGCCACGCCCTGGGGCTTTCTTAGGCTTCTGGGAACCAATAACACGTAAACTATGTAAAACTGAAGCAAATCGATATACAAAAAACACGAAATTGAATTTCCTGCAGAATTGTTTTAATACAAAATGCATTATATTTCGTCGTGTGTTGAACTTGATTGAAACCGAGAAAGGGCAAAGCAAAAAAACATATATATATTTTTTTTGTTCGTTTTATCCTATTCGACTTTTCTTCTTTTAGCCTTCATTCGCGATGCGAATAAAGCGGGAGAGAAGAAAGAAGCTTGCTTCTCCGGAATTCACTCTTTTTCGCGAAGTTGTTAGTAATGTACTGCATTCTTAGCTCAGTTGGATAGAGCAACAACCTTCTAAGTTGAAGGTCACAGGTTCAAATCCTGTAGAATGCGTGAAGGGCACAATAAATAATATATACCAACGGTAATCCTTCTACTTGTGTAATTAGTCCGAAGGAACAAGGTTACACGTGTGGATTGACCTATTTTTCACCAGAATCGCGCGGCACCGGAAAGTAGAAGCTTACTTATCGTAGGGAGAGTGGCCGAGTGGTTAAAAGCGACAGACTGTAAATCTGCTGAAGGTTTTCTACGTAGGTTCGAATCCTGCCTCTCCCAAGTTTACTTTGTATTTTTCAAATAGAGGCTGGGACCCAAGCCCCAAAAACCACAATATCTCCGGGGGCACTACGTGCTTGTCGGCTTCTCTTTTCGTTTTTTGCATCGAGTCGATGGTCGCTTTCCATTTATCTTTTACCGGTCGTTTCCAATTAAGCTGTCGGAAAGAAAGGATCTAATTGAAATAAAAGCAAGGTGGCCGAGATCCGTAGAGTGGGAATACACCCGCAATTTCATGTTTTTGGCTTGGCCACCGCAAGAGCTTATGTCGTATATATAATGAACCCAGGGCAAGTTATACCTGTTGGCCTGGAGAGAAAGACTAGGGGAGGCGATGACTGCAATGAAGCTAGCAATAATCACAAGGGCAAGTTCTTAGCTATACAAAGAGAGATCACATTCTGGATGTCAGCCTAAAAGAAACATCTAGTAGCTAAAAATCTCTGAGGAAAAAGAATACACGTCCTTTATGGGCTATTTCTTAGTAATTTCATCCGTGACACGCGCTCCTTAAAAAGCTTTTGATAAGCCATCTTAAACCTTGTTCGTAAAGGATGGTCCAATTTCCTTTCTGCATTGCCGCCAAATTCTGCTCAGATCTGCTTGTGTTCCTTGAAAGTCTGGGGCCTTTTGCATGTGATTCAAGATCTCCTTTGCCTTATTTTTAACCGGACAGTCATTAACTAAGTTGTCGATCGTCTGACCGGCAAAATATGCAGCTATACCTAAGCCGTGCTTCCTGATAGCCGAAAACGGCGCCTTTCCCGTCCCTTCTCATAGCTGGGTGGCGCCGAATTATCGCTTAAAGCATTGATAGAATGGCGGTAAAACATGCAATCCCAAAGGGCATTCCATTAAAGAACAGATACATTACACTTAACAAAGGAACTTCACCTCCAAAGGCCCCATAAAAAAAAGGCAAAAAGATTATTCAACCAACCGCTGAATGCAGAAACACATAATAGATCCTCTCGCTTTGGTCGAGCACCACGTGCCTCAGATAAATATGCAAATAGAACTTATAGACCCATAATCTCCATAAAAAAGAATTTCCAGAAGGAACTCATAAAAACTTCGTCCCTAAGGTCCGAAGTTCGTATGACAAAATGACCTCGGTACTTGAACCCTTTTTTTCATCCACTGCAGGGTAAGCGTAGCCTACTCGACTCCCGAGCCTGGCTTGGTCAAGTCCCTAACTACAACTTTCGGGGCGGGCTCCGCCCCCCCCCCCTAAGGACTAGGGCCTTCTAGGACAGAGCGGATCGGTGCTTAAGTTGCACAAAAGGCTAAGACGTCTTCTTCGAACCTTGATAGTTGTAAATTCCTCAAAAGTCTAAAAAGCCTCTCCTTTTGGGCGAGTGCTTTTCGGCCCATAGGGTTCGGGTTGAGGCCTGGAGGGCTCTCCCTAAGGGGACAGGCCCGAAGGTGCGTAAGCACTTTTTTTGTCAAAAGGGTCAAAAATTTTTTTATTTTGTTTTCCATTTTCTCCCAACGAAAATAGCAAGAAACCTTCAACGAGAGCGAGCCTTTTATTGATTGTGAATTGCTAAACAATCGCTTGATGCTTGATTACTAGCGTGTTATACTGTATGAGGCCAGACTGGGGGACTGCGACCAAGATGTTTAATGATTTGATGACAGTACTTTGACGAAAAACTGTAACGAAAAAAAAGTATATATATTTTTTTGCGCGTAGGGCGTAGTACTCCGGGGGGGGGAGTTTTAGTAGTACTCCGGGTAAATGTTTTATCTGAGTGGGATCTAAGTTAGGAGGTGCGGGGAAGCAGAAAACTAGCGTTTTCTGGCACAAAGGCTTAATTAATAACGCAATAGACTACTAGTCATGCGGCTATTTACGATGCTTTTTAGTATACCGCAGCTTGAGCTGGTAGGATGAAGCATAAATATATATATCTTTTTGATATTTATTTCGCAGTGATTAAGCGTATATGACACGTAGTGCTTAAGAATAGCCAACTAGTGCTTGTAGCTCAATTGGATAGAGCACCAAACTACGGATTTGGGGGTTGAGAGTTCAAATCTTTCCAAGCATGAGCCTATAAATCAGATTGTACTAAGAGAATACGTCAGAGAAGTAGAAAGTAAGTAGTTCCAATCAGACGTTTTCTAGCTTCGCGCCTGGCCCTGCAGAAAAGGCTACGAAAACAAAATATATATACCTACATGCCTCCACCAATGGCCTAAGCACACCGTGCTCTTGTTTTGTCCGACTATTCCAGATTCGGAATGGACTCGCGGCGCCAAGAGAAACATGGGTTTCGAAATCGTCAAAAAAGTTATTCTCTGGGGGCAACACTAGAAGGGTGTGAACTATCGCCAGTTCGGTAGTTCTCTTACACATGTGGCAGACTGGTCGCAGGCATCACTAGAGCCTGGTGGCTTTACCCCAAAAAACATCCGGGGTATTTCTCATGAGATTAACCAAACCGAATCCTTAAAAATTTCGCGTGCGGCTCTTGACGGCCCCGCAAATGGAAGCCTGGAGGATTCATGGGGAGAACAAGCCCTTTTTTTGTTTGACAGTGCCCGAGGCCTCGCCGAAGCTGTAGGGTGGCTAAACGCCAAATATAAGACCTCGGTATATCATGACGACAATAAGCCTTATTTGTCCCCTTGCATTCATGGACTTGATCCGGTCTATTTAAAGTTTTGGAAGGGTGGTGTAAAGCTATCTTGTACACATGATAGCTGTGCCAAAAAGTATCACGGTATGCTGAAAGGATTTTTACAGGACCCGGCGCGCTTGGAACTCGACCTTCATAACTTAGTAAAAGCACCTGTTCGGTAGTTTCCTGGGCCTAAAGGTCACGAGACCTGAGGGTATACGCCCTACGGGCCCAAAAACTTCTAAGTTTTTGGAAAAATAGATATTTTTGATTTCGGTATTAGGACTCGATATTAATGTTTAATCACTCGGCCTTCCATGGAGCCAGTCTCTTGCTTCATGGGAGGGGCTCAGGTCAGGAGATCCGAGGGCTGACTGGTCCGCCATGAGGCGGACGGAGCCATACCCTATGCCAATTTATGTATATATATCTTAATTTATGGCGGAAATAGCTTAATGGTAGAGTATAGCCTTGCCAAGGCTAAGGTTGAGGGTTCAAGTCCCTTTTTCCGCTTGGAGGGTTATTTACCGGTCTTTCGTTTCATAGGGACGAAATGTTTGTGATCATCAGCGAAGCAAGCAGAAGGCACGAGAAGTTAGTGGCTTCTCTTCTCTTTGTTCGTTTTTCCGATTTTGTGTCTTCTGCACGTCTTTTCTCTCTTATATGCTAGGGATAAAGCTAAAGCCGAGATAAAAGGCCCGTAGCACGGGGTACTGTCGGACGAAAGAAATAAAGAAACTGAAAAAAAAGGGCTTTTGGAACCCCAAAGCTTTCTGGGAGAGGGCCGGAGGTGCGAAGCCGATAAGGTATAGGGCTGAAGCTCTCCCGAGCCGTAGGGATATATATATATATATATTTTTTTGCTTTGCGTTTCCTGGATGGTTCTATAAGCGTTATATGGAGGCACATTCCATTCTGTTTTCCCGTTGCGCAGCGAAAAAACAAAACTTTTTTGGACGTCGAAGACACAGGTTAAAATCCGGGCGAAGCACCTATCCTTACTACGGGTGCTCTAGAAGCAGAGCAAAAAGGCTTTCTGCTTCACGGGTTTCGACAAAAAGACTTTACAATGATGAATAACAATACTATTATGCAAAAACACAACTTGTTTTATGAACCGTCAATTCTAAGTTTAGAGTACCTATTAGGTTTTTTTTAAAGCGATGGTAGCTCACAGATTTTATTAAAAAAAGATGCTCGTATGACTTTTGCTCATCACATTCGGCCAGTTGCCCTTTTTTCATAACGGCATCATTGACTCTTGAAGTGTGTTGTTCTTCCACAATATTTATTTCTTTTTCAACAATACCGGTAGACTAAGAGCATCTAGAGTAAGGATTGAGGTTCTAGAGCCCGTGCGATAATTTATTGCTCTAATAGAAAGTGCTTCGTGAAAAATGTATGGGTTGAATTTCTTAGATCTTTGCTTGATGAGGGCCCTTTCTTAAATTGTGAGCGAGAATACGCACAATACGACAGAAGGTCGACGTAGCGTCATCGATATAAAATTTAGTCTTTATACATCCGATAAGAACGAAGAATTGGAAGCAAATAATTTGAGCTTATCTCGATAGGAAAATAGTCATTCGTTTGCGATGGACTCTTCTCTAAGTGCTGCTGAAGATCCTATTCGTCGTGCGCACTTCCTTTCCAAACAACATCAGAAAAAAACTCGGCTTTTGATAGAGAATCGAACATTGAAGCGTTATGTAGACTTTTTATCCGGTATGATCCAAGGGGGGAAACATCTCTTATAGTATTGAACCCCATAAAGGTTTGGCTATACCCAGGTTCTTTTGCAAATTAAGCGGCACTGTCGAACAAGGGGGGCGCTATTTTCCTAGAATTCCTTGCCTACGGGGATCTTGAACCTATAATTCGTCATCTCGAGTACGCAAAAGCCTCTCCCGCTGGTCTCGACCTTCGGAACTCGAAATATAGAACAGGCAATTTTCTTCTACTTTAAAACCTTTCTCAACACTTTAAGCACAATACAATGCTTGGCTTGCAGACTCAAACGGATATGGTGAGTATACTGTTGAGTTAGGGTCAAAAGACGCTACAAGAAGTCCTTCATGACTTCGATATCTATTTTAATCGATGAAGCGGCTGCCCCGCAGAGCTATTTCGGTCTACGGGCCTCCGTAATGCTTCGGGCTTCGCCCCTAGCGGAGAATAAGCATTCTGATGAATACGGACCAATAGAAAAACAAAAATAGTTTGGTTTTTATGCTTTCACCTTGAGACAGAATAGTAGACTCACGGTACGGCACCGTTGGGCGCACCTACGAGCCTGAAGTGATTTTGTCCCTTTCGTCTAGGGGTATAGGACATCGTCTTTTCATGTCGAAAACACGGGTTCAAATCCCGTAAGGGATACTCTTCTTTACCTTTACTAAAGTTGCTTCAAAAGGAGAGTTAGAAAAAAAAGCTTTCTGGCAGAGGGTTTTGAGAAAAAAAAGAAAAAACTTCAATGCTTTTAATTATACTGGTTTTCGCTTGGTACAAAATTACTAATTTTTTGAATATTGAATGAAGTTTGAAGATATCTGTTTTTAATTCATTAGCTATTTCTTTACTTGCACGGTTTTTGGGCATTCTTTTTTTTAAAGAGCTTTTATGAATCTCATTTGTTTAAAAAGTGTCTTTTTTAATGCCTTAATTTCGAAAATTAGGATTGTTGGTCCTAACAACTTTCATTACTTGTAATTGCATATTTGGTCCAACGGTCTATCCGCTATCAGACATTTATGATCACGTTTTTGTGTTTTCCTGACCATTATCGCAACTGCAACTCTACTGTATCCTCGTATGAGGCTTTGGCTCCACTTACACTACATTAAAAGGAAATCTGCACCAAAGGGAAAGTGCTAAATAGTTTAGCAGTATGCCCTGAGAACGTATTAGTGGCGCCTATGGACCATGAATTTACTAATATTAAAATTAGGAGAATAAGTGGCGCCGCCAAGGGTGCGCTGCGCACTGCAAGTTAAATTTGGAAACCTATCGCAGGTTCAGCATCTGCCGCGGGAGGGGTCGCTTTGTAGAATACAGGTGCATATTCGAAGCATAAAGAAGAGGAGATCGAGTTATCCTCGCAACAATCAAGAAAACGTATTGCAATGGAGGAGATACGTGCAAACAAAGGTATTAAGCAAACGGAATTAGAATTTCGGCAACAGGAACAAGGTTGAAATCTATTGAATTCTTTAAGACAGCACGAAGATACAAGGGATGCCCAAACTTTGGAATACTTAAAACTCTTAAAAGGAAGCTACGCCGACATGAAAAAAGGTCCTTCTTTGGTAAAGCCAAAAAAGTATCCTTCGGACCCACAACTCGGCTTCGCACCTCCGGCCCTTCCCCGGCAGGTCGAGCACTACTTGCCTAAAATATTTTTTTTGTAAACCCTCTTAACATAATTAAACTGATGCTAGTGAATAAAAAGGTTACTTTGGGGAATAGGATAACCCCGCGGCCTCTTAACTCAGGGGATAGGGAGGAGAATGTCTAAGGCGGAAGACTAGTGATTGTAGGGCTACGCAGGCCACCCTTAGAAATATAGCCCTGTTACGTAACGTTACCGTAGGATCCTTATGACGGGAAACTAGCACGTACGGTTCGGTGACGGCCGTAAAACTAGTTCTATTTATTATTAATAGATCTTCGTAGCAAACCCCTAAAGTGGGTGAACGATATACGGGAAGGTCGAAGGCGCAAAGAGCAGAAACAAAAAAAATTTTTGCTTTTGAAGTCTCCTTCGCACTTAAGGGGCGCTTTGTTTTGTCGAACAAAACAAGGAAAGGATAGTGAAGAGCCGAAGGGCTTTAAAATATCTATAAATTCGTATTTTTCCTTCGGAGATTAATTAAACGATTTTTAGCCGAATTTTAGCTCCGAAGGACTAAAGAATCAATGGGAAAAAACAAAGTAAGCAAAATATGCCAACAATGAATCAGCTTGTTCGTAAAGGCAGGGAGTCAAAACAACGCACAAAGCGTACTCGAGCTTTGAATAAATGTCCTCAAAAGCAGGGAGTTTGCCTGCGTGTTTCAACAAGATCGCCGAAAAAACCTAATTCAGCTTTACGCAAGATAGCTAAAGTACGTTCGACCAATCGAAATGAAATAATTGCTTACATTCCCGGCGAAGGTCATAATTTGCAAGAGCATTCTGTGGTTATAGTGAGGGGAGGTAGAGTGCAAGATTTGCCAGGCGTAAAATATCATTGTATTCGAGGAGTTAAAGATCTTCAAGGAATACCGGGTCGACGTCGAGGCAGATCTAAATATGGTACAAAAAAACCCAAAGAGAATATATGAATTTATTTGGAAAATCGAACTTAAACTGCGTTTTTAGTTCATCCCTTGATTGTTCTCACTCATCGAGACTCTCAGAGAAGGTGGGAACGAAAAAAAATAGATTTTGTCGCGAAACAGAAAGCTTTTATGCGCTTTGCTTCTCCCACCGCAGATACTCATGCTATCTCCTTCCAGGGCTTTTGCCATCAAGACCTAGGGGTCGTAGGGCAAGCACATACAATTGCTCAGACAATTTGGGCTATATTCAGGGCTTGAATGGTAGAGAGAAACAATTAATAAGAAAATTGGTTCACATTTGCATGATTGATGGTAAAAAAACGGGATCTCGTGCTATTGTTTATAAAACCTTTCATCGTCTAGCTCCTCATGGCGATGTAATAAAACTTTTGGTTAACGCCATAGAAAATGTCAAGCCTATTTGTGAAGTGAAAAAAGTCAGAATCTCAGGGACTACTCGATTAGTACCGTCTATTATAGCAACAAATCGTCAAGAAACCTTAGCTATTCGTTGGATGCTCGAATCAGCGGCCAAACGACGTATGGGCAGAAAGAGCATAAGCTTAGATCAATGTTTATACGCTGAGATACTGGAGGCTTCCCAAAAGATGGGGATTGCCCGTAAAAAAAGGGATGATCTTCATAAACTTGCTGAAGCCAATCGTAGTTTTTCCCATTATAGATGGTGGTGAACTATCTACTTTATCAATTATAAAAAGCTCACCCACGAGCAACTGAAAACACTTTTTTATTTGGCAGGTGATCTTTTGTGATACTTGGGCAGATGCATCCTTTGTTTTCCATTCTTATTCGGCAATAAAATATCTGACTATGCGCCAAATTTTCTCTTACTTTGATTGTTTCGCTATAGTTTGTCAATTTGATAGGGGAACCTGCAGTGATTGTGAAGCTTTTAGTACTAGATGGTATGATATAAAAGGGGGCTAAATTGCTAGACTATTGGTTATTAGAATATTGATATGGTACAAGATAATTCACTTATTTTATATAGAGATTACTTGGACTACCTCTCTAATTAATTACATCGCCCTGGGGACGAATAAAAAAATTTTACCTGGGTCGAGGATGCGCGACCAAGGGGTATCGGCCTCTCCCCTATCGGGTCTTCATGTCGAACCCTTCGGCCTTTCTTTTGTAGAAGTGTTCTCGGACCGATTGGGTCCGAAGAACACTTCTTTGCTTTTACAGGCACTACGTGCTTCTTTGCCTTCACGGATCCTCTGGCCGGAAATGGTTTTACAATTTCCGCAAACTTCTTTGCCTCTACAAAAGAAGGGCCCTATGAAATCAGATTTGTTTTACTGTTAGGAAGGTTAATTGATACAAAATTGTTGGAATTTTTATACGTATCCTTGTTTGTTCTCATAAAATATGTAAATAAGGATTCATTTTTATGTAATATTTGAATTTTTTTAGGGGTTGGTCTGAATTTGTCTATAGGTGTTTATTACCCTAGTTTGGTCATTCTACGAATTTGACATTGGAGGAAATTCATAATTAGAAACTCTCCGGTTCAAACCGTTTCTTTAATATACACCTCATCAAAAGCTATGGAAAGTAGCTAAATTCTGTGTGTTATGCGTTGGGACTTTTTGTACAATAGAACAGGGCGGCTTACCACAGAACCTTTTCTGATTCCTGCCCATCAATGTTTAGGCTGGGTAATGGCATTTCTCACCAGTTATCCGAAAAAATAATAGGACTTTTTCCACTTGCTCAAACTCAATTTCTTATCTCTTATTACGGTAAGTCGCTACCAGCGGCCTCCTTTCCTAAAAAAAATAGAATTAATTATGGCGTGCAGCCCGTTAGAACAATTTGCAATTATTCAATTGATTCCTATTCATATAGGAAACTTGTATTTTTCATTTACCAACTCCTCTCCGTTTATGCCACCAACTATCAGTTTAGTATTGCTTTTAGTTCATTTTGTCACCCTGAATGGAGGACACTTAGTACCAAATGCTTGGCAATCCTTTGTGGAAATGATTTATGATTTTGTGCCTAACCTGGTGAACGAACAAATAAGTGGTGCTTCTTCGGTGAAACAACGGTTTTTCCCCTTAATCTATGTCACCTTTACTTTCTTATCATTTTCTAATCTTATTGGTATGATACCATATAGTTTTACAGTAACAAGTCATTTTATAATTACCCCAGGTCTTCCATTCTCTCCTTTTATTGGAATAACCATAGTTGGATTTCAAACACATGGGCTCCATTTTTTCAGTTTCTTATTACCGCAAGGAGTTCCCTTGCCGTTAGCACCTTTCTTAGTACTTCTCGAGCTAATCCCTCATCGTTTTCGTGCATTAAGCTTAGGAATACGTTTATTTGCCAATATGATGGCTGGTCATAGTTTAGTCAAGATTTTAAGCGGGTTTGCTTGGACTATGCTATCCATGGGGGGTATTCTGTATTTAGCACAACTTGCTCCCTTTCTTATAGTATTCGCATTAACTGGTTTAGAACCAGGTGTTGCCATTCCCCAGGCTTATGTTTTCACAATTTTGCTACGTATTTACTTAAATGATGCTATAAACCTTCATTAAAAACGGGCCTAACTTCCTTCGCCCGTCATGATCAACCGGAATAAAAGAACTGGGTTTGCTGTTGATGACGCAAAGCAACGCACACCAATGGTCGGAGACCTGAACCTTTCGCCCCTAAGAATTAAGGGTTGTGCGGGTACTCATGCGCTACCCGCAAGGGTGCGCAAAACAAAACTACACGACTATTACTCAGCATATGCAAATCATCAACTTCGGACGATAAAACGCCAAGCAAAAAATATGAATTTTGCCTCTTCCCTCTGCCTTCACAGGGATAGAGCTAAAGCCCAGCAGGCCATAGCAGTTCGAAGGTAAAATGCACATCGCCAAAGAATTATTTTTATTCGCTCTATGGACTCCGTCAATGCAGGCTCGAGTTGGCGTTATAGAACGAAGAAAAATATATATTTCTTTTTTCAACCTAAGGCTTTGTATTGATGGGTCAGTCCTGCCCATGATGTATGACGTCAATCATGAAGAACACAAAGTTTCCATGATACGCGAAAAAAAGCACAAAGGCAAGACAACTCAAGACAACTGTCGATTCTTAAACGACCTATATTCTCTACACCTAACAATCATTTGATAGATTATCCAACTTCGCGCAATATAAGTTATTGGTGGAGTTTCGGTTCGTTGTTGGTCTTTGTTCGGTTATCCAAATACTTACAGGTGTTTTCTCAGCTATGCATGATACACCTCATGTGGATCTAGCTTTCTTAAGTGTAGAACACATCATGAAAGATGTGAAAGGAGGCTGGGGGCTTCGTTGTATGCACGCTAACGGAGCCAGTATGTTTTTTATTGTGCTTCATTTTTTTTGTGGTTTATATTATGGAAGTTATGCGAGTCCTAAAGAATCAGTTTGGTGTCTTGGAGTGGTCACGGTATTCTTAATTATGGTAACAGCTTCTATAGGATACGTATAACCTTGGGGTCCTCTTCATAGAGCCACAAGCTTAGCTAGCTCAATACCTGTCGTAGGAGACACTATAGTAACTTGGCCTCGGGGTGGCTTCCCTGTAGACAATGCCACCTCAAATCGTTTTTCTAGCCCTCATTACTTACCTCCCTTCATAATAGCAGGTGCTGGTATTCCTCATCCGGCTGCATTACATCAATATGGTTCCAATAATCCATCGAGTATCAATTCTTCTGTAGATAAAATAGCTTCTATCCCTATTTCTATGCAAAAAATAAGGTTTTTGGACGAGCCGTGTAGGAAACAACGGTGAGGTCCTAGGGCTTACTTTTATCCCTAGGAAGTCGGCCCGTATTACCCACCTAACCGAAAGGTACCTAGCAATGGAAAAGCGCTTGATAACAAACAGTAGGGAAGGAGCCTATGTACTTACTAAATGCTTACCGTTTGGCAAGTTTTTTACTTTGACGAGTCTATCAGGTCATCTTCGAAGGACGGTGTAATAAATAGGTGCTCGGGGTTATGTCCTTCCGGGGTTGAAGAAGCTCCGAAGAAAGTCGGGTTAGAGAACCGTGTGATGGGCAATGTACGATTCGTAGAGCTGTATCCCAGATCGGTGAACGAGCGCCAGGGCGGACTCTTGACTCTATCCCGCAAATTCCATGTCAATCCCGGCTCATATAGTGCTGGAATGGTATTTCTCACCAGTCTATACAATTTTTCGAAGTATACCCAACAAATTAGAGGGTGTAGCCGCCATAGGACCAGTTTTTGTGTCATTATTGGCTTTACCTCTTATTACCACTTCATATGCACGTGGTTCAATTTTTTCGACCAATTCACCAAAAATCGGTTTGGTTGCTCGTAGCAGATTGCTTGCTTTCAGGTTGGACCGGATGTCAACCCGTGGAAGCACCGTGTGTTACTATTGGACAAATCGCTTCAGTGGGGGTTTTTTATATTTTGCTATGACGATCATTCTTCGCGAATGTGAAGCCAAATTATTCGTAAAAAGTATAATGCTCAGAAGGGCGCAGATTACGCGCCCTTTTTACAATATATCTGCCTTCCTTTTTTGGTTTCACTTATGATTGCTTTAGCTTCGGAGTTGTGGGCCTCTACAACAGCACTCTTCGTGGATTCCTACCTAGCCTGCTGCAGCGGGCTAGGTACGTATTCTTGTTTTTCTCTTCGCGATTCAATCGGATCTTCCGGCTTCCAACTGCGATTTCTTTGCGGGCAGGCGCTTGTATTAAAGCCATACTTTCTCGACGGTAGAGGACTTGGAAAGGGCTCTATCACAATTACCGGATATCATTTCCAAACCAGGCAGGGACAGTTAAATGGGGTTGCGTCGCGTTTCCTCTGTCCCGAATGCCTAATAACCCCAGAATTTGCGGCGGCTCGCACTACTACACGAACTTGGTTCGCGGAGTGCTTCTGTAAATGAGATGCTAGATAGAGTCTCAGGACCGGTCTCTGAGGTTTATATATAAACGGACCAAATCTGCTACAGTCTCAGTTATCAAAGCCACTCTGAAGGCAATGAAAAGACCATCTAATTCCAGAGCTTTCTTGACGCTTGCAGGCGTCGGGTATCTTGCGGTATGAAGATGATTGATCAACATTTAAATGTTGGCGAAGGTCTAGAACGACCCGTCAAAACCGACTCCAAAGGCGGGGCGCGAGGTCAGTTCATCTCGTAGCGAGTGCTACAGCGACTGGGCCATGACGAGGGTTATTGCCGTGGCCTCAGCGCCAATTCCTCCGCGGAGTCGTGAGATTCGTGGAAATCCTGGCCTGGGAGGATGGTTCAATGAATGCAACATCCATGGATCCATAAAGGGCGGCTATTGTTATATATTGCCGATTATTGGTAATGTTTTTTATCTGTTATATTTCTAGCATTTTTACAAAATTGGTACTAATCCATTTTCTGGAAAAAATGCAAACCTTAACCGTTGTAAAACATAAACCTTGTATTAATCAATTAATACTGTGGTTTCTTAGGACTCTACGTAGATTGTCCTTTCATCAGAAAACCATAGCTATTACTATTATTATGCATAGCGATCTCTCTCTGTTTAGTATTTTTGCTAGAATTCTCAAGCACATGACTATGTTTTTAGCTCAGTCGTTTTTGCATCTTTTCGGGTGCTGGTTCTGAGACCTTAGGTCTTAGTTTACCAGATCACAAACGAAGGGGGGGTCTTTTTATCCGTTCATTACTATATCCCCGCCCGGGGGCACCCGTAATTGTGGGCCCGGTGGAAGGCCTGAGGACGAAGGAAAGACAAAGTCTAGCCCCGCGGCTAGGTCCGAATCCTAACAGTTCCTATTACGCGGGATAGGGCCGAATAAACCGGCGACCCAAAAGCCACGATACTATAGGCACCGAGTGCGCGACCGCCCACAAAGTGCTACGCACCTCTCCTTATAGTCGCATAGCCTTTGGGCCAAAGGGTTCGGGTCGAATCTCCGGGCCTCTAACTTTAATAAGGGTTAGAGGCCCGGAGGGCTTTATCTGGATAAACAAAAAAAAGATTAACGATACTAAGCTCGCGAGCAAATGATCGAGCTGCTCGCCAACCTTTCTCGTTTATTCACAGAAATAACAAGGTGCGTGCGGCTTTGGGGCCCTCTTACCTTTGGAAAATTTATAGAAGCTATTTCGTGGAAGTTTTAAGAGGCTAGCTTGCGATGTGTGTAATCTCCCGTTATTTTAGTTGGGACTCATAATTGGCATGTAAAATGTCGTAACGAAAAGATCTCAGACATATATATGTACGTCGTTAGGAAATTTCGGGAGAACTTTATGCCGACGCAGCTCGCAGCAAAAATATATATTTTTTGTTCACAACTAATGAAATAAAAAGGGAAAATTTCACCATGATACTTTTTCATGCTTTTGCGGTCCTCGCTTTAGTGTCAGGCGCTATGGTGATACGTGCAAAAAATCCAGTTCATTCTGTTTCATTTTTAATCCCAGTTTTTTGCAATACTTCCGGTTTACTTGTTTTGTCAGGTCTTGACTTTTCTGCTATGATTTCTTTAGTGGTTTATGTAGGAGCTATTGCCGTTTTATTTTCGTTTGTTGCTACGATGTTACATATAAGGATAGAAGAAATTCACGAGAATGTATTGCGCTATTTACCTGTAGGTGGTATTATTGGACTTATTTTTTTGCCGGAAATCTTTTTAATGGTAGATAATGATTACATTCCAATATTACCAACGAAATTAAGTGCAACCTATCTAACATATACAGTTTATGCTGGAAGGATACATAGTTGGACTAATTTGGAGACATTAGGCAATTTACTTTATACAACTTATTTTCTTTTGTTTTTGCTTTCTAGTTTAATTTTATTAGTAGCACTTATTGGGGCAATAGTACTTACGATGCATAAAACGACTAAGGTCAAACGTCAGGATGTTTTCATACAAAATGCTATAGATTTTCAGAATACTATCAAGAAAGTTCGTTGAAAATGCTGTAAATTCGTTTTTTAGTAAAACATAATGGTATCGATTAGAATTGAAAATGAGGTTGTCTGGAACTTGGGTCTATATTTTTCTTTATATCTGAGTAAAGCCCGTAGGGCTTCTCCTTTCAAGACTTGGGCTCGAAATCCATCAAGCCACAAAGCAGCTTGATGATTTCGCCTTGCGCCAGGATCAAAAAAAATAAAATTAATCATATGGCTTACAGTCCGCTGGAATAATTTGCAATTATTTAATTGATTTTTATTCATATAGGAAACTTGTATTTTTCATTTACCAACTTCTCTTCGTTCATGCCACCAACTATCAGTTTAGTATTGCTTTTAGTTCATTTTGTCATCCGAGGCCCCTGCCTTTTAGTACCGAATGCTTAGAAATCCGGGGCTCGCCCTGCGGGCCCTATGCCAAAGGTGGATAAGTGCGGGACGGGGAACTCGTTTGCACATGCTAAAGAACTGGGCGATGAATATGCCCTCAACTCAGCCTTGGTGTAAACGTAGTGTAGCCCCTCCGAGGTAGGCAAGAAAGGCGACTCGTCCAATTGGGTTATGAAGCAAGCTGTCCGGACCCATGTCTAAATTGGATCCTCTGGGGCTAACGGAGAAATCGGTAGCGTCGACGGACGATACCCGGTCAAACTATCAAAATAGAATTACCTATTCCAATGTCTTGGTAATTTCTCAAATAGTTCTTATAATTTTGGGGGGATTATCGAAAAGACCTCACCAATACGTTTATTGTGGGTCCTGGCTCGTTATTTGTGTATAAATTGGTTAACCTAAAGCCGAAGGCCAACTTTAAAAGTTGGCGCTAGCTGCTTTAGGGATTATTTACGCTGCTTTGTTTGTATATAGACCCGAAGCCGAAGCAAAAATATTATTACAAGAAGTATAATTATGATAAGCACCACGACCACAAAGCCAGTCAATCTGGCAGCCATAATTATTCAAATAGTTATGACGGCGGCTCCCATGTACTTTCACTTTCGGAACCTGCTGATGAGTCGTGGAGAGCTTTGCTCTAATCGATTGACTTGTTGTTACGGGTTGTTTTCGATCCTACATCAATAGACCCTGAGGTTGCTTCTTTAGTACGCGTCAAAATATTTATTGGATATATATCTATATTTCTCTCTTCCCTATCTCTAATAAATCTAGTGTCCTAGACAGTAGAAAGAATTCGACTGGGAATATCAAAATATGACACGCCACGTATAAATCGTATTCTCCTCTGGTTTTGCAAAAAACCGTACAACAATTGACCTACGTTTTCTGATATAGTTATTCTGGTTATTGTGTATGTCCATCTACACCAGCTATGGCGCATATTATAGATTGTTGCGAGAACCATAGACGGATAGCTAAATAGATTGAAAAAAAAATAAAGTGAGGGCGGGGCACGCACTGTTTGATAGGGTTTTCTCACGTTGAAAATAAGCCCGTGACCATCGCGGGTTAATGGACAACTCACCGAGTTATTGCAGTGTGTACGACTCGGCAATGTCAAGCACCGGGATACAAAGGCCCGTGGGGCGGATACTGGAAAGTTTATGGGGCCAAAGGGGGCGAGACAAGTGGGATAGGCCCGGAGGGCCCGCCCCTGGGGCGGGCTTTTTTTTCTTATTTCTTTCCTTGCAGGTTCTCCGTGAGTTTTTCCCCTGTCAGAAAAAAGAGTTAAAAACTTCTAAGTTTTTGGAAAAATAGAGATTTCCTTCCGCTATGGCATCTTGGAATATGTCAATGATGTGTCAAATCTTATAGAGCGCAAAAAGTTTTACTTTAATTTAATCAGTCGCTTTAAGAAAACACACTTAGTTAAATCCGCTTGATTTCTATACGAACCTGAATTGGTTCGCGACTCTTTTATCGTTTGCGGGCCTAACGGCCCGGAGCCGCCTTCGTCCAGTGAAAAGAGTCGCGAACTGAGCCAAAATGGACGCTTGTATAAAGGTGTAGCTCCAAAATTTATTATTTTTTCGATTTCTTTCTTTGGTGCTTATTCTCCAGTAGCTCAGCGGTTAGAGCAAATGGCTGTTAACTATTGGGTCGTTGGTTCGAATCCAACCTGGAGAGACCGGATCAGCAAAAAAAAGTAAGACCGAAAAAATGTTATGTAGAACTAAGCTTTTACACCTTTGGCCTCAACTAGATCAATTGAAGTATTTGACGCTTTTGTTTTTTCCTTGTATTAACTCACTCTAAACTGGCCTTATCGAAACCCGATTCTCCGACCCGTGAATTGCCAGGCCGGTCAACGCCCTTCGCCGACAGGGCGAAGGCCAAACAGTCAGAAACATATGGCCCATTAAGCACGAGTCCATAGGCTGACGTAGTGCGCGGGGAGCGTATTCGGGTATCGTGCGCGGCATTTCTGGCCAGAGGACCCCTGAAGGCAAAGAAGTGCCGGCCAAAGAAAAGAGGTTCGGTTCGGCGATTCGGCATCGCTAGTTTGGTTCGCTCCTTTGTTAGATCCTCAGCACTTAGCGTCGTGGTTGTATGTAAGCCTTATGTTATTCCTCTTACAAGGCCAGGGATTGCGGCAGCTTCCTGGCCTAGGCCCTAAGTAGGAAAATCAAATCAACCTTTTATAGATTATGGAGTGTCAAAAGTTCTCCGAGCAGATATCCCGTGTGATAAAACTCACTTCGCTGTTATATGGCCCTTAGTTCTTCGGTTAATCGATATTAGATTAAGTTTCTTTGCTGCCTACCTGTATGTCTATTCCAGGCTGTATTGGGTGATCCTCCACCCGACCTTTGCTCGACCGACTTTTTTTTGCCCTTTTTTTATTCGCTTTTCCATTCGTGGCTGACGAGTACCTAGATTTAGCCTCATACGTTGATACATTTTCATGAACAGAGTCACCTTTTTCCTGTTATGTCGCATCAACCCCCCCCCCCCCCTCTTTTATGAGCGGTTCAAAAGCCTGTTTGGGGCCCAAAAGCTCACAAAGTGGGTGGAGAACGCGGCCTTTTTTCCCATCAAGCACTATGAGAAAACAACAGAGAATTTTTGAAGATCGATTATATTGGCTTTGTTCAACCACCGCAATTTCCAAAATTGGAACATTATATATATATACATGGCAATTCATATAGAATGGTTGCATACGGGCAAGATAGATATATATATTTTTTTCTTTCATCTATTCATCTATCTCTCTATATGGGCCAGAGACTTGGATCTCCTCTCTTTTATACGTAAGATGAAATTATTCTACAAGATATTAAGGATAGTAATAATTGTTAGGTTCAGAATGGGGACTTATATCAAATACTGAGATTATAAAAATTACTAATTCGCTTTCCCACGTCAGGAAACTCGATCCCAACTTTTTATAAATGAAACTAAGAAGGGAGCCCCAAAAATTTTCGTTGACATCTTAGTAAATAATACGGTTGAAAACCTTTATTATTATGATGGGCTAAGCTCGTTTCTATTAAAGAATCTGAAAAAGGGAACCTGAGATAAAAAAAAGCAGTCCGTCCATACTCGAAGCCGAGATAATAAGCTTAGAGCCTCGGATTTTCGTGACTACTACACTCCACGGACCGAACACGAATGCCTTTGAGCCAACAAGCCTAATTGTCAAATTGCTTGTACTCATATCCGACAGCGAAGTTTATCGGGCATGGCAGTCCTGAAGTAAATCATGGGAGGTGATCATATCATGAAAAGAAGCAAATATGTTCAGGGGTCTACCTTCCCCAAAGGGATGTTATGCTGGGTTGAGTCACCCACTTATTACTTAGATCGCCGACCGGGTTACACCACAAGAGTCCCGTACCTTTGGGTTCAAAGGCAAGAGGCCCCCGGAGCTAAGTGATTTGATCCGGGCTATCGACTCCTATGAAGCGGAGCCTATAATACAATTTCCCAAGCTGACTTGCCCGCTCCCTCACGTAGCTCGGGGAAAGGCTGGGGTGAATCCCCCTCCTCATGAAACTCCGAAAAGCTAGTGGAAGGGGCCTATGTTGGAGTCCACATAGATAAAAGACCGGCAACCCCAAATAAGTCTACTTCAGATCCTTGAAAGTAAGATTACCGAAGGGATAACAACTATTAGGAAGTTCCTGCCCTTTTATCTATTACAGAGCGATGGGAGGATCATTCCCGTAAGCTACAAGGACTCCTTTAATTCTGTCAAGCGTGTTATCAGAGAAGAAAGGCCGGAGGGGCGTTGGTAGTGGGTTACGTATCATAGATGTTGATCCGGCGTCGTGCTACACGAGTATTATAGCCGGTCTATAATCTAGTGAAATCTCGTCGGCCGCTTTGGGGTTTCCTTTGGAATTACTTTAGGAAATAATTCGTCCGACGGGGGGGTGGAGGATGACGAGAGGTCAGTCTTATCATTGGTCCAGGGAGATAGAGGGAACAATGCCATGCTCCAGGGGATCCTGGAATCGGAAATGAAGTCCGTTGGACTTACTATTAATGAATTAAAGGGGCGCAAGGCCAACCGGGCACTGGCTGACGGGGGCCTTTTTTTTTCTGACAGGGCCCCCCCTGGGGCCTTGTCGGAAAAAAAGAGGCAGAACCGATGCTTTCAGGAAGATAAAAAAACTTGCAGGGAAACTGACAAAAAAAACCTGGCAAGAAAAAACACGAGCTATTCATCATAGAATTACATAGTTAATAGCATAACTGGAAAATTCATCGTATATTTTGATGAATGATACTCTATAATGCGATTACAAGGATACTTTAAAAAGCAATTACATACTAGATTGCATTTTTCGGCAAATTAATAAGGCGGACAATGACCGACTTGGACTCTTCCGGACCTGAGCAAACGTATAAAGGCTGAAAAACTAATACACGTCCGTGAGGGTGAGGACAAAAATAGATTTTTTTCTTCTCAGCCTTTTTTCCCAATCTCGATTAATAAATTCCTACGATATTATTTTGGGGAGCCAAGGTGTAGCGCAATCTGGTAGCGCGTCTGTCTTGGGCGCAGAAAGTTACAGGTTCAAATCCTGTCACCTTGAATCAAAATCGAAGTCAACTAAAAAGATGGAAATAAATCGACCGTTATCACCTCACCCTGTCATCTATAAGCCACAGCTTACTCCGACGTTTCCTATTTTCCATAGAATATTTGGGGCTTTCTTGGCCACTACGGTTTTCTTTAGTATTCTTTTTTTAAAAATAGGTGATCCTAGCCTTACGTTTTATCATTTTTACCAGTATTTTTTCTCTATCACTCTCTATCTGAATTGGTTCATTATAAGCTTAATCAATTTCACTTTGTTAGCCTTGTGCTATCATATGAGTAATGGAGTTCGTCATTTATTGTGGGATTTGGGGTTTCTTTTAGAATTATCTAAAGTGTATACTCCCGGAATTATTATGTTATTCTGTGCAGCTTTTTTAGCTTCATTGAATATTATCCGACAGCACTGGTCAAATGGCCAACTACCTTATTAGATCAGACAAAAAAATAGGAAATATTCTTAATCACTATCAGCACTGGCCAAAACGGCCAAATACCACATTACCTGGCTTATCCTTGTTACCCATTCTAAGTATTTTTTCTAGATTTTAAAACTTTATGTTAGCCCGGTCTCAATCTTAGCCACCATTAAAACTCTTTTGATATACCTTGGACTTGTAGTCAGTAACAAACTGCAAACCTATTTCTAATTTGATATAATATATCTGCTAAATTCCACAGTGTTTCAGTTCATTTTGTTAAAAATTTTATGCTTCGAGCAAACCTTTCGTCTTTCTAGGGTCTTATAATTTTTCACTTCAAAATTGGGATTCCTTTTGCTATCTCCATATCTTCTTCCAGTAATGAATTCGTAAGTGTTTTAGCAAAAATAGTAATTGTGTTTATAATAATCTACTATCGATTAAGACGCGATTTTTGTGTGTTCCAAACTACCAAGAATCAACAAGAAAGAAGAACGTGGGATTTGATATTAAGAAAGCTCCGGGGGGGGCTATTCAACAATAGTGAGCCGGCTACAGGGAGAATATTGAAGAGTTTCTAGGGCCTTTTGTAAATAAAGTATCAAACAAGTCCTCAGTGACCTTCCCGTTTTTTACACAAAAAAGGCCTTATTATGCTTCAGCTGCAAGGGAAGCCCCCGGTGGTGGATCTGCCACTAGAGCCGGTAATTCTGCGGTCCAGTGGGCAACTGATGGGGCCTAGGACAATTTTTTTAAAACCCTGCCGTCTATTGCTGTCATTGTAGGGGGCGGGGGTTTTCGGTTATAAAATATATGACAATGAGCGTGAAAATGCTCGAAAAGACCGAACCCTGGACCAAAAAGAACTTGCCCAGAATTAGAAAAAATATGAGCTGGATAAAGGAAAGTTTGAGTACGAAAAGTCCAAAAAAAGGGAGGCCATGATCGATCATCTTAACGCCCCGACTCCGTAGGATGCACAGTCAGAATTTATTCAAAAGCATGGATGGCTTTCAGCCGAAGCAGCTCATAACGAAGCAATGGCCCTTTCGAGCCTACGGCCGAGCGGAATAGGTTGAATTCGATTTATTTTTTTAACTTTTCTAACGGAAAGAGCAGCGCTACGCGCCTGGCGGGGCGGATTATCTATCATATATAAAGAAATCCCCCCCGCTTCGATTCCCCGCAGGCCTATAGTGCATAAAAGGCTTTCTGATTTCGTGGCCCTCTGGTCTTACACCCAAAGGGCCACCCCCTTATCGTGAAGTAGCCGCTTCTGCTCAATTTGGTTCAGACCTCGATGCTGCGACTCAGTATTTATTAAATCGTGGGGCTAGGTTAACCAAGATACTTAAACAACCACAATATAGCCCAATTCCCATTGGAAAACAAATCGTGGTTATTTATGCAGCTGTCAAAGGTTACTTGGACCAAATACCCGTCGTTCTCATAACGCACTATGAACAAGAGCTATTGAAATCTATTGACCCAGGTATACTTTCTGCTATTGTACAACAAAAAAACATCACTGAGCAAATTAGTACTCAACTGGCTACCTTTCGCCAAAAATTTACGCACAGCTTCTTAGCAACTCATCAATCATGAAAAAAGAAGAGGGGCGAAGCTATTTGCTTCACCCCTCCCCCTCCGGTTATCGAGTAGCCATAGCTTATAAAGAAGGGAGGGCATGGGCAGTTTGTCTTTGGGAGTTCGTAAAATCTCTCATTTTGAAGTTATAATCGTAACCGCGCCCCTTTTGCAATGACGCTTCCTTTCTGAAATTAAGGATGGGATAAACAAGCGCTTAGCGCCTCGGGCTTTCACATTCGTTGTTAAATCAGGAGAAAAGGGATTCGAACCCTTAACCTTTGGTTTTGGAGACCATTGTTCTACCACTTGAACTATTCTCCTTTTAAAAAAGTGGTTCTTGGTTTATGGAATTCGCACCTATTTTTGTCTATCTAGTAATCAGTTTGCTACTTTCCTTGATCCTAATTGGTGTTTCTTTTTTATTTGCTTCTTCTTTCAGTTTGGCTTATCCAGAGAAATTGTCAGCTTACGAATGTGGTTTTGAGGGCGGCCGTTAAATCACCTACAGTCATAAACGTGTGTGGCCGAACTTTACACGAGGGGTATATGGCTTACTGGAAGCTGGTAACAGCAGAAGAACCAAAGCATGCCATAAAAGCATCACTGAGGGCCAAAGGCGCAATAGAGGAGAGGGCCGACCAAAGCGATACACTCGACGGGTCCGAGACTTCTTTGGCTTTACAAGGTCAATAGGTAGTGAATGGCTTGACGATTTCAGCACACGAAGACCCGACAAATGGCACGAGACTTTCCGTGAGAGGTGCTGCGCACTTTGGGCCAAAGAGTTCCGGTCGAAGGTGCTTTCCGGGGGCCTACGGACCCCGCTCTCTGCTTGAGACCGTGATGCGAGCCTCCTGGCACTAATGAGATGAGGTGCTGTTATGGCGAATCGGAGTCGTTTTCGGGAAAGCATACCCTGCCTGCAGCTAACTCCGTGCCTTGCGGCACGCGGGAACGCACGCGAAGGGACGCAGTCATGCCCTCTGCCTGCAGATGATCGAAATCGGCCAGGCCACAGGTCGGAGTGAAAATATGGGGGCAGATTACCCAACACATTGGGGACAGACGACTAAATGACATCTCGAAGTGCTACAGCCTGTAGGTGATACCGGCGAGGTCCAGCCAGATGAGCGCCGGCATAGGCGGGTTGGAAGTCAGAAGGCCCGTAGTACCCGCCTAAGCCTTCACTTCAGGAAGGGGGGAGGGGCACTGGAAACACCAGTAATCGGGAAGGGGCCTAGGTATCTGCTTAGTCTGAGCGGATCTAACTCTACACAGCTTAGCAAAGCACCTCTCACGGATTTCAGATTGGATGTGACCGACACGGTACGGTATGGGGTTTGCTCCCTGTTAGGCCTTTGGATCTCTAGCTATAAAGGAAGGCAAAAAGGCGAACAAAGCGGTGTTTAAAGTCCTCTAGCTTCTGTATCAAGCTATAGAGGACGGCGCAGCAAAAAATAGTTTTCATTCACACTCAGTACTGCCCTGGCTCTCCCGGCGAAACCTGACAAGGATGCTCGGACTCTGCAAGACGATAAGTATAAACTCTGGAATCGTTAAAAAAGTGGAGCAACCCGACAAATCCGAGATCGTTTTATGCCCTGTCTTGTGTGGCTCTACCTAAAAGGCTGTTCAGCACTACAGAGGCTCCGCGCTCTCTGGGCATTGACGGAGAGCGTGGAATGGAATCATGCTTTTAATACAAAGAAACCTATTCTGTTTATCAGAAGATACCACTTGGAAGCCCATGGAGAAGACCTAGAGAATATAATCGGGTTTCGAAAACCGAAAAAAAATATATAAATATATATATATTCACATAATATATATGCTGCGCCCGTAATAAAAAGAAAGACCAAAGTAAGTAGAGTTAGTGAGCCGTGTAATGGGCAACTATTTCGCACGGTTCGGAGGGCACTTCAGTAAGCCCCACATGGGCTGAAGTCTCGACCCCTATTCCTTTTGATGATGCCAGAAGTCGTTTTGATATACGATTTTATCTCGTTTCTATTTTATCTATTACATCCGATTTGGAAGTCACCTCCTTATTTCCCTGGGCAGTTTCTCTTAACAAGATTGGTTTGTTTGGATCTTGGTCCATGATGGTATTTTTATTTATTTTGACGATCGGATTTGTATATGAATGGAAAAAGGGCGCTTTAGATTGGGAGTAACTCTTCATTTGCTTTCGCGAATAAAGTGGTAAGAAAAAATATAGGCCCGTAGGGCTGAAGCTCTCATCGCTCTATTTCTCTCTTTCCGGACACTCTTTTGGTCCAAAGGACACGAGACCTGGCAGGTATCGTGTGCGTCGTCAAGCCATATCGAGGCCTTCGGACCCTGTAAAGCCAAAGAAGTCTCCTTCGTATCGAGACCAACGGGAGAGGCACTACGTGCTCGACCCCAAACCTTCAGGTCTTTCTTTCGTAAAGCCATCTCCTGTCTGAAACTGTGCACCTTCGTACCCGCACGCAGTGCGCGGGTACCCTGTTCGGGTATCGTGTGCGGATTCCAACCAAAAATATTTTTTGCTTTCCTGTGCCTTTGATTCTGTTCGACTCGTTTGGCAGTTTAATCTTCTAAACCTGGAGAGTCGGAAGTCTATAAAGCGCTTCGCGGGACTCTATGTCCCGCACCGTGAATGCTCTCGTAGCGCTATGTGCCTAAAATAATAGATCTTTCTTGCGATGAGGGACGCAACGAACACCATCGCGAAAACAAAGCACTCCTTGTGTGTGCCTTTGAATAACCGATTATTGGGCGGGTAATTAGCTCAGTTGGTAGAGTGCCTCGTTTACACCGAGAGAGTCAGCGGTTCAAGTCCGTTATTACCCAAGGGTTTTACATTATATATAATCATGAATTTAATCTAGTGTCTGAATAAATTTACTAATTTTATTGATCTTGGTTACGAGAATATAAAAAAGAGAGGGGGGGGGGAGGGGGGGCTACGCCTGGGCCTCATGCTTGCTCTTTATCACTAGTTTTCTAGTCTTTTAAACTAAACAGAGTTGCAGTTAACTCGGGATTTGGTTCTCTCATTTCTCCTTTTGTTACTCGTACGGGGCGAGTCCCCTCCCACGTTCTTTCTGTCCGATGCGTATACTTTTCCTCTTTTCCGCTTAAATGCACCTAATGAAACGTGTATTCCACTCAAGAAGACAGGGGCTCTAATTGATTCTAAAATTTAGGAGTTTTATGGCTTCCGTTGCGCGGCTCGCATTTCTATTCTGCAATTCGACCCCATTCCAATTTACTTTAAAGGGCCCTTTATGCTTTATTATAGTACGAACCCCCGCAGTTATGTATGCTATGACTTTGGGTGCCATAAAAAAAGCTTTTACTATTCTGCTTTCTAATTTCATTTTCCCTAATGCAGGTTCAACTGTAGACTCTGGCGGAGGCTTTTCCGTCATTGCAGATTCCGTATCAATATAATAGCAGGACTCTGTTCGAATAAAAGAATACATATGAATCCGTACGTGAGCGGTGCCCGCCACAGCAACTTGAACTGTAACCTTTAAAACCACTTTTTCATCTATAAGACTCGCCGCTACCACAGCTGCATGTCCCAGGACATCCGGAGACTTATTGCCTATTACCCGCATTTCATCAAAATAGGTTATTAAAAAACGTTCCATATTTAATTTGTGAGAACTAAAAATGCGGTAACACTAATCTTTCCTATTTTTTAAGCCCGTCGGTCTTTCTTTTTCGAAAGCGTCGGGGTTTCCCTTCCTTTTTTTGACAGTCTCCCTGGCGCCCCGTCGGACAGTCCCCCCCAGGGGCCTCATCAGACAGTCGCGGGCCCCGCTCTTCAAACTCCACCGCACTATACAATTTTTCTAAGATGTACAATTATACGTATTTTACCCGAAATCATCAACAACCAAAAAATACAATGTCTTTTTTTTGTAATGAATCATCGTAGATAATCCATTACATTTGGGGAAATAGCTTAGTGGTTTATAGCGCTGGTCTGTCGAGCCAGAAGTCGCGGGTTCAAATCCCGTTTTTCCCGGTTAAACTCGAATCCAATTATAGAACCCAGTTCATCAAGATATATATTTTTTCCGAAAAAACCAGTTTATCTAAGCTTTTTCTTAAGCTTAGGCATACTGGCGGAGCTCTTACACCCCGCATCCTCCGCGCATATGCCGGAGCCAAAGTGATCGAAAATTGGAGGAGGTATGGCTGAGTGGTTGAAAGCATTGGTTTGCTAAATCAGTGCGACAAGAAACTGTGCAATGTAATGTGGTTCAATTCCACAGGACGTACCCCCCGTCCTATCCAACCTAAACATGCGCCGGGAGTAACCTTGAGGTGTGAAGCTCTAGGGACAATGTAATGATGCTTGGGATTCCGTACTAAGCTAATGCTAGAGTAAAGAGACCCGGCAGGTCTTCGTGTGCGGAAATTGTAAAGCCGGCCAGAGGACCTGTAAAGCCGAAGAAGCGCGTAGCGCCTGTAAAGGCAAAGAAGTCTCCTTCGCACCCCTCGGGCCCTCGATGGATGAACGGTTGAAACGAACTAATACAGGGACCTCGTAAGGAACAGTCCAAGGCGGAACCAAAAGATCTTCTCGATGGAATATCGTAGGTTCGAAATTGGAATGGTAGGTATCCTGAGCAGGAAGCCCGCCGTGGAAGGGGTGGTATCTCTGATTTTGCTATCACCGTGGTTTTAGATTTCCATCGGGGGTTTTTCAGGTTCTTCCTGTTGAGAGAAATGGTACATTGCGCGGAACTTGGTGAACCCGTATCGCTCCTTTCGGGAGGCTCTGTGGTGATGCAAAGTAACGCAATGCAGGTGGAGGACAGTTCAAGAAGCAAAAGCCCGTCTGTAATTGATGGGATAGGATCTTGTGATCTACACCGAAAGGTGGCAGACTTGAGCATGGGTGACTTGTACTATATCTTTATTGAGACTTTGATAAAAAGGATAGAAATTTACTTTTTTTTATTGACACAAGGACCCAGGAACACCACAAAAGCAAAATATTGTCCGGCAAGACAAGGAACAAGGGCTTAGAGCTGCGAGTTCCCCCGTAACACTTAACTTGCCATTTTACACATGGAACAAGTTCTAGTAGCCAATGATTCAAACATGACTCTTGCGGGTTTATATTCTGGACAGGTTGCTTGAGCCGTATGCGGGAAAACTCGCACGCACAGTTCTTAGGGGGGGGGAAAGCTTGAGAGGGCCTACCTATCCCGACAAATACAACAATATTGTATCATGGGTTCAAATCTCATTTCCTCCGTAGGGGACGTAGCTCAATTGGTAGAGCGTATGTTTTGCAAGCATAAAGCTGTCGGTTCAAATCCGATCGTCTCCATAATCTACTGGAAAAAAATAGAATAAATGCTTGTGAGAATGCAACTTTAGAGAAGCTGCGGGAGATCTCGTTATACTTCGCACCTTAATTCGGCTTTGAGAGGGGGGGCGGGCCTCAACCCGAACCCCATGATCCAAGGGGCGGTAGACTCTAGGTAGAAGTGCGTAGCACTGTGGGGGTACGAAAGGTACGAAGGTGCGTAAGCACTTTCCAGACCCACAACAAAGTTCATCGCGGGCCAGATAGGACGCCGAAATAGCGAAGTCGGAAGGTAAGGTCGCCCGGCGTGCTTATGAAAAGGTCCGGGATTCTTACGATAAGGCCGGGAAGAACTACATCAGGCTCGCAGGGTCCGTATAGATAAATAAGTAAGGGGAAACACCTTAGACAACAAGAGAATCCGTTATTTCCCAACGCACTTAAAGGCGCAACTCCCGCGCTGAATAGTTTACTCTCTAATGAGAAAGGATATGCCAACTTGAACTTAGTACCTATTTCACCAACAAATTGATCATATCTTCTGAGAATCTCATCAACATCCACCTCAGGGCACATTAAGACATTAGCATCGTGAAAGTGCCCACAGAGTGATAAAGAAGGGTATTCCTTGTAGAGTTGGACATGAGAATATAAGGGAATCGCGAAGTCATAAGATTGCAGGTATTTTTATAAATTAGAACCATAATTACTACGGTCAACAACATAAAAGTGGCCAGCTGGGCCTACAAGCAAATCGTTATCAAACAGCTCGAACACGAGATTCGAAAGGTTACAAAAATCCACAAGAATCTCAGTTCGGGACATGTTATATGACAGATCTGATGCTGTCACTTTCATTTGAGGTATTCGGGGAGGGATTTCAACTCAGTTGGTTGCAGACCTAGAGACTTCCTAATTGAATCTAATTGTCCGGTTACCATGGCCCTCTCGCCACTTCCGAATAAAAATGAATAAAAAAATATTTTGACTGCCTTTTTTTTGCAGAGATGTTCTATGTTCATTCTTTTCAATTCTCGTCTTATGTCTTCCCGTATACCACAAACAAGACGTCAGAGCCCTGTAAAAAAAACTTAGTTGCTGTGGATACAGGCCCTGCATACTTGTGAAACAACTCTTCGGATAAAGGTCAACAAGAACGTAACCTTTGTTTTTCAAATACTTCGCCACACTGGGATATATGCAATGACGGACTTCTTTCTTGACATGATTGAGAGTGAAACCAGACCAGGCGGGTTGTATACGTGGGGAAGTTCCCTCTGGGTACCACTCAACAGGTATAGCACCATTAGATTTGATATTTCTGAAGTTGCTTCCTATTCTTGTGCTTGATGCTAATGCGTATTTTGGAGATGGGTTCTTAAATTTACTCTCCAGATCATTCTTAACTATTTCAATGTCATTTATGTAATTTCTGGTACGAATCAGCTTATTGATCCATGACTTCAATGAAGTACCAGAAAGTCGGTTTATGTATGATCCATAGAGATCTGGTTCTAGAGCCGAATGTGGTCGTGATAATCCCCTCCTCTCATTATAGGAAGAATCGTCTATAGGAACTGGGTAAGAGGTTGGAACTTTATTCTCAGTTACAATATACCCTTCTTCCCCAGGTCCTAAGTTGAAGGAAATTAAATTAATCTTCTTATCAGGTATTTCCTTTTCATCATTCCCGGGAGATGGTAGGATAGTACCATCTACGGGACCTCCTCATTCTGAGTCAACGGAGAAGATACCTTCCTCCCTCAGCTTCACTCCCACCAGAGCCACACCTTCGGATTTACGAACCTTTTTCACCTGTATGCCCCTCATAATCCGATTTTGTACTATAATGTCCGCGAAAATTCTGTGTGACGAAGGTTGAATACCCCTCTGCTGACACCACAACATATATGTGGGGTATAAGAGCCCACGTCTTCGAGCTTCGGTCTTACTCTTTGCGTCAGTACGAATGGTGTAACCTAAGAAAGCTCCGGGGAGTCGTTTCTACTTCTAATCGTTCGGATATCCAAGTACTTACACGGTTTAGCTTAACACGACATATCTCATTCTCCTCGGATAAACTAGGACAATGACTCTCAGGCTCATAACACTGATAGCTTCCTCATCCGGCATAGAGAGAGCCCACCGCGCAATGTAGAGTATTTCTTGGACTATTGGTCCAATAAATTCCCCTCCCGATTATTAAGGGAGGACTCCGGAGATTTAGATTTATTCATCGTCGAAATCTTGTTTCAACAGTTTATGTAGTAGTAGAAGACGGGTTAACAAAAGTTCTATTTGCAATGCAAAGTAGAGTATAAGTCATTGAGTTCTCAAACTTGTTAGTGCGTAGGATTCGTATCGACAAATAAGTTCATCGGTCCTTTGTCCAGTGATTTGGTGAATGAAGTGAAGCAATTTAATAAATTTCCTGAGTAACTGAAGTGCGCTATGAAGCATATAAATGAAGTGAAGTAACTTTAGCTATTTATTGAAAAATTTGCATCTTCCATTCATATGTTTGAGTTCTCCCAACCTATCATCACCTCCCACTAGCTGTCTCAAGCTAGCGGTATCTCCCTTATAAGAGAGGGAGTCATTAATCACTATGAACATTTTATCCTTATAGAAATATATATTAAACCCCTTCTCGGAGTTAATCTTCGCAAGAGTACTAGAACATGTGTTCATATGGCCCACCAACACACATGAAATAAGGGGGGAACACATTTTTACCGGTTCCTGGAGGACCGACCCATTATATAGACAAACCGTTGTGTGGAATTGTCTTTCTTTAGGACGCCGTTCAAGAAAGCCCTTAAAAAGAGAATCCGATCCGACTTATTTTAAGGAAAATCGGTAATGAAAGATTCGAACATGGGGCATTGATCTGAAGGTATCTCCGAGCTGGATGTAACCGGCAAGCAAGTCACACCCAGTCCATACGGCAGTTTAGACGTACAGAAATGATCCGGAGAGGACTCCTCTAATCTATTTGTTTTTGGATTAAAGACTCCATCTCTAAATATCAGTATACCTTCTTGTGATTCCGGTCTTCCAATCTGTACCTTATGACTAGTCTTCAAATATTCAATAAACCTCTTAGTTTTTGATGTAAAATAATCTGAATTACAATAGTAGAGGATTCTATTTAGAAAAGATTGCGACTCTATGTCATTAAAGGGGATGTATATGCCTTCATGCTGGTAGTATATGTAATGTATACCCACGCTTGTAAAAGTCATTAAATCTTTGAATATGCTTTTTCTTTTAAATACTTTCACAACTTGATTAAAATCGATAAAAAATCAATAAAATAAGTCTTGCCTTTAATTTTAAAATATATCTCCTCATGAGATATAGTAAAAGAGACTAAATTTATCTTATCTGAAATTATGGATTCCTTTATGCTATCCATATCGATACATTTATAACAAAAATGTTTACCAGTTCTTTCTCCAATATGCGCGTGTTCATCCGTGGTGTCTGGTTCGGTCACATTCATTATGCACAAGAGGTTAGGCATAGGCTATCCTTTCATTCTCTCATATATTAGCAATATTGACTACACTTCATGCATCTTGCACATTTCTCTCCAAGTTATAGTGATTTCTTTCAAAGTTATAGTGAATTGATTTATAAATTCATTATATTTAATTTATGCACTTCATCATTATCTACGGTCCTTACGTCACTATTTGTCATATATCGATCAATTTGCGGGGGGCCACACATTATCAAACATTCCAGTGTGGCCTATGTATACGATTTTAAAATACTATCCTATTGAAATTCTTGCTACAGACACACAAATTATCTAATGATATTCTTCCCTATCTCTGCCCATGTAGAATAGAACTGTCTGAGCGAAAGAAATATATTCTCCATAGTAATTTCCTTGCCAAACTACAATAAATACTTTACAGGTAATCTCACCAAAAGATTCCTGGGTTTCATCGAAATTCATTCGATTCACAATACCCGTAAATTTACACATAAATGTAAACATAAAGGTAAGGAATGAACCCATAGTAATCCAATAGAGAATGAAGATTATACAGGATAGGATTGAATTCATTGAGATTATCAATTAAAATATTATCATTATATACGAGTGTTATTTTGTAAAATAACTCGGATTCGAAATGTGCGTCATTTAAGTAGCAATGTGTTCTCGGCGATAGGCGGATTAATGATGTCTAATATAAACCATCACACTATCCTTAAAGAGAAAGCCCAACGGGTATTGCAGCATGTAGAGAAAAGGGAAACCCGGCATGGAAACGATAGCGTTATGATGTTCTACGAGCTATAGCTCTATGGATCTCAGCAGTTCCTCTGCAATGATCCGGCTCAGACTGGTTGGCCTAACAAACACACGTGGTTGTGATTGGGGCCAGAACCATTATGTCGCCAGCGGACATTGCGACCTTCTCCAAGGCACCGCCTCTGATTTGAGGGTTCGTCAAAAAATGGAACATCCCGGGGGCAGCTACCGTATAAATACGGGCATGGAAATTCAGAACCTACGGAACAACGGATAACACATTAGAAGGAAAAATGGAATTGCCTAAAGCCACCCTCCCCCCGAGAAGGAAGACCGGCCAAAGAGATAGGAATATCTCTTCACCCTCACCAGACGCGTAGAGTCTGGAGAGAAAGGGCAAGGGGGGATTCGCAATACCGGCCCCAACGGGCGACGGCTCTTAGGAACGACAAGGGACCCCCCCTCTCCTTACGCCAGCTATCGGCCTCCCAGTAGCTTGCCGGCTGGCGTAAACAGACAACGACCGCAAGGACGCTTTCAACTGCGACAATCAGGGGCATGAGGTAACACCCTAATAAGTCTCTTGAACACTTACCACCGAAGGACTGCGAGGGGAGCCAGAATGACCTTTTTCCCAGATGATCACATGATAAGCTGAGACCTTATACTAACCATCATTCCATAGAGGCCTTTTAGCCACTTAAGGCAGGATCATAGAACACCCAGGAGATTTGAAGTAAGCTTCTGGGCCTACCTATGTGCCAAATGAGATAACCCGGCACAGTACAGACCTACGGACTGTACACGGTTAGTCCCCAAGGACCTGAAACACCAAACTCCAGGACCCCCCCGAGCTTAACTCCATCGCTCTGATTTTGGCTTACAAACTATTAAAAGAAAAAGAATACATGAACTACCTATATCTTACAAAATTGCTACTCACATTTCAAACAGAACTTATATACCAGCTACAAAATCATTAAAATCTTTTACAATTGACCGCTCAGAAAGGATTATACTGTAAACTATTCGACACAAGCTTACACATAACAACCTATGGTAAAGTGAAATCAAAGCAGGGAAACATGACTCCAGGACTGCGGACTGCCAAACTTTGAATGGCATGGGAGATTTTTAAAAAACCATTGCCAGACTCAAGGACAAATCATTACAATTCAAAACACCTCTCGGAGAACTTTTATTCCCAAACCAAATGGAGATCAACGTCCCTTGGGTATACCATCTCCACGCGATAAAGCTGTACAAAAAGCTATACGGGCAGTTATCGAACCCGCCTTCGAACGAAAATCTTTGCCCTCTAGTCATGGGTTCCGCCCAACCCGGTCTCCTCGCATTGCACTGAGAGGGATAAGAAGCGATGGAAGAGTGTAAACTGGGCAATCGAAGGAGACATCAAAGGATACTTTTACAATATCAACCACCACAAACGAGCTTCCTTCCTCGATGCGGAACTTCGAGACCCATAGCTTTTACAACTTCACTAGAAACTAGTAGGGGGCAGGATATGGACTAAAAAAGAAGCCCCAAACTGGAGTTGGGGTACAAGGAGTACTATCCGCCTATGCTGCCCAACATACACCTGCGCCCCCTAGACCAATTCTGTGGAAAATCGAAGATAGGATACAAAGCCCCAACCTCTTTAATAACCCGATAGACGATTCAGACTGTTAAAAAAATCTAAAGAAGAAGACCGCCCGGGAGCACGACTGAAATAACTTAGGGGGGCGATAGAGAAGAGGAGAGTGAAAATCTACTACCTACGATATGTAGACGACTGAATCGTAGGGGGGGGGGGTGGTTGGCTTCGATGGGGTAGCGCTGGCAATAGGAGCTGAAATAGCATCATTCCTCAAACTCCACCTGTAACTCAATTGGGACAACACAAAGATAACTCATATAAGCAGCCAACCAGCTCTCTTTCTCGGGACCCATATCAAGGTTCTGACGGCAGAATCCATCAGAAGTAACAGGATACTCGTGGTGGGACAACGTAGGAGAAATGCCGCCCTTAGACTTCACCTGCTCGCTCCCACAGAAAGAATTGTGAAACGCCTACGTAAGAAAGGCTTATGTACCCCGACTGGAAAACCCAAACCCCTTACATAATGGATCTTTTTGGATCACCACAAACCTATATTAAGATACCGGGGCATCATGAATGGATACATGAACTACTACTCCTTCGTGGATAACTATGGAATGTTAAAACGAGTGGCGTACATCATAAGGTTCTCGGCAGCAGGAACTTTGAAAGTAGAGTTATGAATGTTGTCTGTAGCAAGCGTCTTCAGAGGGAATAAGACAGCGAGAAGAAAAAAACGATAGGCGGCTACATTCCCCGACTGACTGGAGAAAGGATGTTTTCCGTTTTGCAATAAATAATGAAAAAATAATGGAATTCTGCACTAGAATCAGACTCCGAACCCATGCGGTCCCAACTAGCCCTTGCTGCATATGTGGGAACCAGGAGAACATGGAAATGCACCATGTGAAGCACCTTCGGAAATCGAAGGCGAATGGCCTCACAAAACTAATAGTCCAACTCAACCGGAAACAAATTCCGGTGTGTCGGACCTGTCATCTTAAGATCCACAGAAGTATGACGGCAAGAAATGAAGTCTATTCAATAGGAAAGTGTAGCCCGTGCTACTAGCCTCATATTAGGTGGGAGAGAATCCGGTAGGACTCTCGTAATTGGATTGCATAGACTTCAAACCTACCTAGCACCCCCTCAGGGGAAGCGGGCGCCAAGGGCAATGAGTGAAGACCACTGATAGTCCAGGTCAAAGCTCAGCCGGCCTTCCAGAGCCCGAAGATTCACTCAGAAAGCCGTATGCCAGGAATTCTTGCACGTACGGTTTGTAGCAAGCCCATCGATGGCTGACGAAAGGCTCGCAGCTTCATAATTGGGGTTAGCGCCATCTCTTACCATTCACTCGCTTTAACTCCTCATGCTATGGATATAGGAACACTAACTCCATTCCTTCGGGCTTTTTAAGAGCGAGAAAAACTTTTAGAATTCTATGAAAGAGTCTCGGGAGCCGGGATGCATGCCAGTTACATACGACCGGGTGGAGTGGCCCAAGATCTGCCCTTGGGATTAAGTGAAGATATTTTTCTATTTACATAACAATTTGCTTCCCGTATTCACAAATTAGAAGAAATGTTAACCAACAGCTCTATCTGGAAACGACGATTAGTGGATATTGGTACTGTCACTGCACAGCAAGCTGTGGATTGGGAATTCGGCGGTGTAATGTTAAGAGTCTCCGGAGTATGCTGAAATTTGCGAAAATAAGCGCCTTACAATGTTTACGACCGATTGGATTTTGACGTACCAGTAGGTACCAGAATAGATTGCTATGACCGTTATTGTATTCGGATTGAAGAGATGCAACAAAGTATTCGAATTATTATTATGCAATGTCTTGATCGAATGCCTAATGGCATGATTAAGGCCGCTGATCGTAAACTAGGTCCTCTATCACGATCTCGAATGAAACAATTCATGAATCTTTAATTCACCATTTAAAACTCTATACAGAAGGTGTTTCTGTACCAGCTTCTTTCACCTATATAGCAGTAGAAGCGCCTAAAGGATAATTTGGTGTGTTTCTGGTCAGTAATGGAAGCAATCGTCCTTATCGTTGTGAAATAACAGCACCAGGTTTTGTTCATTTACAAGGACTTTAGTTTATGTCCAAACATCACGTGCGACCTGTTCACAGGGTAAGACGATAGTCATACCTGTGCGCTCTACTCAACGTACATCCGCACTAGGATGACAGAGTGATCGAACTTAGTTTTCCATGAAGGTGAAAGTTCTTCTCCTCGTAGAACAGGGGAACAGCGTACCCACACGTCTTTGGAGTGGCATCCAAGGGTGTAAAAGTGAGTAGAAAAGGGGGGAAGACCCCTAGAAAGTGGCGAACAAATAATCTGTAGCAAGGGCGTGCCCTCCTTGGTTACTGTCTGGGTGAATACAACAGTGCGGATATTTAAGCTCCGAAGGCTCATTAATGAACCGCAGCATCTGAAGCGTCGTAATGGACAAGCCGGGTGGTATTGCTTCCTACTCTTAGATATAACAGACCAGACCCCCGCATCCGGAACATCGGATATAGGCCCAAGAGAAAGTAATGTGATGGCCTTTCCCGTTCTTTCAACACGCCTCGGGCGTATAGCGGGAGCCTTACGGCCCTTTTCGGATAAAGGAATCCCGGAAGTAGGGAATCCTGAAACCCTGAAAGGTTATACGCGCCAACCGTCAGGTGGGCAGGAATAGGATAGGGCAAGAAGCGAAAAAAAAATATTTTTTTCTCGTCTGTCGGAATATGCTGAATTATCCCTGCATCCGGAAAAAGAGGTAAAAATTTCAACAGGAAGATGAGAGACTTGGATTGGCAGTTGCTAGACCGGAAATAAATTCAGGTACATGCATCTAAGTTGCAAACTTTTAATTTTCAAGCTAAGGCAGGAACAGAAGTACAAAGGGATGCACGGCCTCTAAGGTAAATTAAATTGGTAGGCCATGCCAAATAATTGGCCGGAGTTATGCAAGATAATCGAGGAAGAAGCACCGTGGTATGCCCGGCCTCACCACTGAACAGCGGGGAGCGCGATCACTGGAAAGAGCCTGCGAAAAAAGATTTTTTTCCACCACTCTCAACATCGAGAGACTGAGCTAAACAAAGGCGAGCCGCCCCCCAATGGGAGGCTAAAATTTAACCTAATAGTTACGGGTTCCGCCCGGGTCGTTCCTACAGTGAGGCCAGCGCAGCGATTCACACATCTATTAATAAGAAAGATAAATATGTACTTGATGCCGATATACACAAGGTTTTTGATCAGGTTAACCATGAGGCACTTATCGGGAAACTTTAAACTTTCCCGCGAATGAGGGGGCAAATAACACCATGGTTGGAAGCAGAAATATTATATAACACCGTGGCTGAAAGCAGAGATATTAGACCGGGGTGAATACCCGGAATGAGGAACGCGGGATTTTTGCCAACGTGGCACTTCATGGATTAGAGTAGTCGCTTAAAATTTAGGTAGAAGAAATTAAATGTAGAGACACCAAAGGGAAACCCGTTGGGCGAATAGAGAGAGGGAGCCAGCTCTCTTTTATCCGGTACGCCGACGATTTCGTGGTCCTCCATTCAAATCTGGGAATAGTCCAACAAGCCCGTGTGAAGATCGAACAACTACTTCAGCCGATGGGGCTGAAGCTTAAGTGAAAGCACGTCTGCGACGGCCAAAAAAAGATTTTTTGACGCCTTCTGTATCCGTCAGGACCCTGTGGGAGCCTCACATTGTGGGCGTACAAAACTCTTGTAAAGGCTAACAAGAAAAGGATAAAAAACTATTTAATGAAGCCCGCAGGGCGGGACACTGTCACAATCAAGATACGACGGAAAAGCGCACATTTTAGGAAACTGGCTCGACCCGAACCCTTCAGGTCCTTTTTTCGTAAAGCCCTTTCCTGTCTGAAAGTGTTTACGCACCTTCGGACCTGCATTACGTGCGCGGGGAGCGTGTTCGGGGAAGGAGAGGCGCGTAGCACTCGACCAGAGAGAGAGCGCTTTACGATTAAAGGTTGCAGCTCTCCTCGGCAAGGAGAGAGCTGCAACCTTTTTGAATTTGCTCTTGTTTGGTTTGTGTGCCAGCTTAAAAGAGACTTAACCTGAGATCATATAGAATAGTGACCGCATAAACGAACATGATGCACACTTGGTGTGCTTAGCTTTCGTATGAGGTGATAGCACCTATATAGTTTATTTGAAGGGAGTGCCTGTAGGGCCCCACTGTGGCGATGCCCAACCACGGGTCGAGGCTTCACTTACGCACCTTCGGCCTTACGTTATATATTTTATGGCTAGTAGCGAAGCCATCAATCATCTACGATGATTAATGACACTGACAGTCGAAGAGAGGTGTACCTACGGTACATTCGGGTTTTCGGTATCATTGATGCTTCAAATGAAATAAAAAGAGGCAGATACACTATGAGAAATAATTGCTGGAAAAGAGAAGGTGCGCCGAGTTAGTAATAATGTGTCTCCGGCTTGTCGCCGGCACGGGGTGTTCTGTGTAAAGCGTCCCACTATCCTCGCGGGGAAACCCCAAGGGGTATTGTAGCATGTAGGTGAAAAGGGGAACACGGCGTGAACCCGCTAACGCTAAGCCGTTCTCCGAGCTAGAGGTTCTATGGATTGTCTTAGAGGTCTACTGGAGGTATTCCACTCAGTCTGGCTGTGGCCTTGACCCAGCCATCATGTCGCCAGCGGGAAGCGCGACCTTCTCCTCAGCCACCGCCCCCTGCTTTTTGGGTTTAAAACAGAGTGGAACACACTGAGAGACAGCTACCGTACAGATACGGGAAATTACCAAAAAACCTAATGAACCGTCTCGACACACTAGAAACGAAACTTGGGATTGCCCGAGGTCACTCCCAGTAACCTGGCTAGGAAAATACAAATATTTTCCATCCTTCGTGTCAGGACCAAGGAAAGGAGGGCGACGGGGGACTCGTAGTAACGGAAATACCGCGAAGGGGCCCAGAGCAAGAGAGATCGGAGATGGCTTCGGTAAGGAAGAAGCTTATCCCGTTCATCCTGACTAGGGGCTTACCCCAACAAGTACGGGTAACAGTCCCGTGTGGAAGGACTCCCGTTAACACGGATACTCCTAACCAACTGTCTGAGTCAAAAGGATCACTTGGAGAGCCGTATGCGGGGAGACTCGCACGTACGGTTCGGAGGAAGGCCTTCCCAGACGAGAGATCATGGGGTTGGTGGCCCATCTCCTACCACTAAAAGAATTAACTTTTCATTTAAAACAGAGTTCCGCTGGAAGAAATTCATCGGGGCGTATTACGGTTTTTCACCGAGGAGGTGGATCGAAGCGATTGCTGCGAAAAATTGATTTTAAACGAAGCACTTCGTCTATGGGCATTGTAGAAAGAATCGAATATGACCCAAATCGTTCGTCTTGGATTGCTTTAGTACGATGGATCGAAGGAGTTCTACGCCCTGGAAAGCGCTTGACTTTAGAAAAAGCGGATAGTCGAAAAGAAAAAAATATGTTATTTTTCGGCCTTTTATTTTCGTTCTCTTCGCTGCCCAGACAAGCTCAGAGAATCGAATACGAAAGAACGAGGGCCGGAGGGCCCTGCGGGCAGATACTGGAAAGTTCCTGGGTCTTAGGAACACGAGACCTTAGGGCCAAAGAAGTGTCCTTAGGACCTTTAGGTAGCTTTTCTGGGGTACCCAGCATAGCAGTAGTTGGGGCAAAGCCCGCGTTCTTCGCTTCTCGAATGAAAGAAGACCCCTCCTCACTAACGGGAAGACAGCGTCTGTCGGCCTTCGGAGGAGAAAATACGTTCTCTCGAAGCGAAAGCCAAAGGTGGAAAACGCAGAACGAGGCGCCGAGAATAAAAAGCCTAGTACTCTCTTGGTCCCAAGGGCCGAAGTCCGGAAATGGTTTGACGATTTCCGCACACGATATTAAGAAGAAGGACCGAAGGTCGGAAATGCCGGGTCCGCGCACGATACCCGAACACGCTCCCCGCGCACGTAATGCCGTCGGGCCTTCGGGTTCGGGTCGAGTGCTACGCACCTCTGAGCCTTTCACTTATATATTAGCCAATGAAAATTTGGAAGCAGGCAAGACGGTGATTAATTTTCATAGGTCTAAACCTTCGACCCCGTTAAACTACCATCAACCTTCGCAGAAAGCTAATGACCCTTCGGGGCTTAGAGTTGAAGAGACCGCGGCGCGGGATAGCCGGGCTTGGCTACACCCCCGTGGAGACTACGCTTTTAGTGAGAATAATTACATACTTGATTCATATTATCAAATGGTCGGAAATTGCATACCATTAGCCAAAATACCTATAGGCACGTGGGTACATAATATTGAAAAGAACCCAGGTCAGGGCGCAAAGTTGACTCGAGCTGCAGGAACCTTTGCTCAAATAATTAAGAAAGTTGAGAATACACCACAATGTATTGTGCGGTTACCTCCGGGTGTTGACAAACTACCAGATTCCGGATGCCGAGCTACTATTGGTACAGTTTCTAATCCTAATCATGGTAAACGTAAGCTTAACAAGGCAGGACAAAGCCGGTGGTTAGGCAGACGCCCTATTGTTCGGGGTGTTGCTATGAATCCAGTTGATCATCCTCATGGAGGCGGTGAAGGACGCACTAAAGGAGGTAGACCTTCGGTATCACCTTGGGGCAAGCCTACCAAAGGTGGATTTAGAACGATAGTAAGAAAACGCAGAAATTAGTTTATGACACGCTCTATATGGAAAGGTCCTTTTGTGGATACTTGCTTGTTCAAGCAAAGAAAGATCAGGTGGAGAATTTGGTCACGTAGATCTTGTATTCTGCCTCAATTCGTTGGTTGCTATGCACAAATTTATAATGGAAAAGGTTTTGTTGGTTTAAAGATTACTGAAGAAATGGTTGGTCATAAATCTGGAGAGTTTGCTTCTACACGGAAAGCCTTTTCCTCGGGGAAAAGAGCTTTGCCCTCGAAAACCAACATCAAACCAATCAAAAAGGTACGATAGTAAACTATGGCACAAAAAGTAAATCCGATTTCAGTCAGACTCAATCTGAATCGTAGTTCAGATTCCAGTTGGTTTAGTGATTACTATTATGGAAAATTGTTGTATCAAGATTTAAATTTTAGAGATTTTTCTTGTTCAATACGTCCACCCACAGGGAACACCTTTGGCTTTCGTCTCGGTAGGTGTATCATTCATCATTTTCCTAAAAGGACATTCATTCATGTATTTTTTCTAGATCGACCTAGCCAATCAAGACATCCAGGCCTTGGGGCAATACCATCTGTCAAGTTGATCAGGCGTATTAACGACAATACAGTAAAACAGAGAAATGAAGTCGGGATTTGGGCCAAAAACCGCTATGAATACCATCATCGATCGCCATCAATACAAAAGATTGACCAATTACTTCGAGTCAGCGATTGGATGGCCGACATACACTCTACTTTGAAAAGTATCTGGCCGAAAGACGAAAATGATGACAGAGCGTCAGAAGAAGGCTATGTGTTCTCTCGCTTCGCGCCCCCCATTCTGGTAGCTGTGCGTGCTGAAAAAAAAAAATATATTTTTTGGTCCGAAGGAGACTTCTTTGGGTTTACCGGGCGTGCTTCCTTGGATTATTTTGTAATGCAATACTTCTTTAATCTGAAGAACCAAATTCAAATTGATCCTATGGTTAACAGAAGTCCCGTGGCACAGGGCGTAGCTGAAACATCTACGATTGGGGACGCAATTACAGCCAAGACCAAGCAAGGAACACAAAGCGGGGAGTCGATTCGTCAACGCAGGTCCACATTATATTTCGATGCTATCATATTTTCAAGGTATGCCCGATTTGGGAAAGCTACATCTCTTTCCAGTCGTTATTATTACTTGAAAAAAATTAAATCTTTATTTCCGAATCAAACAAAAACTAATACCTTAATTCAGCCAGTCAAAATAGCTTCTGTTTATCAAAGTGCCTCTCTAATTGCTCAAGAAATATCTTGGAAACTAGAACAAAAAAAATTATTTCGACAAATATGTAGATCTATATTTAAACAAATTAAAAAATGCCCATATGTGAAGGGGATCCGTATTGCTTGTTCAGGTCGATTAGATGGTGCAGAAATAGCTAAAACTGAATGCAAAAAGTACGGTGAAACATCTTTACATGTTTTTTCCGATCAAATTGATTATGCGGAAACACAAGCATCTAGTCCTTATGGAATCTTAGGTGTCAAAGTGTGGGTTTCATATTTTTTAATACAAAAAAGAGGGACAAGTTGTGCTATATCCAAAACGTACAAAATTTCGTAGATATCAAAAAGGCAGATGTAAAGGTTGCAAAGCAGACGGTACACAACTTTGTTTCGGAAAATATGGCATTAAAAGTTGTGAAGCTGGCCGTATTTCATATCAAGCAATTGAAGCAGCGCGCCGTGCTATAAGCAGAAAATCTCGAAGAAATTCTAAAATATGGGTAAGAGTTTTCGCAGATATTCCTATTACCGGTAAACCGGCTGAAGTGCGAATGGGAAAGGGCAAGGGAAATACTAAAGGTTGGATTGCTCGTGTGTTGAAGGGACAAATCTTATTTGAAATGGATTGTGTTAGTTTGTCAAACGCTCAACAAGCTGCTACATTAGCCGCGCATAAACTGGGGTTGTCGATAAAGTTTTTTAAATGGTCATAAAGAAAGAGGAATAGATATGGCAAAAAGTAAAAATGAGCTTGTAACCTTCGTTACGTCATTCAACTATATTAAATAAGTCCGGCCTCGATACAAAAATGGCATTTCGAACGCTCTCTCTCCGGTCGAGTGCTATGCACCTCCCCTTCTGGTCTTGTGCTCCGCACCACCTACAATCAAGATGTTTTTTATGTTCCGATCATCCTTATGTATATGCTCAATGGCGCTTCGCGCCCTTACTCAGTTCATTCCTGCGTTTCATTGTCCCGACGGCCCCCTATGTCGGCTGGGATTCCATCAGACAGTCGCGGGGCCTTGTCGGACAGTATTTTGCTTTTGTGGTGTTCGATAAAACAGAGTTGGCCCCCTTTCTTCTATAGATTAATATGATTTTATATCGCAGGGTTCGACATCGACCTTGATAGTAGGAGCAGACCTTGCTATGGTCACGGGGGTCACTTATATCTTAAGGAAAGCAGTGCCGCCGACCAGGAACCCCTCGGAAATTGGGTAAGAATCCAACAAATCGGGCGCTCGATCACTGAGCAAGCAAAATTTCTTGCAGCTGGTAATAAGGCGGAAGCAAGAGCTGGCAAGGCCAAAGATACTCTGGCCATGTATAAATACAAAACAGAATTACTTAAAGCGGTTCATCGCACAACCCAAGGAACGGAAGGGAGCCCTTGAACCCTCGGAGACCAAGTATTTGAGGACAACCAGCCTGCCGGCCTAAACCGAGGATTTTATTTGGGAGACGTCACCCCAACACAAAGGCTAGAAGCCGCTGTGAATCATTGGAAAAATAGTATGATACCTACCCCAGCGGAGCTCGAGGGCTCCCAGCCGCGAGATCGATCTCTTACATCATATTTCGATTGAAGATCAGTGTCTTCTTTTGCATCTTACTAGTGATTTCGCTCACTCTAAAAATTATCATTAGGGACTACTTCAAGGAGATTATAAGAGCCGACGTTCAACGCTTAAAATACCCGAAACGCAAAACCTTTGTCTTGTATCTCTTTCATCGGTACCTTACGTACTCAAAGTATGATAAGATGTTGATACCCGTATTGTTACATGTATAGCTTGGCGTAGTTCTTCACCGATTATCCTGCCTTAATTGCTGCAGATGGTTACTTATCTCCGATTCCTCATAGTGGGAGACCTTATTTAAAGATCTTCCGCCCCCTCTAAACATCCGTTACTCGCTGGCAAAAAAGAAATACATTTTGCAGATGGTTGCAGATCTTTCTGAGCTAATCTGAGCTAATCATCCAAGACCCGTCGCAAATAAATATATATCTTTATTTTATCGGGAAAAAAGATAGAAAAAAGATGATACATTTTAAAAACTCTTTGCAGAAAGACAACTTGTTTTCTTCTAATGAACCGTCAATAATAACCCCATTTTGCTAATTCGGTGTTACTATTGAAAGGGGATATTACCTTTTACTATAAGTAGTCGTTTACTATTGGCAAGTATCTTGAACCTTCGGTCGCGACTGAGCGCACGACCCAAAGGGCACGGGACGACCAGAGGGAGAGGTGCACAGCACTCGACCAGAGGAAGAGCGCTTTACGATTGAAGGGCTTGTAGAAAGAAGGTGGGTGGTGCTTTCTATCCTTTGTGCTACGCTTACCGGGCATTCTGGCTCCAACTTTACTTTAGCCCGCCCAGATTGGCCGCGCAAATGGCTAGGCTTTAGCACTTTTCCATAATTAGGAAACCGGCATAGCTGTTTATTTCGCTAGTCGCACGTCGCACAAAATTGTTAATGATTGGCGCGTGCGTGGATAACAAGGCTAAAAATATCTTTGAAATGTTACCGGACTTTCAGAAAACGCCAGAAGACTTACAAAGGATTTTAACTCAGTTCTGCCAAGAGTTCGGCCCGTCATTTACCCGCAGTCTCTAGGAAAGGGTCCAGAAAGTATTTATGGGTGTTGTCAAAGGTGCCCGCGATGAAGTAGGTAGAATCTCCAGGGTGCGTGGTTTTAACTTCGCACTATGCTGTCAAGTATTACTTTCTATATATCCATCGGGGTGAGCCCATGACTGCTCGCTCCTCCTGATAAACAATTGGGCTGGTACATTGGTTTTCGATGTCCTTGATGCTTCAATTTAAATAAAAGAAGGCCAAATAAAATTATGTTCTCTGCAAATATAAATAGACTTGAGTTTCATTACAATCAGGTAATACGTCCAGATTTATTGCTAAAAATTCATTATGAAAACATAATGGAAGTTCCCAGATTGTGTAAAATAATCGTAATTCCAAAGGCACCCTCAAATTTAATAAAGAATGTTGAATTAGCTATGGAAATTGTTTGTGGTCAGAAATTCATACAGATACGAAGTAGAGGTTCGACAGGAAAGTCGTTTCGATTCAATAAATTGGTATCAAATCAGAGGTCCACAAGAAACACAGGATATGTAACTCACCTAGCACGAAGCACTCTACGAGGGCATATCATGTATAATTTCTTGGAAAAACTTGTTACGATAATATCTTTTTACGATTATCCAGTGGGAATACAAAAAAACACAATTCAATTATCAATGGCAACGTCGTTGTTACGATTATTTCCGGAAATACAAGATCATTTCGAGATTTTTGAGCATATTCGAGGGTTTGATGTAACTATTGTCACTTCAGCCAACACACAAGATGAGACTGTAATTTTGTGGAGTGGCTTTTTGCAAAAAGAGGTTTAATCATATGTCAAATCAAATTATCCGAGATCACAAACGTAGATTGCTTGTGGCTAAATATGAATTAAAACGAATGCATTATAAAGCCATTTGTCAAGATAGAAATCTCCCTAATAAGATAGTGCGACCTGTTCACAGGTCAAGACGTTGAGTCACGCCTGTGCGCTCTATTCCGCATTGATCCGCACTCGGATGGCGGAGTGAGTGAACTGAGTTTCCATGAAGGTGAAAGTCCTTCTCCCTCAAGAACAGGGTAACAGCGTACCCACATGCGTTTGGAGTGGCATCCAAGGGTGTGAAGCTGGGTGGAAAAGGGATGAAGAAGCCGGAAATTGTAAAGCCTTTTCCGTAGTCTTCGCCCCCTCCCCTGGGATAAGCGGGTTTCGCTCCCTAGGAAGTGGCGAACAAATAATCTCTAGCACGGGCGTGACAAATACCCTTTGGGTATTGTCTGGGTGAATACTACAGGGTGGTTATTCTACCTACGAAGGCTAATTATTGAACCGTAACATCTAAAGCGTCGTAATGGGAAAGCGGGGTGGTATTGCTTCCTACTCTTAGATATAACAGACCAGACCCCCGCCTGCGAAATATCAGACAGAGGCCAAGGGAAAGGAATTTTCTGCCCTTTCCCGTTCTTCGAGCGCGCCTCCGGCGTAGAGCGGGAGCCTTACGGCCCAATCCAGAAAGATGAATGGAATCTCGGAACTGTGGAATCCTGCGCACCTCTGAGCTTACGCTCAGGCGGGCTAACCCTATGGTGTGTAGGATTGGGATAAGGCAAAAAGCTAAAAAAACTTTTTTTTTGCCCGGTTGTTATGATCGGGATATGCTAAAATGTGCATGCATCAGAAAAGAGAAAGAACAGTCAACATATATGTTGGAAAATCGAAGATGAGAGACGCAACCTGTCTTTAAGTTGTAATAATTTCTAAATCTGGGTGCAAGGAGCCGTATGATGGGAGACTATCACGTACGGTTTTGAATCAGGGGCGCCAGAGGAAATTCCACGTCTACTGTAACCGTTATGAATACTTTTTCAAGTTGTCTAAGTTGCCAAGAAATAGTTCCAAAACACGAGTAAGAAACCGGTGTATTTTCACAGGGCGCCCTCGTTCCGTATATAAGTTATTTCGCATTTCTCGTATAGTTTCTCGTGAATTAGCTTTTAAAGGTTCTTTAATAGGCATAAACAAATCGTGTTGGTAGCCAATGGAACAAAGGTTAGCTTTTCAAGTACCCATAGGTCTTTTACTTGCCTCTTAACTTGCCCAAGTATACGAGGCGCTCAGAAAATCAAATACCTTTTTTTTCTCGGTTATGATTTGAACATTTGTTTACTACGCGCTAAACTTTCTCCACAGAAAATCTAATAGCTAGATTAGGAATGGAGCGAAAAAAACAATATTTTCCGAAGCCTACGGTCGCCGAGGGCACGAGACTATAACGAGAGGTGCGCAGCACTTTGTGGCACCGGAGGGCACAAGACCTAATAGGTGAGAGTGTCCGAAGTCTTAGCCGAAATGTCTGAGAAGGGAGGCAAGAGTGCCCGGAGGGCCCGCGACTGTCTGAAAAAAAAAGAGACAAAACCTTCGGGCACGAGACTATAGGCAGAGATGCTACGCAGTTTCGAAAAAAAAATTTCGAGGGCCCTGGATTTTGTTTTTTTTGCCGGACACCACAAAAGCAGAATACTGTCCAACAAAACAAGGAGCCCCGGGAGAGCTGTAAAAAAAAAGGCAAAGAACCGATGCTTTCAAAGAAATCAAAAAACTAACGGGAAAACTGAAAAAAGAAGGGCTTAAGCTCTCGACCCCTGGGAGAGGTGAAACCACCAATTTAGATATATCTCTTACTCAAAAATGAATGAGACGCCCCATAAGGCGCAAAGTGATGTTCGAAAAAATTGAAAAAAACTATTTTTTTTATGCATACATTAAGTAATCTTTTATCTAGTATAAAGAATGCGCAAAAGGCTCAAAAGCGTGTTCTTTATTTTCCTTCTTTAAAAAGGATAAGCAAGAGAAAAAAACGCTTTGTCTGCTCTGCTTGTCAAATTATGCCTCGTGTTTTCGTTTCGCGTTTTTGTTGGGATTTTCGTAGAATTTTGTACAATGAGGGGTATATTCACGGATTCTCTCAGCAAGCAGACGGAAGCTTGAGAATAGTCTTAAAGTATCATTCTTCTGGAATAGGTGTAATAGAAAAAATAAAAACAATATCTAAACCAGGTTTTCGAATTTATTCATCAAAAAATCGTTTATCAAAAAAGAGGGAAGGACTTGGTATAACCATCTTATCCACTTCAAAGGGAAATTTTATATGTGATCGTGAAGCACAAAAAACCAATTTTGGTGGCGGTGAGCTTCTATGCCAAGTTTTTCAAAAAAATAAAGTCAAGTTTATGGAAGCCAAATTCTCTTGTTTTTTGGAAACAATCGAAGTTGGATACAAAGCCAGTACTGACGCACAAGGCTCTATTTCATATTCAAAATTGGGATCTAGTCATGAGATTCGACTTCAAGTTACACCTTCAGTTCGCGTTTCTTGCTTAAAGCCTAATCTCATTCGTTGTACTGGAATGGATCATCAAAAAGTCACTCAATTTGCTGCCATTGTCAAAAGTTGTAAACCTCCCGAAGTTTATAAAGGAAAGGGCATACGATATCGAAACGAGATTATACATGAAAAACAGGGAAAAAGAAAATAAATCATGTCATATATTTTAGGAACTAATTTAAATTCCGATAAACAAGTCAAAATTGCCTTAACTCGAATCTTTGGAATTGGCCCTAAAAAAGCAATTCAAGTTTGTGATCAATTAGGTCTCAGCGATACCATTAAGGTTAATAAGTTAACTGAATATCAATTTGACCAAATTCTAAAAATAATAAGTCAAAATTATTTAGTTGATTCAGAATTGAAGAGAGTCATTCAGAGAGACATCAGACGATTAATTAGTATTGGTTGTTATCGCGGGTTTCGCCATAATGCAGGATTGCCCTTACGCGGCCAACGAACTCATACTAATGCTAAGACTTGTCGCAAATTAAGATATGTTTCGATTAGAAGTTGATAAAAAAGAAATTTTTTTTTCAGTTTGTACAAAATATCTTTGTAATTAGTAAACGGATTAGATAAATCATAAAGGAACAAGATCGATGATATCAAATAACACCAAAAACATTCAATAAACACTCATGCATAAAAAGCACGGTATTACTAATATGCAAAAAAAACACTGTATTACTTATATTCAATCAACTTTTGGTAATACAATTATTACTCTAACAGATTATAACGGAAATACAAAAACTTGGTCTTCCTCGGGTTCAGTGGGGTTTAAGGGATCTCGTCGCTCAACCAATTATGCTGCTCAAGCAACTGCAGAAAATGCCGCGCGAGTTGCTATTCAACCTGGATTTAGGTTTGTTGAAGTGAGAATCAAAGGATTAGGTTATGGAAAGGAATCTTCGCTACGTGGTTCAAAACTAGGAGGTCTTATTATTACCAAAATTCGCGATGTAACCCCAACGCCACATAATGGATGCCGACCCCCTAAAAAACGTCGTGTTTAAATATCATCATAAAGTCCTATGTCATCATAAAATTGTGAATTTGGTTTCAAGAGTAAAAAAAATTTTTTTAGGGTCCGAAGGATACTCCTTTGGCTTTACAGGGCTTAACCTTTCTTTCGTAAAGCCAAAGAACGAAATCTCCAAGCCATGTCTGGCCTCGGCCCTCGGACCTACAAAGTGCTACGCACCTCTCCCTATAGTATCGTGTCCTTTGGGCCATAGAGTTCGGGCTTTAGCCGATACCAGAGCGCCTTCAGCCGTGCCGGGCCGGGAAAGGGTCAAAAACGAAACAACAATTTCTATATATTTTTTTTTCTTTCGTTTCATGCCTTATGGGCCTGCGGCTTACGGCTGTATGGTTATCTTAGGCTATCAAAAATGAGAGAGCTTGGGTTGTTTTCGTTCGCGGACCGAACGAGTCTCGCCGACTTCAGTCTTATTTAAGCATTCGGGGGGAGTTCAAGTCGAAAGACGAGAAGGCCGGGCGCAGCACAAAAAAATAATTTTGTTCTCCGCATTCTCTAGCAATTAGTATGCCCTACGGGCCTAATGAAACTGAGTATGAGGGCGCTGCTTAGTGTGAAGGGCTCTATAACCAAACAAATTAAGTGACAGAAATACTAAAAAAATAAAAAAATAATAATGAGCTTTAGTCAATTATTTCCCAAATATAATTCTAGTTTTAATCCATTACGTGGGAGCGCTATACAATGTTCGGTAATACAATTACAACAAAATAAGGTCTTGGTGGATACAGGACTTAAAACTCCAATAATTTGTTTTCAACATGAACTGAAAAGAGTGCCGATCACCAAGCAAGCAAGGTTTAATTTTGGAATCGAAGATGTAGAAGTGTTTGGTGAACCAAAGATGCTTTTGCCAAAACCATTGGAAATAAAATGTAAAAGAAAACTAGTTTGGATTGAACTAACCAAAATTTGGCGAAGTGAGCAAAATTTGGTCAAAGGATTTATTTTGAATTCAGTGAAAGGAGGTTATGCTGTAGCAATCGCAGGTTATATAGCTTTTCTTCCCAAGAGTCTTCTCAAAAGTAGAAAAGTATTTTATAGTCAATGGAGAATATTCTCCATTTTGAGCATGAAAGCAAAAATAAGTAATATCGTAGTAAAAGAGATTGGGGATGGCAAAATAGATTATTTTTCGCCAACAAAATCACATCAAAAACAAACAAAGCATTTAGGCGCGAAGCTGAAACACTGGCAAAACATGAAAAAGAACACCAACGTCAAAAAAAAATCTATTTTTTCCGAAAAAGTTCCTACGATCAAAAAAACCAAACAGGGCTTTAAGCATTTAAGTCCAAAGCCTCTCGGCTATACTGAGAAAGAACGTGGAACTACTAGACAATCCAGAAAAAATAACGTATTTCAACCGAAAGACCAAGACCGGGGCAAATAATTAGTTTTTGTTGGTATGTTAACGCAGAGCGGCTAAAAACTAGGATCAAAGAAAGGATGTCACGCAAATAATCCATTAGTAGGACGACAAGCGATGTCTCATCGCCCCAAACCTCAAGAAATGCGGGGGGGGGCTGCCTGCGGCCCTTTGGCTAATCACTGAAAAAATGATTTTATTTGCGTTTCCGGCCGGATTTATAATTTCCGGCCGCCCCTCCTTTTTCTAAGTTTTGGGCGGGTCCTTTGCGAAGCGAATAAAAGCTCTGCTTTTTTGTTCTGGCCTGATACAGGCATGATTCCCCTGTGTCCCTTGGACTCGAACTACGCGCATAGCCTCAGATAAGAAAATAAGTCTCTCCCAGAACGACTCAGAGCGCAAATAAAATATATATTTTATTTGGCTGGGCAAAGCGCGATTCAATAGGTATTGGAATCAGTTAGAAAAAAAAGGAAAAAAAAATGCCTCAACTAGATCAATTTACGTATTTGACACAATTCCTTCGGTTACGTTTCTTCTATATGACTTTCTATGTATTATTATATAATGATGGATTACCCAAAATAAGTCGAATTATCAAACTGAGAAAGCGACTGGTATCGCAGGAAAAAATAGGCGCGGAGCAGAGCAATGACCGTGTGGAACAGGATGTGGTTTTCAAAGAATGTTTTCAAGCCAGTGCAAACTATCTGTACTCAAGTGTATCCGGAGCATCCGAGTGGTGTAAAGGACTGGTCCAACTCGCAAATGCTCATGAATTGCAACGAATGAATAAAGATTATGTATGTTCTTTGGGAGAAATTAGTGTATCACAAGTGATCAAAAAGAACGCACTTTCGACCCTGAGTCCCTCTACTTATCAAACCACTTCTCTAGCTTTACGTCAAACCACCGCTCTTAACAAAATCTATGTTTTACGCGGACAAAAGAGAACTCTGGCAAAGATAAAGAACGGACCAAGAAAAAAAAAATTTTAATGAAATGAAGTGTCACAAAAATAAAAAAAATCTTATGTAGAACTAACGTCCTACATCTTCGGCCTCAACTAAATCAATTTATTATTTGACACAATTCCTTCGGTTACGTTTCTTTTATATAACTTTCTATCTCGTCTTGTATTCAGTATTGGTTTTTCCCAATACTGAATGACCTTTTATCCTACTGAAAAAACGACTGGTATCACAGGAGAGAGTAGGTGCGGAGCAGAGCAATGACTGTGTAGGGCAGAAGGGTTTGACAAATGAACCAAGTAAGTCGGGAGAGCTGTAATTTTAGCGTACCTGACTTCCATTGACTTCTTTCCTATTCTCGGGTCTCTGCCCTGAGTGTTAAAAGATCAAGTGGATTTTTGGTATATTCCTACTGTGTGTATTCCGCTATACGGAATCTTTCTATCTTTTTTTCTACAGTTACAGGAAAAGTCTTTTTACTACAGCTCTCACACATTATTTTTGGCCGTAATATTTTCCAATACCTGTTATTCCAATCTATTTTCATGGATCAATTAGTCAAGGAGTCCGTTTTGATGTCCTTAATTATAGGATTTAACTTGGGACAGCTGTTTGGTTTAGCTTTTTTTAAAAACCACGGATTTGTTCGTGATGTTCTATTCCGGGGCTCGTTCGCGTTTGTCATACTATATTTTCAGTTAAGGCACATACTAAACGGACCGGCACAAGGTTCGAATTTATTGACCGATGCCTTGTAGGGCCAAGGCCTTCCACCCACATAGCAGGGTATTCCTCTGGTGCTCGAAGAGTACCCCCGGGCATTTGCTCTGCAAGAGCAAATAGCTGTGGAGCTATCGCCAATACCTAACCATTATCCCAGCAAATGAGATGTGCTGTTTGGTAACCTTTATAAGACCAACCGCCACTTCCATACTACTCCCCACGGAAGTAACCCTAAAAGGGTTATATATCCACTGGGAACTCCATTTGGTAGTAGCATAAAAGGGTAGCCCGAGCGGCTCGGGTATTGGTGGCTGACTACATTAACTTTCAACCTATAAAACATAAAGACCGCGGCGGGGGCGACGACAGCCACGGCCGTGAGGAGCGCGGTCTACCTCAAAGTCAAGTTAAATAAAGCGAAGGCCGCTAACGAGGCAGCTCCCGCTAATGGCTCGAAGTGGCAGAAGCTTAAAATGAGCATTTGTAGCCAACAACGCGATTCTATTAATAATAATGGAACACGCGTGGAACAAGAACTAGAGGGATGCTATACGGCACGATGAATCACTTACACGTAACAACAGGGGGTTTAGCTCTACAGTGAAATACGGGGCCAACAAATGGAAATCTGAGACTGCTGTACGGTCATGTACCAGGGCCTTGGAAGATAATAAGAAAGCTTTGCACGACCATCTGGCAAACCTGCCACATGTACACTCCTGAAAGAACTTCAGGCGTCCCACAGCCTTCGAGGCACCGAGACCTCCCCTCTGGCGCCGCTTTTACCGCAACGTCCCGGCGCACCTGCTTCGGATATACCTCAGCTTTTTCTAACCCGCTACCACCTCACATCGAGCTAAAAAGTAGGGGGTTCATAATTTATTACTAAAGGAAGAATCGGCTACGGAGCTTCGTATTTGGCAAAAGCTAAAGATTGGTGCTGTTGGTTTGGAGAATCCCGCGTATCTTTTTCAGGGCTTAAGGCCTATTAAACCAGCAATAAGCTTATAGTTTTATTGGACATGTAGGTTATCTTTTCATTGGTTTTTCATGTGGAACCGTATAGATTTCTTAATGACCATTAATGCTTTTGCCATAGTTTCAGTATTACGTTGAAACGGTTGCAAACTATGGGTACAGCTTCTTTTTTGATTGCACTTCAAATCTTTATTCTCGTTCATTCCTTGATTGCTCTCACCCATCAAGACTTTCAGAGAAGGCGGGAACGAAAAAAATAGATTTTGTCACGAAACAGAAAGCTTTTATGCGCTTTGCTTCTCCCACCGTAGATACTCATGCTATGCCCTTCCAGGACTTTTGCCATCAAGACCTAGGGGCCGTAGTGGGCAAACACATACAATTGCTCAGACAATTTGGGCTATATCCAGGGCTCAAATGGTGAACAATAGCAATAAATAAGAAAATAGGTCTACGCTAGCAATCACTGTCTTTCTTATTACTTCTTTCCTTCTATAACCTTCTTCCTCGGGTTCAGTCACTTATCAAATGGCACTCTGCCTATGTTTATGAGCTTTATTATTTCCTGATGGGAGCGCGGGAGGACGCAGCACAAAAAAATATTTTGTTTTTTTAAAGTATAAATCATTTAGGTTAACACGGGCCGGGCGCTTGCGTTTAGCGGAGCCCTATATTCTATTGGCAAAGCCGCGCTGGGTGGAGCCTTTCGCTTTGGCCGAGCGCCCTTTCGCGGCTCAGGAAAAAAGGTGAAAGCAATGAAAACTCATAGAGAACCCTTAGGGCATTGGTGGCTTCTTCAAAGAATTACTGCTGCTTTTCCAATTCCTACCATTCTTATAGCAAATGTATCCACTTTGATTCTGCTAAATATCTTGTTATTCTGGCATATTCATGTGGGAATCGAAGAGATTTTGGCAGATTATGTTCATCATGAAGTAACACGAAATTTGATTTTGATTCTTCTCAGAGTATTCTGTTTAATAATTATCAAATATGTTTTTGTGTTTTTCGTTTTCCAAGAGAATTCAAAACCATCTGAAAATTAAGATGACGCCTTAGATCAAAGGTAGGCGCAGAGGGCCTAAGTCCCTCTCTCTCTTCCCGTATAGGAGCGGGTCGCAGACATTGGACTAACGGCCCAAAGGCCACGAGACTCTAGGGAGAGGCACTACGTGCTCTCCCCTCTCTTTCTAGTCCTTGCGCGCGTAAACCATTCCCGACCTTCTCGGCCCAAAGGGCCGTCGGCCCAAAGGGTACTCGACTATAGGGGGAGGCCCCAGAACTGTCAGATAAAAAAGGGGAAAGAAACTGACAGGGCTTTGAGAATTCTTTCTTTATTGGGTCGCATGTTCGGTGATTATTCCGGGAGCAGCGCTTCCCTGGAAAATAGGAAAGAAATCTTTTTTCCTAGAGCACTTTAACCGAGTTGGCTCTCGAAACAGAGACTATTATTATGGATCTAGTAAAATATTTAACATTTTCTATGATTCTTTTTCTTTTAGGTATTTGGGGAATTCTCTTAAATAGAAAAAATATTCTTATTATGTTAATGTGTGCGCCGCGTAGAGTAGAGTGTGCTCGTACGAAAGGTACCATGAATATGTTCATCATGTAAAGCATCCCGCTATCCTTTAGGGGAAATCCCAAGGGGTATTGTAGCATGCTGGGAGAAGGGGAGCGAAAGCGAAAAAAAATTTTTTTTTGCCCCGAGCTATTAGGTGCTATGGATTCGTTTTCGAGTTAACTGGAGGGTGTAACCTCAGTCTGGTAACGACGACCCGTCGATCGTGACTATATGCCGCCAACAAGAAGAGCGGCCTTCTTACAGCCACCACCTTTGGCATTAGGGTTAGTTGAAAGAGTGGAAACATACTGCGGGACAGCTACCACAAAATGTGGGTAATGACTTGAATCCTAAAGAACCTATTTTGACACACAAACACGAAACGTGGGAATGCCTAGGGCCGGTGACGGCTAATCTACTTAGGGGGCGACACCCTATCTTCTTAGGGCCCCGTCGGAGAGAGGCATCGGGTGTTCCATAGTAGCGATTATCGCGAAGGGATCAAGAGAAAGAGAACTTACCCGGGACGACTGGCTCGTATGAATTTTACCGTCTGTTGTAGAGAAGGCTCAGCCCGAATTGATTGAGACTCAGGGCCGGGAGAGAAGAGAGAACCCTGAGATCGTAAAGCCAGGGAGCTATAGACACTCGTGCGCGGGGAGCGTGTTCAGGTATCGTGCGGCGCGGAAATTGTAAAGTTCTTCGGAACCTTCGGCGCTTCTTTCCTAAAGGCAAATAAATCTCCGTCGGAGCCAAGGAGGACTCTCCCGTTGGTCGAGTCCTAGGGACTTTTTTTGTCATTTTATGCCTGTAAACAGATACTTCACAGTCTTCCGCCCGAAGGATCGAGAGGTCGGAAATGGCTTTACGGTTTCCGAACACGAACCCTAACAGGGAGAACTCCGGCCCACAAGCTCATGAATTTTTTGGAGGAAAAGTTGTGAGAGACACTTAAAGGAGTCAATCCAGCCCCCCCATATCTAGTCATGGTCATTGAAATACGGACTTCTTAGGAACATTGTGTGAGGCTCCCCCGGGTCCGGGGGTTCCGACGAAGGAGACTTCTTTGCCTTTACGGGCCCTCTCCCTATAGTTGAGTGCTACGCATCTCTCCCCTATACCTATGGGCTTTCTTTCGTAAAGGCAAAAAAGTTTGCGAAAATGGCCCGCGCACGAGTGCTATAGGGAGAGGTGCGTAGCACTTTGTGGGTCCGAAGGACGCTTAACCTATCGGGTCGGGCATTACGTACCTATCGGGTCTCGCGTCCCGCGGCCCTGCCGGAAGAGGGCGCGCAACTCTCTCGAACCGATAGAGAGGATTTGTTTTTTCGTCTCGGAGAGCCGTATGCGAGGAAATCTTGCACGTACGGTTCGGAGGGAGACCACCCAAGCATAAAAAATAGTTTTTACCCTATGCACCTCCCACCTCTGGTCTCCGCACGTAGCGCCTCTCCCTATAGGTCCGAAGGTGCGCACTTTCAGACAGGAGACTTCTTTGGGAAAGAAGCGCCGAAGGCCGAAAATGTCTTGACGATTTCCGCGCACGAAGACTAGAAGGAGAGGGCCGAGTGCCCGACGGCCCCTAAGGTTAGGGTCTCGTGCCCTTTGGGCCCTGAAACTTAAAAGTTTATGCCCGCAGGCTTGTAGTGCTCGACAAAAGGGAAAAGGTCTCTGCTATCGGGCGGGTGGCCCACCCCCTACCAATTGAGTTAATGTTACTTGCTGTCAATTTGAACTCTTTGGTATTTTCCGTTTATTTGGATGATATGATGGGTCAATTATTTGCTTTATTTGTTTTAACGGTGGCTGCTGCGGAATCCGCTATTGGGTCGGCCATTCTGGTTATTACTTTTCGAATTCGCGGTACTATTGCAGTGGAATTTAGGGCGACCGTTCGCGTCGCTTACAGTCATAGTTTGGCTATATGGAGAAGAATTGCTATTCTGTGCTCACCATATAGCAAACCACGCGAGACCCTATTCCGCGTGCCGGGCATAGAGCTGACCTAAACCCCGTGTAAACGGGTGGGAACCACAGCATGCTTTGAAAGCGTAGTTGAGGGGGATAGAAGAGAAGGCTGACCCCTTAGACTACTAACTACTAAGTAAGCTCGCTATTGTACGAGATGAGAACCAGCTCTGACAAATCGAAGTCTCTTTCGGTTAAACTGGACCCGCGGTTAACCATGTGAATGTGGTGACGCGCACGAATACACACTGTCAAGCTCTCAGTCTGCTGTTGATAAATCACGGTAAGACCAGAATGGTCACTTTTGGCCTGCAGACATTGCGGAGCCTCAGCGAGGGAGCAGATTACCCAAACTACTGGGGACAAGAGACTAAACGACATCTCGATGCAAAACGGCCTTAGACCAACAATCAGCCAAGAACTGTAGGCAACACCGGTGAAGTTCACTTCAGTCATCTGGACGAAGGTGGACGTCAGAGAGCCCGTAGTACTCGCTTACCCTCCAGGTAAAAAAAATAAAAAAAAAAATTTTTCGCTGATCGGCATAAGGGAAAGGGCTTAAGCGTCTGCTATATCTTAGCGGATCAGATTCAACCAAGTCCTCCAGGAAGGCTCCGATCCCAGACGGGATGAGTCGATACACGGAAAAAGAATATTTGGGCTGACGCGGATCTTTGCATTTCTAGATTTTGGAAAAAAAATACGCTACATGCCTCCAATCATAAGAGGTTGCGGAAATGCACCATGTTCGGGGTCTCAAGGATGAGCTCATATAATAGAATGCTTGGTTTCATTCTCTCTCACTAAAATCGCACATGATCCTTATAGTGAGAAAGCAAGTTACTTTATGTTACTCACGCCACTCATAAGCCCACAAAGGTTACTGGCAAAACAAGCCAAGACCTTACGACAGAAACGAATCCAAAGAAAGGTTGAATTGGAGAGCCGTATGATGGGCGACCATCTCGTACGGTTCGGAGAGGGCTCGAGTACCAATGCATTCAATATGTGTCTGGGAAAGAACAAATATATATATATATATATATTTATCCACTCTATTTAATTGCATGAAGGGTTAAGCACATATTTTTGTGCTTCGTCTCTATTTGAAGAATACAAAGTAAACTTGGGAGAGGCAGGATTCAAACCTACGTAGAAAACCCTCAGCAGATTTACAGTCTGTCGCTTTTAACCACTCGGCCACTCTCCCTATGATAAGTAAGCTTCTATTTTCCGGTGCCACGTGATTCTGGTGAAAAATAGGTCAATCCACACGTGTAACCTTGTTCCTTCAGACTAATTACACAAGTAGAAGGATTACCGTTGGTATATATTATTTATTGTGCCCTTTACGCGTTCTACAGGATTTGAACCTGTGACCTCCAACTTAGAAGGTTCTCTATCCAACTGAGCTAAGGATGCAGTACATTACTAACAACTTCGCAAAAAAAGAGTGAACTCCAGAGAAGAAAGAAGCAAGCTTCTTTCTTCTCTCCCGCTTTATTCGCATCGCGAATGAAGGCTGAGAAATAAAGAGTCGAGTAAAATAAAACGAACAAAAAAAATATATATATGTTTTTTTGCTTTGCCTTTTCTCGGGTCCGATCAGGTTCAACACACGACGAGATATAATGAATTTTGTATTAAAAACTATTTTGGAGGAGGTTCGAATTCGTGTTTTTTGGATATTGATTCGCTTTAGTTTTACATGGTTTACGTGTTATTGGTTCTCAGAAGAGTTAATTCTTTTATTAGCTAAACCTTTTCTTACTTCGCCTTATTCAGACTCATCTTTTATCCGTACACAATTAACGGAGGCCTTGAGCACATATGTTACTACGTCTCTAATACCATGCTTTTACTTCTTATCTTCTTTCTTGAGTTACCAAATTTGGTGTTTCTTAATGCCTGGTTGCTATGAAAAACAGAAGAAAAAATACAATAAATTGTTTTACTTAAGTGGTTTTTGCTTCTCCTTGGTTTCTCTCGTCACCTCCGTTTGGATAGTTCCCAATGTTTGGCACTCTTTATATAAATTAAGTACAACATCAACTAATTTACTTATAATAAAGTTACAACCTAAGATTTTTGACTATATTATGTTAACTGTTCGTATCTTATTTATTTCATCAATATGCTCTCAAGTACCCGTACTTGTGATCTGTCTGCTAAAATCAAAGGAAGTGAAAACCTTTATAAAAAATCGTCGTTTTTTCATAGTTTTTTCGCCTTTCACAGCAGCTCTTTCTATACCTCCGGATATCCGGTGTCAAATTGTCGCTTGGTCCCCCATTTATTTTATAATAGAGTTGACCATTTTTTACGCATTGATTATACGAGTTTATAAAAGGCAACTAGCCCTTTAACCAACACTAAGCCATGGCCAAATTTTGCTCGCTACGACGCGCTAAACTTTAACCATTTCTCCTTTTTCGTCTGGTCAATCCGTTTTGTCCATGGGTTATGCAGGGAGAGGCGCGGAAGCCCCACAGCATCTGTTCGCGCTTCGCGCTTACCCCTCCCCTAGAAGGTTTATTGTTTATACGTATCTAGCCAAGCGCAGCGGGGCAATGCGAATCTATCAAGCAACAAAAAAAACCAACCCACGTGTTTCATGCCTACAAGGCTACCGGAAAAAAAAGGAATCTTGCCCTTGCACCCGCGTATTCGGCTCTTTCGCCCGCGCCCCGCGCATGTAGTGCTTATGGATTATCTGTAATGGAGACTTTTTTGGCTTTACGAAAGAAGTCTCCATTACAGATAATCCAAGATCAAAATTTTTTTTGTTTCTCACTCAACATCTTTTTTTGTTGGCAGGCCCTCTCGCGTTGATCGAGCACTAGGGGCCCTTATATTGAAACCAGGGCTGGAGTAGTTCGTAAAAAAACCAGAATATACCCAATGAATTTGATATGGATATTTCCAATTACTTTTCGTGATGCTGCGGAACCTTGGCAATTAGGTTTTCAAGACCCTGCCACTCCTATGATACAAGGAAGTGCGACATGATGACATTAAGAGCAATATGGGGGCCCCCATCTGGCAACGGTTTCTGCCGGACCCTACTCAAGCATGCCTTGACTCAAAAGACTGGGTTTGAAGCCTTGGGAATAGGGTTAGCTGATAAAGGCAGCGTAAGCGAATGTATATAAGCCTCGTCAATCGTAAGGCTCGACGTGAACGGATTAGCCTCTTTCCTTTGGGCATATCGAAACCACAAGTTCACCGGGGTGAAGTACGGTCAAAAGAATCAGCGAAGGTTAGGTGCTATTAATGTAACATGGTAAGCCCAGATTTCTCCACTCCCTATGGAGGTGCGCCCGTAAGGGCACATAACGACATGTGGGTAGAGGAAGCCCCACAAAGCAAAAAAGGTGGCTGACTTGGGGCGGCATTCAGCACAATGAGATCGAAGCAAGTCTGAGGGCGGCTCAGCGCAAGCGGACTGACAAAAGAACAAACACGGGAAAACAAACAAAAAAGTCAACAATTGCCAAAAACCGATGGTGGTGGCATGGAAGTCTGGAGACCTTAAAAAGGCCTACAAACTCCAACGCGAATTAGTCACTAGTCCCGGCTATCAGGTCCGAACACGCAACCCGCGCACCACGTGCCTAGCAGTAATTATGATGCCCGGGTGTAGATGGTTAAAATTGGGCAACAAAGGAGACTGAAACGGTTCAGCCTATACATCAATATTCCAGGCAACCCCAAGTGGGAAGCGCCGCTCAATACAATATACCATAATGACCGTGTGGAGTCTTTTTTTCAGAAAAAGGAGGGAGTTATAATGGGAACAGGTGTATCTGGACCACATGAAAGTAGGCGGCCCGTGACACAAAATTTGCAAATGAATCTAGAATGCCCTCTCTCTTTGGTCGAATATTTGAAGGACACTCTTTGCCGAAATGGCTGAGAAAGAAGGGTCTTCGCACGTAGTGCCTCTCCCTATAGTGCTTGTGCACGGAAATCGTCAAGACATTTCCAGTGCGTAGGCGTGTAAGGGAGTTTTGAGAATGAAATGGAGCTGTATGAAGGTAAACTTTCACGTACAGTTCTTCGGGGGGGAAAGCCCGTAAGGGCCTACCTATCCAAACTAATTGACTTACATAATGATATTTTTTTCTTTTCAATCGTTATTCTAATCCTCGTACCATGGATGTTGGTTCGCGCTTTATGGCATTCCCACTCCAAAAGAAATCCAATTCCAGAAAGGATTGTTCATGGAACTACTATAGAAATTATTTGGAGGGCGACCGTTAGGTCACCCATAGTTATGTCAATGGGGCTCAGCACATGGGCTCTAAACCGCGCGAGCCCATCTTCCGCGCGCCAGGTATACGACTCATCCTCGCCACGTAAGTGGTGGGAAACCAAAGCATGTCGTAAAAGCGAGATTGAGGGGTCCTTGTCGTTCGCAGCTGGACTGTGGAAAGCCCAAGATCATCTTGCTAACCTGCCATCGCTATTCGAGATGAGGAGCTGTTCTGGCGAATCTAAGTTCCTTTCGGTCGAATTAAACCTGATGCTATCTGGATCCGAACCGGTGACACGCGCGAGCGCACGCATTAAAGCTCTCAGTCTGACAATGGTCCAAAGTGTACAGGCCGGAGATAGTGCGGTGCCTACACCCTGCATGAGAGCAGATTACCCAACACATTGGGGACAGGGAACTAAAAGACATCTCGTGGCGACACGGCCTATCGGTGATACCGGTGAGATCCCAACGTGGTCACACGTTCTGGGAAGTCAGAGGATCCATATGACCTGCCTACTGTTAACGCAGCCTCGTGAGAGGAAAGCGCTTTGCAAATACAAAGCAACAGGGAAGGGATCTAAGCATCTGCCATACCTTTGCAGATTCTACTCGATATCGTCTACAAACTCAGCCCCCTGGGATCCCAAGGTGGATGTGTCCGACTATGTGCGGAATGGCGTTGATGCCCTTGTGGACCTTTGGATCTCGTCTTTTCGAAGGCGTGACTGGATATACCATGATCTAAGCAATTACCTAAAGAGTATGGATATATGGAGCATAGCTTACCAAAAACTGAGACCTAATCCAGGGTCAATGAGCCCTAGGACGGGCGGCCTGACCATCGAAGGCACGTCTTTCCGTAAGCTTCAAGCGCTGAGAGATGCAGTCCTGGACAGCGAAAGCCCATATGAATGGGGAGGCACGAAAATCATTACCAAGCCAGGGAAGCGCGAGAAAATATCACTTGGAATTCCCTGCTTCCAAGATCGTATCATGCAAGAGGTACTGAAAATGCTTCTAGAGCCTATCTATGAATCAGTATTATTTCGGGGATACCACGGCTGGCGACCTGGGCGTAGCGCACACACGGTCCTACGAACCATACGCAACGACTTCAAAGAAACTAATTGGATTGTACGAGGCAACATTAACAAATTATTCGACACCGTGAACCATGGCATCCTCTGCCACATCATGAGACGTAAGATCCGAGACAAGAAACTGCTAAAACTCATTGGTGGTGCATTGAAAGCGAAGATCCACATGCCCTATGAGAACATTGACGAGTCAAACTTGGAAACCCCGGAAGGCAGAATACTAAGTCCAATACTGTCCAATATATATCTACACGAGTTCGACATATGGATAGAAGAGCGCCTCCAGCAATACAACCTAGGAAGGAAGGATAATCATAGCTGGGTGCTGCTTTTGAAGCAGGGAGAGATGCGTAAAGCGCGCCCCCACAGTGACCCATTCGACCCATTGTATCGAAGAATGGAGTACGGACGATACGGGGATGACTTCCTCATAGCTGTCCGCGGCCCTCTGTCTGATGCTAAAGCCATTCGTCAGGAATGTGAAACCTTCCTAAGAGATAAACTCAATTTGATACTGAACCTGGAAAAGACCCATATAAAACATATATCCGTGGGAATTCCTTTCTTGGGGCACCGTATCGGACGCCGAGTAGTACACACGAAACAAAGATACCAGACCCGAGAGGGTTGGCGATGAAGGATAAAAAATAAACTTATCTTCACCATGGACGCAGACATAAACCAGTTGAAACTGCGATTGCAACAGCAGGCTTACCTTGCTGGGAATGGAGATCCTCTACCAAACTTCGGCTTGATGAGCTTACCTCAAAGCGAAGCAAACCGACGAATGAACTCAGTCTTGCGCGGATACGCCAATTGGTATCAGTTTGCCAGGAACAAACGCCGGGCCATCGCCTATTTGGCTTACGTCTCGCGTCTTCTCTTGGCTAAGATGTTTGCAGCGAAGTTGAAAGTGCACTCTTTGAAAAAGGTATTCCAGATAGCAGGTAACGACTTAGGTAGGGCGCTTGAAGCCCGATATCCAGTGGGAGTCACTGACTCACAAGTGGAAGCTTGGCAACAGTCTGTGAGTGGAAAAGGTACGCCTAGATACATCCCGGGCTTTTGGGAGATCAGTCAACCGAACAGGGTCCGAAGTAGACTTCTCCGACACACGAAAAAGCGTTGATTAGCCCGGGCGATGAAGCGGAGATGTATTAACGAGAGCGCGCGAAATTTCGGAAGTACGTGTACAGTCGTGTAGTTTCAACTGACCCAATCACGCGCTACTTGTGTCGCGTTTTGCTCAAGTGGTGAAAAGAATCCCCATGTGGACGATCCCCGGACAATGTAAAAATCATGTGCGGGGGGCCGGCCCTTCGCCCGAACACGCTACCCGCGCACTCCGGGCCTATGGGTCCGAAGACTTCTTTGCGTTTACAGGGCCCGGAAGCCCGAGAAAGTGCGCGAAGATTGTAAAGCCAAAGGGGTTATACAAGCTAAAGAAGGAGACCTCGGACCTTCCGGCCCAAAAAAAGCGCTCCGCGCGTAGCGCCGCGCCTCCCATCTAGGTGCCCACCGGGCAACTGGCAGACTCGGCCAGCCCCGCTATCTGAACTCGTAAACTAATCCCAAGTAAGTCGAGTTAGTGAGCCGTAGCACGGTGACGTGCTCATACGGTTCGGAGAGCACTTGAGTAATCTTATAATGAGATGAAATTTTTACTCTATCTATTCTTCCAAGTATTATTCTGATGTTTATTGCAATACCTTCGTTCGCCCTTCTTTATTCAATGGACGAGGTAGTAGATCCGGCTATTACTATCAAAGCTATTGGACATCAATGGTATTGGACTTATGAATATTCAGACTATAACGGTTCTGATGAACAGTCACTAACTTTTGACAGTTATATGATTCCAGAGGATGATTTAGAATTGGGTCAATCACGTTTATTAGAAGTGGACAATCGAGTGGTTATACCAGCAAAAACTTATCTACGTATGATTATTACTTCTGCTGATGTACCTCATAGTTGGGCTGTACCTTCCTTGGGTGTAAAATGTGATGCTGTACCTGGTCGTTCAAATCAGACTTCCATTTTTATTAAACGAGAAGGTGTTTACTATGGTCAGTGCAGTGAACCCTGTGGAACTAATCATGCCTTTATGCCTATTGTCGTAGAGGCTGTTTCCTTGGATGATTATGTTTCTTGGGTATCCAATAAATTAGACTAGAAAGCAAACGAAATACCAATTATGTGTATCCCTCAAAAACATTTTTTTCCAAGCAACTTTTTCCAAAAACTTCCAAGCAACTTTTAACATTTTTTATAAAGGTTGAACTTATTATTCTTTGGGTCCTCCTGAGTAACACTTGGGACCACCGAATTGACTTTGTTTTATTTTCACTTACAAAGACTTTATTATTAAAATGCGTACTTTTTGGCAAAATTTGTGGTTAATTTAACTTCCTATTGTTTTTTATGTTTCAGGTATGTCTTTTGTTGTTTGGCTACCGTTAAGGTCGGCGAGCATAAAAAACTTTATTTATACCTTTGTGGGAAAAGATTTTGTAATATCTTGTATAGGTTATTCTGAGGCAAAAGACGTAGCGAGAGCTCTTACACCTATATTGGTTGCGGGAGTCGCTGAAGCTGCAGCGCAAGCGACCCAGATGAAATTCAATTATCACGCATGCAAACGATGTACCAAAGCCTGTAACGACGCCGACATTCCGGTGAACCCCCAGAAAATAGAAGAATTAACTAGCCCGCGAGGAGGCCTGGGACCTCTAGCACGGGACGCAATTGAAGCTGTCCGTAATTTTTATTCAAAAAACTAGATGACTTAAAATATTATGTCACTATTGGGAAAAAGCTTCTGTTTTAGATTTTGCGTTTCTGTGCCTTCGATTCGGTTTGACTTGTTTGACTGTTTTATCTCTTAAAACCTACGGGGTGTAACTAATCATGCTTCTATGCCTATTGCCGTAGAAGCTTTTTCTTTGGATGATTATGTTTCTTGGGTATCCAATAAATTAGACTAAAAAGCAAACGAAATACCAATTATGAGTGTCTCTCAAAAACATCCTTTTCATTTAGTAGATCCCAGCCCATGGCCTCTTTTGGGTTCACTTGGAGCTTTGGCAAGCACTATTGGTGGTGTTATGTACATGCACTCTTTTATGGGAGGCGGAACACTTCTTTGTTTAGGCTTGGGAATGATCTTATATACCATGGTGCGCCCGGGGATACATCGTACGACAAGAGGAGCTATCCACTCTTTTTTGTGCCATTCAGGCTAGCTCATAAGCTAGGACACAGGCTCAGCTTGCAGAGGGGCTATAGTAACACGGCTTACTCGGGAGCAGCAAGTTTAAATCAGAGAACTGTGGGGCTGCCACCGCTAGGACGCTCTGAAAGAGCAGAAGGTAGGGCTAGGATAACTAACTTGATACGCAATGCTCGCGTCACATAGCTCTTCTTGTCTCAAGCAGAATATTACGGCAAGAGCACGGTAAGTAGGCCTCCTCGGAGGCCGAAACAGTCCACAATACATGGTGTGTGTACAGTACCTGAAAGACCGTGGGGCATTCCGACAAGGAACTAGCTGAGCGATCAGCTAATTGCGCGGGGGCCTAAAACCTTCTGGATCGTTGTCTTTCTAGAGACACGAAAATAAGTACTATGTTGAGTCGGGGAAATAACCCATCGGGTGATGGGGTTCGGAGGGCTCGTAATAGCTTCGGATTTGGCAGTCCAGCCTGGCGGCGGTTAAGGAGCCTAGCTCTCGATTGTACTGTTCTACCGTAGAGGTCTCGGATGTCGAGACATTGTCTCGTCTCAGCAGCGCGGCCAATCAGCCCATAAAGTCGAATGGTCGGTCCGCGTTCGTATCTCCATTATTCGGAACAGAATCAAGCTTCTTCTGGGAGTAATCCCGGCCTTTAGTTATGAATCCATCCGAGGTACGCCAGGAAATTAATGCTACAACGCCCTTGGGTGGTCTCTCTCATAGAGATTTGAATCATAAGATTGAAAGTTCATAATTATGAGTGGAGATCGGAGGTGAGAGCCGTTTGAGGTGAAAGCCTCTCGTACGGTTCGGAGGGCAGCTGTGTTAAAAGACCCGACTGACCCCTACTTTGTATGGTGGCGCGATGTTATACGTGAATCCACCTACGAAGGACATCATACATTTGTGGTCCAATTAGGACTTCGCTATGGTATGATTCTTTTCATCGTTTCTGAAGTCATGTTTTCTTTAGCTTTTCTTTGGGCTTCTCCTCATTCCTCTCTGGCACCCACGGTTGAGATCGGAGCTATTCGGCCCCCAAAAGGTATTTCTGTTTTAGATCCTTGGGGAATTCCTTTTCTAAATACCCTTATTCCACCTTCATCTGGAGCTGCGGTAACTTGGGCTCATCATGCTATACTCACAGGTTCAAAACGACAAGCAGTTTACGCTTTAATAGCTACCATTTTCATGGCTCCAGTCTTTACTGGGTTTCAAGGAATTGAATATATAGAGGCCCCCTTCACTATTTCTGATGGAATTTATGGTTCTACGTCTTTTTTAGCTACAGGGTTTCATGGTTGTGCGACTTGAGGGACATAAGACAATGCGTATAGTTCACCGGACTATATTGCCATCCCCGCCGACGGGATGCTCCTACCTCACCCTGCGCTCCTGGAAACGGAGAGGGCTTAAAGCGTGAGGGACAAAGTAAGGAGTTTATGATACAGCATACAACCCGCTAGGAGTGACAAGGCTACTGATCAACGCAAGTGAACTGTGCAAGGACGTTTCGTAAAACCGCACCTACGACGAGTTGAGTAGGTCCGTATGTGATTTGGGACACGATGAATCGGTGCGTGCCCCGATCGGCGAATGATCACCGGAATATAGCACAGGATCGTGAAATCTTGTAATAGAGTCAACATGTCAACAAGGTAAACCCAACGGGCTCCTTTTCAGGAGGTTTGGTCGTGAGATCGGATACCGTCCAGTGGGCAGAAGACGATTCAGAAAGCCAAGCGAAGTCGGCCAAATTTATTTTTTTTAACCTCTCTTGGCCCCTTTTTCCTGAGCTATTTCGGCCCCCGGCGGCTCGGGCCCCCCCACCCGCGCCACATTCTCCGCTAAGGGAGGAGGCCAGGAGGGCTGGTTCTACAGATTCGGAACAATCTACATTTTTTCTTTGGTGCTGACTCGAATCCTGAGTGACGAAACACTAAAAAAGCCACTCACCACGCGAAATTAGGGTGAATAACTGCAAGCCGTGCGCGCGTTGGCCCATCGCTTGGTCAACCGGGGCCTAAACTCTTCGTTGCTTGAGCCGCATGCGGGAAAACTCGCACGTGCGGTTCTTAGGGGGGGGAAGCTTGAAAGAGCCTACCTATCTCAATTTCATGTCATTATAGGTACTATTTTCTTAATAATATGTGGGATTCGTCAATATCTGGGGCATTTTACCCCAAAGCATCACTTTGGCTTTGAAGCAGCTGCTTTTTATCGGCATTTCGTTGATGTTGTATGGCCTTTTCTTTTCGTTTCTATATATTGGTGGGGCGGAAATTAGGGCGAAGCATAAAGCTTCGCCCCTCCCTCCATATGTCGGAGGGGAAGCGCGGAGCGAAAGATAAAAAGGACCCGGAGCCCATGTTATGCAAAAAGCTCAACATCTTTTTTTCCATAAGTTTGGCGTACATATCACAAGGCCATTTGTCTGTTTCAGCCTCAGCCATTAAGATTTTCCGCTCTAACTACTATGCTCAAAATTTCCTCCCGGGGTTGGAAGCCCAATTTATAAGAAAAAGGGTTTTTATGGTGTACATACGGGTGTTTACAAGCCTTATGGCGAGAATCTGTATGTTTCTGACTCTAATCCCTCATATCTTTTTTCGATGACAAGAAAAATGCCCGGTGGTAAGCCGAAATGGACCGATAATCGGAGCCAGCACCAATGGGAAGAACGTTTTTTTTTAGGCTAATATAGAATGCCCCTTAGATTTAACTAGACCTTTTCTACCATTCAGGCTCCCTCAGCGAAAGTCCCTTATTTTTCCTACCGTAAACTGGAAGGGTACTTATTATTCAGAAAGACTAAGATACGCGAAAAGCCTGGGGGTATAACATAAATACCTTAAGAGGTTATGTATTCGATGAAAGCCCTTTTTGAATTTTGTGAGATGCTATTTCAGCTCCACAAACCCGGCGCTTGAGCGTACCCACATAGCGATTTTGAGCAAACGAATAAGTGTTGTGATACCTCATATTCAGGGAAAACTCGTCAGGACGCGAGAGCATATTGTCAAGTAGCGTATATATCGGGCTACGTATGTAGCCCGCCCCCGGTTCCCAAATGCCTAAACTTCTCGTAAAATGAAACTACGCACCCCGGGTTTACGTCGTTTACGCTTGATAAAATCCTCTTTTGAATTGTTGAGGCATGTTCTGGAAGTTATTAGTTCATCACCGGGGTGACGGTTTTTGACCTCGGCCCACCCCTTGTTCGTTATAAACCACTTTCCGATCTTAAAAAGTTATTTATGGTGGTTTTTCATATTATTAGGAAATTCGTCCGCCAATATATTACGAAATGGTTCATAAACAGGATTCTTTTTTTGAATTGAGGATTCTTGAATTCCCGGGCCCTTCAAATTTTGTAAATAATATCATTACGACTTAGCATAAAAGCCTAATGAGCCTTTTGTATATATGCTGCTTTGACGAATGTTTTGTCCAACCTATGTTCTATCTTCAAAGGAAATTTTCAAGCATATGGTTTACAAAGTTCTTCGATATTAATCGTCGCCAATCGGTCTAACTGTTGTACTTCTGGCGCCTGACTTGGAATATCATACTTCTCAAATATTGTTTTCTAATTTATGTTGCTCAAAGAAGTTTGGTAATGTCCTCTTTTAGAGTTATACCATTCACTAATATCACTCAGTATTCCTAATCCGGGGTTATTTGCTCCGCTTTTGAAGTAAGGGACCGTGGCCCCCCCCATCAGTAATAGATTGGAGAGTGTGAAGTGCTTTAGTAATCATCCATGCACCCATTCGAGCCTTTGCTGGTATATTATTGGCTAAAATTGTATTACTAACCACAAAGTATGGCGAAGCCAGTACGCCGCGCCGTAAGTGGTGTTTATGAACAACAATTTAAGGATATTCTGAAGTGTTTGTGCATGAGAGCGCTCCACCGCCTCGACATCCTTCAGGAGTCCTTTCAATTGCTTACGCTCGCCCACCAACTTACCAATTTAATTTTCTACAGGGAGCCCGAGTCATTTATTTTATAGAACGTGAGTCTATGTCTTGATGAGTTTGATTCTTTCTATAGAAATATTGTCCGTATTCAACCATTGCCTCTACCATTTATCCATATCCGCGCACTTATTATCTTTATTCTAACTCACCCCACAAAGTAGTTTAAGATTCATTAATGCATGATATTCTTGGCAGGTCGCAACTTTTCTTAAAACTCCAAGAACATCCGAAGTAATAATGCCATTATGTATTTCCTTTCGAAGTAGGACGAAGTCGCTAGAAATGGGTTTGATGTCCTGAACCTTTTATCGAGCATTGTCGAAAACAGTTTTATTAATTCGTCTGTGAGTCACTAACTTACTATAAATGAGATCTTGTGGGCCGGACCCAAAGAAGTGCTGTCCGACAAGGGCCAAAGTTTTGTCGGACTGTTTTTTCCTTTTGTTGTGTCCGACAAAACTTTGGTAAATCGACCTGGACAACCGCCATCCTGTTCAGCAAATTTAATTCGTTTTTTATTGACCAAGCCCCTAAGGTAAACGGAACTTGGTTTGGTCGAAAACTGTAAATGGTTGATAACCCGATAAGAAGTATAAAATACCTAAGTGCGGTTCCATAACAACTCTGCAGATCAATATCCGCGTCATACCTTACCGAATATCGGCGGGGCATTCATTGTTACATCTCCCGGCCTGAACTAACGCAGCAAATGCTGAACTATCCATACTTTGACGTGCGAAAGATTTCACTCCTGCTTGGTTAATTGTTCGAAATTTAAATTTAGCTTACAAAAATGAACGAAGTAATTTATCTTTGTTTTCAGAATTGCATTCTAATTCCGACATTGCTGAACACAAATCTGAAACAGTTTCGTATTCTTGAATGCTGTGGTTAGAATATTTTCGCTGAAATGCATATAATTTGTCTGATATATCAAAAACACCCAAATTCCTCATGGCAAAATCGATTACGTTACTATTGGACGCTTGACTGTAAATCCACTTTACCAAAGTAAGTGCCACCAAACTACCAATGGTCATTGGAATATCATTCTCGGTAATGCAATCTTCTATTGTCCAATCACTCCATTCTAAACCCGACGCACCAGATTCACAAAGGATATATAGATTGGAATCGGTTTATCAGCGTCATCCATAGAATATTTGACATACAATCGGGCAGTTGCTCAAGCGCGTCCAGGGATTTCTATTAATCCAAGTCAGATTTATTTATCATTTCTATACTCACTGAATCGGCAAGATTCTTTAATCCTCCAGTTGACAAACTTCCTAATTCTTTTATTGAAAGATCGTAATATAACAAATGGAAGTACCTGTTTTGCTTTCGTTCAATTTGTTGGTTAATATAGATAGATTGACAATTGTTACAGCCTATCGCAAATTAGAAATCTTTTGGTGAGTTAAATATAAAAAGGTCAACTTTTGAATCCTTTGTGATTCTCATAAATTAGAAACCCTAAAAAAAAGGGCAAAATTGATAATCACATACATAGACAAGTTACAATTGATTGGCAATCGGAGATTTTTAACAGTGCGCCAGCGGCCCAGGTAAAAAAAAAGGAGTGTGTCCAATGTTGCTCCTAGAATGGCCGCTCGCGGCTATAACGGCACACGCCTGTATTCATACGTATTCCTACATTAAGGATAAAAACTGCCATTATAAAGACAGGTACTTCTTTTTGACTAGCAATTCTATCCTTGAGGATCAAGTTTCACCAGCTTTAGGTAATATTCATTGATAGGAATCTTTTGAGGCAATAACCATAAAAAAGGCTCCCTTTGCGAATCAAAAAGAATAAAATCAATATGAAATTAGACATTAAGGGTCCGGCTAAAAATCTTGTTGACTGGGGTTGGTTCGAGCAACAGAATAAACACCCACGCCGCGTCACACGCATTAGAAAAGGAAGTTGAAATACAAGCGATTTTAAGCTGTCTGCTTCAATCTGAGGGTTCATGCAAGCCCCATCGCGCGGGTCTCAGCCGTAAATCAAATGTAATATAAAATGAATGTTTATTGCTTTTAAATCTTGGCGATTCTTGGGCTGTTGCCTAGGATAATCTACGTGTCTCCGGCTGGTCTTTTTCCATCAGCCGTGTTTGTGGTTCTATCTCTAGTAAACTGCTTTGGTTGGTTAAAAAGTGATTATGGCTCTTTAACTTTTTGCAAGACTCGTTTTTCTCATTATTATTCGTCTTACTGCCTCAAAATGGACGAATGGTTCCGAATGCCCGCAGTTATTTCAATTTATGGCGGATTTCACGAACAGCGATCCCGACCAAATAAGATTCCTCCGAGCTTGGATCTTGGCCGTGATTAATCGGATTAATCACGGCCAAAAATGCTTCAATTTAACAGGGCCTGGGGCTACACGCTTGCCCTTATTATTATAGTATGTATTGATACAAAAAATACCATTACCACAACTCTCAGGGAGTTGCATACGAGCCCCTTCGAACCCACCAAGCTGATCGGTAAAGCTCTTATTTTTATTTCCGACAGTGAGGTTTACCATTTATCCACGTTCAAACAGGTAGTCGGGGGCGACACCCACCGGAGGAACAAAATTTAAACAGGAATGTTATGGTAGTTGGGAACGCCCGCTTATTTTATTGGCGCTTTCTCTATCCGCTCGAGCCGAAGGCTCTTCAACTACACAGCGGACCGGATAGCTCTGGTTTCCCTGTCAACTGCTGGTGTAGGTTGCGCGGGGCCGGGATATCAAACTAGACACGGCAAATGTATCCGGCAGCAATATACTAAAATTTATAGAGCGGCCGTGCCCCTCTCTGGGGCCGGCGGCCCAGGGTGCTGTGAATCAATTAGCCGGTTGCTTACGAGACGAGCTGGTAGTGGGTATTGGTGCTCAGGTGAGCGTTCGCATAAACGCAGAAGCCAGAGAAGGTCATGACGTTTAACGTCGTAGGGCGCTTTACCCGGCTTATGAGCGTTGATGTACCCGTCGGACCAATATTATTTTTCTACAAAGTGCAAGACTCATCACCTAGAATCATACCCCAGGCGAAAAAGAAGAGCTTGGATGCTATTAAGCAAGCAATCCGGGACATTAGGGAACTGGGCACCCGGTTATTAGACCTCGGTTATCGATTCTCCACGCCCTCCGGTCCTCCTTTCTATGAATATTATAGTTGGCTTATATCCATGTAAAAGTTATTCGGTCTGTATACCGGGTACAATCTTTAATCTCATTATCAAGCAGATGGAGCGCGATAGCTTTTTCGATAAATCAGCAGTCCGAGCTGCTGTTTACTCCGCGATGCTTGGGGGGTTTGTAACGCGATGATACCAGCTGTTTTAGAATCGAAACAAAAAGGAATGGGGATCAAAATGAATGACTTCACGTCTTTGCCTGACTTACATAATAGGCTCGAAAAGGCTGAAAAAGTGGCAGAGTGTCTCACATTCCGGACTTGAGGAAGGCTGCCAAGGCCCCGCTTCTACGGGGAGTACCCTCAGTCTTACGAATTTATCTTATAGTCGAAGCCACCATTCGGCTAAGGGAGAAGGTGCGCAGCACTTGACCGGAGCAAGAGCGCTTGTAGAAAGAAGGGGCGAGTTTACGAAGGACCGAGAGGTTGGAAATGGCTTGACGATTTACGCACAGGAAGACGCTTCGCCGAAATGGCTGAGAAAAGAAGGCACCTAGTGTTTCTTTAGTCGCGCGCTTCAACCGTAAAGCGCTCTAATCGTAAAGCCCAAGGAGTGCGGCTATTTATCTCCTGAATATTTGAAGACTTTTGTCCTACCCCTGGTGAGTTTATTACGTAATTTCATGGATAATCCAAGATGACCAATCTTTCGGTTATACCATTACGTAGTAATTTATTTTGGTCGCAATAAAAGAAAAGCCAACAAATATGAGAATTTATCTAATTGGTCTTGTCGCTAAGATACTTGGAATTATAATACCCCTGTTACTGGGCGTCGCGTTCTTAGTACTAGCAGAACGAAAAGTTATGGCGTCCATGCAAAGAAGAAAAGGACCGAACGTAGTCGGCATTTTAGGACTGTTGCAACCTTTAGCAGATGGTTTGAAGCTCATGATAAAAGAGCCTATTTTGCCTAGTAGCGCGAATATTTTTATTTCTCTAATGGCACCCGTTCTGACGTTTACACTGGCTTTGCGCGCTTGGACTGTGATCCCTTTCGATTATGGTATGGTTTTTTCAGATTCAAATGTTGGGGTTTTGTATTTATTTGCGATATCTTCACTTGGAGTGTATGGAATTATTACGGCAGGCTGGGCAAGTAACTCCAAGTATGCTTTTTTGGGAGCATTACGATCTGCCGCTCAAATGGTTTCCTACGAAGTTTCCATAGGATTGCTTCTTATATCCGTCATACTATGCGCAGGTTCTCGCAATTTTAGCGAGATTGTCCTAGCGCAAACACGGATATGGTTCGTTTTTCCCTTGTTTCCTGTGTTTCTTATGTTTTTCATTTCTCGTTTAGCAGAAACTAATCGAGCTCCTTTTGATCCACCAGAGGCCGAGGCAGAACTCGTAGCCGGCTACAATGTAGAATATTCGTCCATGGGGTTTGCTCTTTTTTTTTTAGGGGAGTATGCTAATATGATCTTAATGAGTAGTCTATGTACATTGCTTTTTTTAGGAGGTCGGCTGCCCATCCTGGATATTCCTATTCTCCAGGTAATTCCGGGCTCTATCCGGTTTAGTATAAAGGTTCTTTTCTTTCTGTTTGTATATATACGGGTCCGCGCAGCATTTCCACGATATCGTTATGATCAATTAATGAGACTTGGCTGGAAAGTCTTCTTGCCTTTATCATTAGCATGGGTAGTCTTTGTATCTGGTGTTCCAGTAGCCTTTGAATGGCCTCCTTAATTCATTTATAGATTTTACGCCACAAAAAAATATATATATTTAGGGCCGAGGGCGCAAAGCGCAGAAAACGCAAAGCGAAAAAATCTATAGATTTTTTTCCTTCAGCTCTCTTTCCCGGCCTGGAGGTTAAGCCCAAAACCAGCGGGGGGGCATCTTTGTTAGTAGGAGCCTCAGAGATTTAATGTGAGGCTGCGCAACTTTATGTATAAAGATATTTCAACATGAACGAGTGAAACAGAAATATAGTGATAGAAAGTGATGCATAAGTTCGGAATTGACGAATAAAACTCACTTCGGCTGACGAAGATAGGGTCCTTCCCTACTTAAGAAACAAGGGGGGGCGGATAAGGGCAGACTGCTACAATTTAAGCTTTTCCACGCTCCGCCCTCGTTGGACCTAGTCCGCGCCGCCATATGTCCCAAGATTCTCGTAGAAGCGTTTTTTCGAGATCAACTCAATTTAGCCTTTATTTTTGACTTTTTTCTATAGGTACTACTCTTCCTCATCATGTTATTATTGGAGAAACAGCCTTAGTTGGTTTTTCTTTTCCTTTGTTATTACGCCCACGCTCATCAAAGAAGTAGAAGCCAGATTAAGGAATTTTCGAGATTCCTTCTCAATTAATTCGAATTGGGTAAAGGCTACTGCTGAGTTTTCCATACGCAATCTTACTTGGACTTTTCCAATTATTTGGTGTTTAATTAGTGTTTTTTATATGCGCCTCTCACTACGTCCTGCACATTGTATGCGGGACGCGGGGAGAAAGTCTCCTGAAAGTCGCGAGTTGACTGAATCTGAACGTAAACGCCCTCATTCTGAATTCGCTTCAGCAGCTCTTGTCCGGGATGGACCACAACTCAAAGCAGAAGGGCTACCAAGCCCCTGGCTTAGAAATGGCTCCTGGCTTAGCCCAGGGACCGACGATAATAGATAGAGTACGTACAAGGGCCAAATAGTTAGAATGGGAGTATTAGTTGGTAAAATTGACTAGTATCTATAGAGCGACTAACCAACGTGTTTAATACGACCCTACACGGCCTCAATTTGAATTTGGTTTGGGCTGCGGGCCATGCACTGCGAGCCCTTACTGGGAATGTACCTGCTGCAGGAAGATGATTAGTCGCAGGGACTGCTCTTGTTCCCATATTAGGTACCCAGGGGTTGGCAACTATGAACCGGGGGCAACACCAGCAAGCCCAAGACACTTAGGAAATGGCCCAAATTAATAGGGATAATCAGCCATTACAAAACCATCATAATGAGACTACGGCTTTAATAGTAGCCCGACGTGAGGAATATATAGCAATGCTACAAAGACGGGCTGGGCCGACTAATGGTGCTACTGTCCCTCTATGATTCCCTCTCCATATGGGGAAATCAGGAATTCCGTTCAATTTTTGTTGTAAATTTTGAAGCATCCAGAGACCATCGATACTATGACAGCCTATATTTTCTTAGGTAAATCTTGGGTCACTTGTCATTTTTGACTTTCATTTGCTTCAAGTTTGCAAATTTTCGGATTGGTCTTTGTCGAAAGAATCCAGGTGATTGGGGCCAAATATAAAACACCCCGACTACACCGGGCACTGGATTGGTGGGCCTCGAAATAGGGATCATTTGTTTTAAAAATGATCACAGTTCTACTCCTAGACTATGGTTCTCTCTAATCTGAAGCACCCTGAAATGGCGTTTAAGCACATATTTCATCGTAGGGTAGCATGAATCGGACACCTTGAGAAGCAGGCCGTGTCAGTTCAATGGATATCGTCACAGAGCATCTCAAGCGGGGCCGTTATTACGCTCCTGGAAAACAACACGCTGGCCCAACGTGCTTTTCGAAAAACATAGGCAAGAACAGTGCATTTCAGGCCAAAATAAAAAACTTAAATATCAGAATAGAGAGTGTTTATTTTGATTGCGCCCATAACCAGCCTTAATCGCATTAGTATATTAGAAACAGCGTGGACAAATCGTTCAAGAAACAGACTATAAGGCAAAAATACCAGAATTTATTCGAGTTTTCTATTGCATAATTTGACTTCTGAAGATCTTAATTCTACTTATACCAAAGAAAAAATTTATAAACTAATAACGGATTACCATGATGGCAGGCAGGGTCTCTTGTTTATTTTCCGGAACCACTTAGTCGATACTGTTAATTCCACAGAGATCCTGGTTGATCGAAAATCTGGAAAAGAGGTTTCAGCAATTTCGGCAAATTGGTGGCGCTGCTGGGTCATAGCTTTCGAAATAGGAGGCGGATAGATAGCAAAAAGCAAAGCTTGTCGATTTCCGAAGATCCTACGAAAACATCAGGACTTTTGGATATGATATTTTTTGAGGTGTCACCGATCGAAGATATTTCCCAAAAACTAGGGCCAGGGCGAGGCTCTAAGAGTAAAAAAATATGGCTCACTAATATTTTTTGAAAAAATGACTAATATTTATGGAAAAATTTTTAAAATATTACTCGTTTTTGGGAAGAAAACTCAACAAGAAACGGGATTGGGGTGTTGTCTTTTTACCTAATTTAGTAAAGTAGACTATGAATTATTTTTTTCAATGATTTTTACTGTTTTGTTAATCATGTGAATTTATGATTCTTACTGTTCTGTTTGATTTTCTTGCAATGGCCTTGCGGGCCCGAGGCGTGAACCAGCCAAAGGCGACTAATGGGTAACATGTTGGGCCTTTGCTTGGGCCCAAGGGACATTCGAAATGCCCGAGAGGTCCTTCTTACATAAATACTTATTTGGCTTTACGGGTCCTCTGGCCGACTTTACGATTTCCACTCTGAAGGCCTGCTGGCCTTGGGCTCTCGGCAGAGGGCTTTGGCCTTCGGCTTCGGCTTTGGGCTGCCGGCTCGCTGCTCGTGGGCCTAACCGGCCGGCAGGCATGTAGCCAGCCGAAGGCTGCCCTTGAATGAATGGGTTACAAGTCCTCAAGCATTTTTTATTTTCACGGGAGCTCGCCGTAACTTTCTATTTTCATTTGAAACGAAAGCAAAAAAGAGTAGTTTACTATATGAATTTGTACTTTTTCATCCGCTTATCTATCTTGATTCTATTGCCTAAGCTAATCCACCGGCCCTCATAACACCCCTATTTTATAGTCCGTGGGTCGTCACGGCAAGCATGGTTTTATATTTAATAGATCACCGGGTGAACACGGATTCCGCTTTTTTTCTTTTTGCAAAACTAGATTTTTTCAGTACTATTTGTATTATTACCTCTCCGGCTCGAGGAATGGTTACAAAATAACTATTACCGGAGATTTATACTTATTTCTATGATAGCATATGCCATTACGTCTTCATTTGTTGGATCCGGGGGACAAAATTAAATTATTCATATATATAGCATCAGTTTACTATATAAGACTCAGATATCCGATTCGGAATGAGAATCAACTCAAAATTTATAGAGCTTATAAGGATTCTTGGGGCGCAGGCGCTTCGAATAATGCCAACCGCACCCTTTAAAATCTTTTGGATTTCAGTGGAAACCGGATACCCAAACATAACATGAGAGGCTGTGGGATGGCAAACGCAGCGCCTAAACCTGCCCCGGAAACATTGTAAGCCGCCGCTACGGGTACGGGCAGACTAGCCTCCACAGTTGTGGCTAGAGGGGCGGTCAACATTGCAACCACTAGGATGATCGCGAGCTCGAACGGAAAAATCCGAAAGTAAAAAATGGCACTGAAGCAATATCAAAAAAATTTGGCCGCCAATATGGCGTGGCATTAGAGCTTAAAATTGAACCATCTAAGCACACGGAGACAAGTTATCACAATTCGCTTAAGGACGCACGGGCAAAGTTGGATATTGCACGCGCAGCACGTAACAAAACTAGGGCAAACTGGCAGAGCTTTATCGTATCGCATTTCCAGACACCCGTACCAAGTAAGCATTCAAGTCGAGAGCCTTTACTGCCTAAAGAAGCTAAAGCTATTGACGCCGGAGCGACCTTTGGCCTAGGCGCGACATCTGAGATATACGTTTCCGCTGCCCTGGCCGGTACTCATGCCTCGAGTCCTTTAGAGCTATACAATGACCCACTGCATTTTTTTCAAAGCTCCTGTCGGCTTCAGATTTTCTATATAAAAAAGGATGATAAAAATGAATCGAACGCGGCTCCGCGATAACGATCCGATTTTTGTAAAGCTCAGCGAAAAATCAATTCGATATATACATATAAAACGTAAATCGATCGAATTTAGGAATGCAGCATTTAAAGAAAGAGAGGTAACAGTAACTACGCCAAGAATCGACGGGCTTCCTTTCATCGAGGTTTGGAGCGAGAATCCGAATTTTTTTCGGCTGGCTGGCTGATATATCAGCCAGCCAGCCCATGGATTTAGCACTTTGCTTTATGTGAAAAAAATAATGACCTCTATTGCGACCCGGAGAACCCTAAATCCTTACTAATAAAAGGCTGCCGTCGTTTCGGGCAAGAAATTGGGTAATAACCTAGTAGACGACCGCGAACAAAGAATAACAGAAGTTTTTTTCAATAAAATTGAAAAAAGCCGAGCTATCCCGGCCCGCCATAAAATTGCTTTCAATAGATATAGTACCCGAAATATCCTCGCTAACATGAAGGAAGCATTCCTAAATGACTAAATTTTGCTAATATGATGAAATTCCGAGGATTTGTATATAAATATAGATAATTAATACTCTGGAATCCTCATCGCTAATGCCACCTTCGCAAAATGACGCATATTTACCTAATAGAACTAAACTTGTTGAGGATCTGTAGTATATATAGAGGAATACCCTTGAGTATGAAATTCAAGGGTGGGGAAGGGAATAGATAATAGAATTATCTATGGAATATGGAATAATTCTATAGAATTCGAGAAAAAAGGTTAATAAATTCAATTAAAATAAATAGAATAAATTAATAGATTCATAAATAAAAGAAATTAAAATATATATATATATTTGTATATAATAGAAGAAATACATAAATAAAATAGATTCTACTATTTATAGAAGACACTTTTGAATTCATGTTTATTCTTCGCTCATCTTCCAAAAGAAAATGAGCTACTATTTTGATTCTTCGAAAAAAAAGAGGATGAGCTGCGATAGATATATATTATATATATATATAGATATATCTATATATCTATATATATATATATATATATATATAATTTATAGGTCAGGGAAAATAGCCTTGACCTTTAACTTTCGAGGATACTGAAGGCCCAGATCTTACCCTACTTGGGTTGGGTTACTATGTTCTTGAGATCTGTTATATAGGCCTCTAGTTTTCCTTCGGGAACGCCCAAAGACTTCCATCATGGAAATTACATGGGAACTCCGGGCGGGGGACTTTGTTTTATCGGACACCGCAAAAACGAAAGACTCTCCGACAAAACAAAGGCCACTTACGACATCCACAGCCTTGGCATACCTTTTAGGATAATCCGTCAAATCCTTGAACTCATTCATGGGAATTCAAGGAATTTCCTTTAAAATTAAAGAATTCCTTGAATCAGAGCATTATTCCCTCCTCAGAAAAGAGAGGAATGGGTTGCACTCTTTACAGCTGGCTTATCATAGGAATCCTTAAACCCTTTGTCCTTAAATTCGCCATAGTCCCAAAGTGATCCTTGCATCAAGGCTTCCATAACCGAAAGAAGAAGGTCTAGAGCCCTGGGAGTATCGTCGTATAGCACGACGCTAAATCGACATCTACAAAGCGATACCCCTCTTTGAGCAATTCCGGGCCGAAAATTCTTAGGTACTTGTCCCTGATACGCCGCTTGACCGAATTGAAGGGGTCCTTATATAGTTAAGGGTGGCGCTGATTACATTGATCGAATAATAGAACTGGATAACAACTTTTTTTATTACCTAATAGACACTTGTAAAGAATAAAAGATTTGTAAATTAGACCGCGTATATTTTTGTATTTATTTTGATTACGATTTTAAGGGCCGAGGACTATCTGACAAAGAAAGGTAAAATGCACATCGCCAAAGAATTATTTCTATTCGCTCTATGGACTCCGTCAATGCAGGCTTAAGCTGGCGTTATAGAACGAAAAAAAAAAAGATATCTTTTTTTTTCAACCTAAGGCCCTGTATTGATGGGTCAATCCTGCCCATGACGTATGACGTCAATCATGAAGAACACAAAGTTTCCATGATACGCGGAAAATAAAAAGCACGAAATTTATGGCAAGACGACTATCGATTCTTAAACAACCTATATTTTCTACACTTAACAATCATTTGATAGATTATCCAACTCCGAGCAATATAAGTTATTGGTGGAGTTTTGGTTCGTTGGCTGGTCTTTGTTTGGTTATCCAAATACTTACAGGTGTTTTCTCAGCTATGCATTATACACCTCATGTGGATCTAGCTTTCTTGAGCGTGGAACACATCATGAGAGATGTGAAAGGAGGCTGGTTGCTTCGTTATATGCATGCTAATGGAGCCAGTATGTTTTTTATTGTGGTTTATCTTCATTTTTTTCGTGGTTTATATTATGGAAGTTATATGAGTCCTAGAGAATTAGTTTGGTGTCTTGGAGTGGTAATTTTAGTGCGCCTAGGAAGTCCCGTTCAAAGATGCGAAGGTTGAAAGCGATCGCCCGGATAAGACTCCTAACCTAAAGCGGTACCAGACCGCAGGGAACTAAAGCATGGGGCCTATCCGTTGTTTCGCCGCACGGCGAAAAAAATTTGTTTTTTCGTACGCAACAGGGTCAAGCCACAGCCCCCCTTCAACCACGGGTGGTCTGGAAGGCAAGAGGGTCCATGAAATATTCTCGCGCGAACAACCCTCCGGAGGTAACTGTAACTAACAGGAAAAGTCGTACACAGTCCTAGACGGCGAGCAAACGAACAAACGTGAAACCTAGGGATCACCGACTCTATAAGGATCATGATTAGAGAGAAGCGGAGCCCAGCCCCAAGAGCACAAGGCTTTGGCCAAAAATGTATGGGTGACAGATCAGCCATAAATGTACTCCGAGAGAGACACCGGGCAATTGATATCGAGCATACGACGAAGCCCCAACAAGTGGAATGCTCGGAGGAAAGGGCTGTAGATGATAAAATGCTATGCCAGAAACACGCGGAAGGGCTCTCTGCAAGTTATAGTAACGGCCCCCTTCTGCGTAGTGAGGGGTGAGCGCTCGCCGCGCCTGGAAAGCACAAGGGAATCGGAGAAAGCGAAGTAAGAGTAGAGGCGAGCTTACTGGAAATTTCGGTCGAGTTTCGTGTGAGACAAACTAATAGCAAACCCCGAGGCTAGCTACGTTTGAGCCGAGGAATTTACGATGGACCCCAGAAACTGAAAGGGCAAGAGACAAAGGTACCTCATAAGGTAGGGAAATAAAAAAGAATTTCTGTCAATTTTTCCCCCCAACAGCTACAACCCCAACCCGGATGGCGTATAGCAGGTTACTCTGGTGCTGTCTGACAAACGACTTACAGGAGACGTGCCACTGAAATCGGGTTTCCTAGGCATATGCCCTGGACATGCTTAGTAACTCCAGAATCCGAGAGAACGGCCTCCTGACTGGCCATTTGGGCATCTCGGCCTACCCGGACAGGCCCTTTGGAGAAGCCTAAAACCCCAACGTAGCAAAAGTGATGCTCCAGCCTAGATGTTTACGGCTGGTCCCCCAAAAACTCCAATCCGTCCACGCTGGATGTAAATTTTAGAGCCACGAGGCTTACTACGTCAAAAAGTCTAACCCTGTCAGACAGTCCCGGGCCTTAATGAAGGATTAATACAACAGCTGGTAAGCCCTTACGCGCCCTTCTCCTTCATTTGGACTTAACCACTATACCCTGAATCAGTATTTGAAATTACGACGGAATGCCCCCAATACCGTTGGAAATATCACTTATGCGGGCCACGAAGGCCCGTAAACCCTGAAAAGTTATCATGGACGAGCCACATGCAGGGAAACTTGCACGTGTGGTTCTGACCGGGGGGAAGAACCCTATCGGTATTTATTAATGATTGTAACAGCGTTTATAGGATACGTATTACCTTGGGGTCAAATGAGCTTTCGGGGGGCCACAGTCATTACAAGCTTAGCTAGCGCAATACCTGTCGTAGGAGACACTATAGTAACTTGGCTTCGGGGTGGCTTCCCCGTAGACAATGCCACCTTAAATCGTTTTTTTAGCCTCCATTACTTACTCCCTTTCATAATAGCAGGTGCTAGTATTCTTCATCTGGCTGCATTACATCAATATGGTTCCAATAATCCATCGGGTATCAATTCTTCTGTAGATAAAATAACTTTTTATCCCTATATTTACGTAAAAGATTTAGTAGGTTGGGTAGCTTCTGCAATCTTTTTTTCTATTTTCGTTTTTTATGCACCTAATGTATTGGGGCATCCCGACAACTATATAGGGCGACCGGTCTAGATCCCGCACGATAAAAAGCACAAGTCCATTTCTGTGTAAAGGCGTTGCACTCATTCTTGTTCGGCAACGAACATGGAGACTTTAGCATGTGCAAGAAGCTCTGTTGAGGGGGTTTCATTTACCCTCCCCCGGGGGGGTACCTCAAAAGTATGGAGCAAGCCGGTTTTCTTGTATTTAAGACGAGGTTCTGTACTGGCGAATCGGAGACTCTTTCGGTCCTTGTCAACCAGCAATTAACCATTGTCACCCGAGCTCTGCAAATGGTGAAGCGCATGAACGTACGTTGCTCGCTCCATGCCTATTGATGGTATATATCAACCAGGTCATAAATGGTTTGTCCTCTACCTACTCTCTCGTACGGAAGGATAGAGTTCAAGATGGAGCGGATTACCTATATTACTAGGGACAGGAGTCTAAACGACATCTTAGGCACAGGGCGTTAAAAAACGAAGGTTTTTGGACGAGCCGTGTAGGAAACAACGGTGAGGTCCTAGGGGTCGCTTTTATCCCTAGGAAGTCAGAGGGCCCGTATTACCCGCCTACCCGAGAGGGACCTAGCAATAGGAAGGCGCTTAATGACAAGCAGCAGGGAAGGAGCCTATGTACTTACTAAATGCTTACCGTTTGGCAAGTTTCACTTTGACGCAGTCTATCAGGCCATCTTCCAAAGACCGTGTAATAGGCGCTCGAAAGAGAGGGAGTGTGCGTTAATAGACCTTCCGGGTTTGAAGAAGCTCCGAAGAAAGTCAGGTTAGAGAGCCGTGTGATGGGCGACTATCTCGTACGGTTCGGAGAGCACTTGAGTATTCCAGATCGGTGAACGGAGTACCCCTGGGGCCGTATAGGGTGGACTCTTGACTCTATCCCGCAAATCCCATGTCAACCCCGGCTCATATAGTGCCGGAGCGCGGTTCGGACCCAACAATATCCGCTACCGATGGAAATCGGTGCCTTGAGGGCGTTAAGGCTAATCCCTACCGAAACTGGGGAGTGAGTGACCTCCTCCCCAAGGCAAGCTCTTTGGATGGGAAAATGCTCTTTGTGGTTTTTGATACAAGCCCAAGCCGCCTTCTCACTATAAGGGGCTGCCGCCTTCGCCTGGGCGGGCCGGCGGTCACGTCGTTTTGCCGGACTCACGCGAGTACTCCTAATTTCGGGGGAGGAAAGGGCCCCTCTGAGGACAGACCAAACAAGACGGCGTCGCCAAGTTCGCAGACTGGTAAACGCTTAGGGGGGACCACACTGAGTGCTTCGGATTGGCTGAGACCGAAACAAAATTGGCCGGTAGGAACCCCGGAACTGATAAGCGAAGCCTCGAATAAAGCCTTAGGCCTTGATGAGGTACGGGCCCAAGATGAGGCGAACCCGATCTATGGACAGATGAGTGGAGCGATTAAGAGTTCTAATCTTGACGTTCCTTTGAACCCCCTGGAGTTTCTATATCTAGCCCAACTTGTAGAGAAACAATTCATCGATGGCAAATATCGCCATCTGGTAAGGGATATTATATCTAAACCGCAAGTGCTGCTGACGGCCTATAACAACATCAAATCCAACCCCGGGGCCGGAAGTACAGAGAGCGACACGCTTTTCCTTCGTCGAGTGGCTTCGCTCGGCATAAGCCTCAAATGGTTTCATGAAACGGGCCGGAAACTGAGGGAGGGTACATACAAGTTTGAGCCGATTTGGAGGTCCAAAAGACCGAAGCCGGGTACAACTGAAAACGCCCCCTAACCATAGCGAACCCTGGGGACAAGATAATACAAGAGGCTTTCCGGATGGTACTGGAAATTATCTACGAACCAAGGTTCAAAGATATATCCCATGGCTTCCGAAGGAACAAGGGGACTCACTCAGCCCTGAGGAACATCAAAATGCGGTGGAAGAACCCATCGTGGTGGCTCGAATTCGATATTCGGAGATGCTTCGACACTATCAACACGAAAATACTAATGTCAATACTAAGCGAAACCATTCAAGATAATAGACTCGAAAGTCTCTTGAACCGAATGTAGAACGCGAAGATTATAAATGTCGAATTGGGAGGCCCCGGAGTTCCTCAGGGAAGCATTATATCTCCCATCCTGACCAATTTATACCTCAACAGACTCGACAGGGAGATCCTAAGGATCCGAAAGGAACTCGAAAAAGGCTCCCCGAGGCATCGTCGAGTCAATCCCGTATATGAGCGACTGCTGTACATCCCGAAAAACTCGGTGATGCAGATGGGACCGGCAGCCCTACTTCGAGAGAAGAGGAGACGGCTTCGAATTGTGAGAAGAAAAGGTATACCCTTTGCGGATCCCACGGACCCTAAATTCGTGCGAGTCTACGCGTGTCGCTACGCTGACGACATTCTGATGGCAGTTTCGGGGTCGAAAGCTTTGGCCCGCGAAGTCATGGAACGAGTCTCCCGGTTCCCCAAAGACGTTCTCCACCTGGGGCCCAGAGAAGACCCGTCTGGAACACGTAGTGGAAGAGAAGGCACCCTTCTTGGGCATGAGTCTCTTAGGTCCGAAACCAAGTCAATTGCACGTAAGGTCGGACAGAGCGACTCAGGCCAGGAATAAATATCGGGGGCGCGTCCGAAAGGCCGCGGTGGAGCTTTCGAATGGGTGGGAGAAAGGGCTGCTCGGAGAGAAGTTACTGGTGTGCGCCCTCAAGAAGGCCTTGAGGGGGGCCGGCAAAATGGGCAACCTTACACTTATTAAACCTGACCAAGAGATGCGGAAAATGCTAGAACAAATTTGTCGGGGAGTTGTGAGTGAGGTACAAAGGCCAACAGGGATTGGTCGGGACGCCATGTTCCGGTGGGCACGTGAATTGAATAGAGGAGACATCTTCACGAATATTATTGAGCAGGATGGACAGAGAGTGGTGAGAAAATTCGACGAATTCGTCGTATCGGTGCACAAGCTCTTATACCCAAAGTCCAAGGTTGAGCGAAAAAAATCAACAGGTCAGGCCCGGAAAGGGACGCAAAGGACGTCCCCACGAACCAACGCCCGGCGTTCCAAATACAGATATACGCACCGCTTTCGCGGATACTAGACGAGTTAAGGGCCAGAGAAATAATTAACGCTGACGGAAGACCAACCTCCGTACCTGTCCTCGCGACCCAAGACGATGTCACTATCACGCAATGGTACGGAAGTGTGGCGCACGGGTTCTTAAGTTATTATCGATGTTGTGACAACTTCTATAAGGTTAAAAAGGTGGTAGACTATCAGCTCAGATGGTCCTGCCTACACACTTTATCACACAAGATTTAAGCCAAGGACGTGGGTAAAGTCATAGACGAATATACCCACGAGCTGCGGGTGAAAACGGCGAAGGGCCCAAGGGTATATTTCCCTACACCTACTGAACTGAGGGTTATGAGAAAACAATTCTTGGTGAAGAGCATCAAAGACCCGGAGAGACTCCTTGGTCTGATGTTCTTATGCACCACTAGGCACCCGGCCGATAGATGCTCGGTTATAGGTTGCCTGGAGAGTAAGATCGAAATGCACCATATCCGTGCGCTAGGACGCAGTGGAGCGGGCGGCCCCAAAATTTCCATAGTAAACTCTAGCAGCGACCGAATCAGTGGGCTAGAAGCTCTTCACGCGGCGCTTAACCGGAAAAAATTTCCTTATGCAGAGAGCACCACAAAGCGATGCATGCGGGGGATATAAGTCTGCGGGATATAGATGTATCTGGGGTTCTGAACTCAAAACCAAGAGGGGGGGGGGCAGGCCTGTGACTCTCGATGATTAAACTCTACAACGAAAAAGATTGAGGTTGGGAGCCGTATGAGCGGTAACGTTCACGTACGGTTCTGTGAGAAGGGTTGGGGACGGAAATGGCCCCATTCCCTTACTCTCGATGGTATTTCTTACCAGTCTATGCGATTCTTCGAAGTATACCTAACAAATTAGGGGGTGTAGCCGCCATAGGACTAGTTTTTGTGTCATTATTGGCTTTACCTTTCATTAACACTTCATATGTACGTAGTTCAAGTTTTCGACCAATTCACCAAAAATTGTTTTGGTTGCTTGTAGCAGATTGCTTGCTTTCAGGTTGGATTGGATGTCAACCCGTGGAAGCACCATATGTTACTATTGGACAAATTGCTTCAGTGGGGTTTTTCTTCTATTTTGCTATAACGCCCATTCTTGGCAAATGTGAAGCCAGATTAATCAAAAATTCTAATGCTTGCGAGGCGCGTAGCGTCCTAGCAAGCTTTCTCACTTCTATTGGCTTGCTTTGGTGGTGAAATTCAAAGCTACCGGCCCGGAGGGCCGCCTTACGCAATTATCCTTTTTCTATACCAATAATAAGATACTTTTCCTAAAGGTTATTATTTGCACAGTATATCGCACTTTGATGGGAGCTGCCGAGGGATACGATGAAATCCCCGTGAGAAAGCTGATGATGACAGAACTAATGAACGTAGTACTAGTGACGGCAGTACTACTGCTGAATCCGGAGGCAACGATAAGATGACTCGCTCATCTTCTGGCCCTCCTACGGGAAAACGACCTTACGGCGAGGGCGATATAACCGAGAATGAAAGCACTACGGGACTTCGCCGTTCGTCGTCCGCAAAATATTTATACGGATCTGGGGCTGGTAATAAAAGGTTCAGGGCCTTTTGCAAATCGTGTCTAATCCAAGCTTGGTTCCCGAGCATCGTTCGAACGTTTCCTTTCCTACCACATTGAGAAATAGCAATAATGTACCTTCGGAACTTCTCAAACGTGATGGGGCTTTCTTAAATTCTTGAAACTGTATGACTTTTATACGCTGTGTTATTTCGAAATTACCATTTTTCCGTAGGACCGACCTCGACCCGGGCTGTGAGTTCAGGAATTCCCGCCCTCTGAGCCTCGTGGAGAGTGCCGGAGGGAGGGTGGTAAATATTATGCCCGTTGTCCGGTGAGGATATAGAGTCTACACCGAGAATTTAACGTTCTAATTCTTCGACTCCTTTTTTGAGTTAAATTGTGTGCGGATAAGGCGTTAATTGATCCACAGCGGACGCTTATGGATCAATTACCTGACCCCGAGCCTAGTTTTAGGATGTTAAGAAGCTCGTCGTATGACACACAGCAAAATGCTTGCAGGGGATTGGGGTAGCGAGCCCCACGAGCCAGTCCCCGGACTCATTTGGCGGTTAGGCACGTAGTGCTCTCGCTTCGGTCCGAAGAGTCCGAAGGAGACTTCTTTGGCTTTGGGGAAGAAGCGCCTAAGGCCGGAAATGGCTGGTCCGCACACGATATTGGGAAGAAGGCACTACGTGCTTTTTTGGCTTCACAGGGTCCGAAGGTCCGGCCTCTGCGCTGTCTTCGTGCAGTAAAAGCCAGTGAAAGGAGGAGCCGGCGTCGCTTTTCACCTATCAGGTTGAAGGCGCTTCAAAATCGATATATATATCAATTTTTTTAAAATATATATATGAATGAAAAACAAATATATAAATATCTACCAGTTTTACGAAAAAAAAAAGAGAGGATTTATGGATAACCAATTGTTTTTTAAATCCCTAATAGCTACTTTACCAAAATGGATACATAAATGTCAAACGGTATCTAAAGCACCTGAAAACTGCGCGAGGATGCCCAAAAGCATCCAATTCCAAGCATTCAGTGGAACCGGTGAACCATTTGGACCTTTGGATTTCCGAATGGGGCAGAGGGCCTTTAGCTATGAAAGGCAAAGGCAAAAGGCCTTTCTAAGCTTTAGCTCTCTCCCTGGTGGAAGAGAAGGTTCGGCTTGGACCGAGCGTCTTCGTGCCCTTTGGAAACACTGTAAAAAAGAGCAGTTCAAGGCAGAAGGCCTGTTTCGGCTCATGAAAGACATAGATCTGTGGATAGCAGCCTATAAGAAGCTGTCACCAGGCTCAGAGAACAGTGGTGAAAGGCCGAAAGGCACCTCGATCAAAGCACTAGAAAGACTGAAAGACTCGGTGATAAACCCCTCCCCTCCTTTAGGAGTGGGGAGCTCTACAGGCCGAAGTTGGCCCAAAGGGCACGAGACTCTAAAGAGAGGGGGCAAAGCCCTGGGTCCGGAGAGTCCGAAGGAGACTTCTTTGGCTTTGGGGAAGAAGCGCCTAAGGCCGGAAATGGCTGGTCCGCACACGATATTGCCCCCTGTCCCTCGGACCTACAAAGTGTATCGTGCCTTTTGGGTCGTAGGTACTTCAGACATTTCTTTACGGGGGCTTCCCCAGAAAGACAAGGAACTGGTACAGGAAGTGATTCGCAGCATCCTAGAGACGCTTTACGAACCGTACTTCCTTTCGTGTTCTCATGGATTTCGACCGGGCCGCTCCCAACATACCTGCTTGAAGCAGATACGCCGTGACTTTGTGGGTACCGTCTGGTTCATAGAAGGCGAAACCTCGCAATGCTTCAATAAAATGGATAAGCAAGTGCTTATAGGCCTCATGCGGCGAAGAATTCGAGACAACAGATTCTTGAACCTAGTTCAGAAAGAGATAAAAACGAACCTAAGGCCCGGAGCCGAGGACACCGGGGTTGGCCCCCTTCCATGTAACATAGTGCTGCATGAGCCGGACCTTTTTGTTATGCGACCGAAACGTATTGTTGACAGAGGCCGGCGTAGAGCAGTCAATCCAAAGTCTAAGGAATTATGGCGTCAGTCTGCGGCTTTAATCGACCGCACTACGGCACACAGAGCCCGGGGGACCTTCCCCTCCGGGGCGGCCTTCGGCCTCGGTCTGGGCCACCCGCAAGAAACTCGGCAAATAAACTATGTGCGCTTCGCAGATCATTTTCCTATTGGAGTCATTGGTCCAAGAGCTCTGGCGGAAAGGATACGCGGCTTGGTTACACGATTTATTGAAATGCGGCTTAAGCTTAGGCTTAACCTGGATACGACCCGTAAACCCATTCAATCTCGCCCGAACACGCTACCCGCGCACTACGTGCCTATGGGTCCGAAGGAAACAGGGCCGAAGGCCGAAAATGACTTTACAATTTTCGCACACGAGGCCCCGGGCAAAAAAGAAAAACAAATTTTTTGCATAACCAAAAATAAGAAGATTCCTTTCCTTGGATACCTTATTAGTTGCGATTCAAAACATACGTACAATTTTGTACGACGAGGACAAAGGTACAGAATACGTAGATCTGGCGGGCTTAGTTTACTTGTAGATATGCAGAAAGTTATAAACCGTCTGGCAGAGAAGGGATTTTGTGATAAATCAGGTCACCCGAAACCTAATTTTGCTTACTTTCAGTATCCTCAAAGCGACTCGGTTGCGCGCATAGCCGCCATTCTACGCGGCCTTGCCAATTATTACCATCTGGCAAACTCTAAACGCCAATGTGTGACGCGCTTAAGCTATATACTACGTACGTCATTGGCCAAAACATATGCGGCCAAATTTAAACTAGGCACAGCAGCTAAGGTTTTTGCCAAGGGCGGTAGAGACCTGTCAAAACCAATTAAAGCTAAGAAGGGGCGTAGGCCTTTGCTAAACAGGGTCTTGGGGTTCAAGACCACTGCACATCGAGGGAGGGGGGCGGGGAGTGAAGGCCACTTCCCAGCCATTCCCTACACGCGATATGGTCAAATAAAGCTACCCGACACGAAACCGCTAACCAAAAACTGGCAACCAGGCCAAGCCCGCTTGAATTGCATAGCGAAAAAAAAATTTTGCCAAAACTGGCAAAGGGAAGGAAACGGTTAGAGGCATATGATTGTTCATAACCCCAGTTTCCCTGGAGTTGGAGAGCCCTGTGATGGGTAATCAATCATCTCGCGCGGGGAGCACTTGATAATATCGTGAGATTGCACGGAGAAAGGCTCCGCAATTGAGCTCTTGATTCTATGTATTCTGTTGGCCAAGTGAAAGAGAAAGGAGTAATTACGATGATAAGAAAAATAAGATTTTGGGCCGAAGGTGCGAAGCTCTCGACCAACGGCCCAAAGGCCGCGAGACTCTAGGCAGAGGCGCTACGTGCTTAACCAATAGGAGAGGGGAGAGGCGCGAAGACCCGGGAGGTTGCCCCTTCGGACCGAGACCATGGGGGGTTCTACAAGCCCGAACCCTATGGCCAAAGGGCCGAGAAAGCCTGAAATGGCTTGACGATTTACGCACACGCCCCCCCTGTCTTCCTTGGGTTTGAAGGATACTTTTTTGGCTTTACGAAAGAAAGCCTTTACAGGGTCCGTAAGGAGACTCTCGTTTCCGGCCTCCGCGCTGCCTTTGTTCAGTGAAAGCCAGTGAAAGAGGGGGGCCGGCGCCGCTTTTCACCTATCCGGTTGAAGGCACTTCAAAATTGATATATATCAATTTTTCAAATATATATATATATATATATAAATGGAAAATATATATATCTAGGAAAATATATATATACGGTTTTACGAGAAAAAAAGAGAGGATTTATGGATAACCAATTGTTTTTCAAATCTCTGATAGCCACTTTACCAAAATGGATACATGAATGTCAAACATCAAAACATGAAAATATATTATATACCAACCCGAACAGTCTATTTCAATTATTATATTTTTTGAAGTATCATACCAATACGCGGTTCAAAGTTTTAATTGATATTTGTGGAGTTGATTATCCTTCTCGAAAACGAAGATTCGAAATAGTTTATAATTTACTTAGTATTGACTATAATACACGCATACGTATATTAACAAATGTAGATGAAATCACTCCAATTTGTTCGGTAGTCAGTCTATTTCCATCGGCCGGCTGGTGGGAACGAGAAACGTGGGATATGTTTGGTGTGTATTTTTCTAATCATCCTGATTTACGACGTACATTAACAGATTATGGTTTCGAGGGTCATCCATTAAGAAAAGACTTTCCTTTAAGTGGATATGTGGAAGTACGGTATGATGATTCAGAGAAACGTGTGGTTTCTGAACCCATTGAGATAACTCAAGAATTTCGTTATTTTGATTTCGCAAGTCCTTGGGAACAAATGTCGCGTAGTGACGAATCAAATCAAAGGTAAGCCAGCGCCAAAATCTTTTATATTGCTCAAAGCCTTCTTGAGAATATACAATGACTACGGAATTGCATGCTTGGCTCGGTAGGCATCCGCTTTGTCTTTTTCCTGCCAAACTAGGTCTTTACAAGTTGAAACAGCTCAGCGAAGCCAAGCTTTTGGGTCCGAAGGGTCCGAAGGAGACTTCTTTGGCTTTAGAAAAGAAGCGCCGAGGGCCAATGGCTCGTGGATTTCCGACAGCGGGATATTTATGCGCTTCGCGCCCTTTGCCATATGGGCCTGCGGCCTGGAGCCTTTGCGTTTTATTGTCCTTAAGGCGCTGAGGACCCTGTCTCGATTTATCATCTAAGATGATAAATTGGTCACAATCTTGGGGTTCAGATTGCGGAATTATGGATTAGTCGATGTTTTCATTCATTTACGAACAAATTGGCTGGAGCTGAACTCTCCACTTTATTAGAACAAAGAATTACCAACTATTACACCAAATTGCAAGTGGATGAGATCGGTCGAGTGGTTTCAGTTGGAGATGGAATTGCACGTGTTTATGGATTGAACGAGATTCAAGCAGGGGAAATGGTTGAATTTGCCAGCGGTGTAAAAGGAATGGCTTTAAATCCAGAAAATGAAAATGTAGGAATTGTTATATCTGGTAGTGATACTGCCATTAAAGAAGGGGATATTGTAAAGCGCACTGGATCTATTGTGGATGTTCCTGTAGGAAAGGCCATGTTAGGTCGTGTGGTTGATGCGTTAGGAGTACCCATTGATGGAAAAGGTGCTTTAAGCGCTGTAGAACGAAGACGTGTAGAAGTGAAAGCCCCAGGGATTATTGCACGTAAATCTGTGCACGAACCAATGCAAACAGGATTAAAAGCAGTGGATAGCCTGGTTCCTATAGGTCGAGGTCAACGAGAACTTATAATAGGAGACAGACAAACTGGAAAAACCGCTATAGCTATTGATACCATATTGAACCAGAAACGAATCAACGCACAGGGCACCTCCGATAGTGAAAAATTGTATTGTGTGTATGTAGCGATTGGACAGAAACGTTCAACCGTGGCACAGTTAGTTAAGATTCTTTCAGAAGCGGGTGCTTTAGAATATTCCATTATTGTAGCAGCCACTGCTTCGGATCCAGCTCCTCTGCAATTCCTGGCACCATATTCAGGTCGTGCTATGGGAGAATATTCTAGAGATAATGGAATGCACGCATTGATAATCTATGATGATCTGAGTAAGCAATCAGTGGCGTATCGCCAAATGTCATTGTTATTACGCCGACCACCAGGTCGTGAGGCGTTCCCAGGAGATGTGTTCTATTTACATTCTCGTTCATTAGAAAGAGCCGCTAAAATGTCAGACCAGACTGGTGCGGGTAGCTTGACTGCGCTACCTGTGATTGAGTGCGCCCCGACGGGACGTAGTATGATTCCAACAATGGTTGGAGGGGAAGTCGCTGGCAGGTACTACCAAACCACGATGAGAAGCAACCCGAAAGACCAGAGCGCTAGGAGGATAGGAAGAGCGGATATTCACGGGGTCCAGAAGCCAATAAATAAGCCTTCTTCGCCTGTTATTAACCTTGTTCAATGGGTGAATGCAGCATCGTCGAAATACGATGAGAGCTCTGGGTATAAGCATATACCTTACCCAAAAATCCACTCCGGCAGTGCTCACCTTACGAGACAGGGGCGTCTACTGCGTCCGAGCGGGGTTGTTACTAAGGGTGATAAGCCAAAGGCTTACGCTCTCGGTACGAGGAATTATTCCAAAGACAGCTTTCAGCCTCCGTTAACTGAAGGCGTCCATACGAATGAAGGTACTGGAACTAATTTCGAGCTCCTAACAAGGCTCCGAAACAGATGGAAGGTGAAAACGGGAAAATATGAAGACATCTTTTCGCTTATCGCGAGTGAAGATAATCTAATCCTGGCATGGAACAGCATACGAAGCAAGTCGGGTAACTTAACCCCCGGGACAACTCCCGAAACTCTAAATGGTATCGACACCAAGGTGTTCCAAGACACTAGTTCGAAACTCAAGAGCGGGACTTACAGGTATACCCCGGCGAGGAGAGTTGATGTTCCAAAACCCAACAAACCCGGGCAGCCGCGGCCCCTAACAGTTTGTAACCCCCGAGACAAGATCATTCAGCAAGCGTTCCCAAACGTATTGCAACCCATCTTCGAAGGCGGCTCCGTCTGGCAAGAAAGTGGGCAATCGACCTACGAAAACCACTCCCGGGAATACACCCAATGTCATCCCTCCCTAACCGGAAAGAAAATATCACGCTTCAAGGGTGAGGACGGTAGCTATAGCAAGAAGTTCCTGACCAGACATTGGCTATTACCCCCTATATTCCTTAACGTAGCCCACGGGTTCAGACCTAACCGGGGCGTTCACTCGGCGCTTAAAGAAATCAAGCAATTCTGGGGGGCCCCAAATTGGTTCCTTAAATTCGCGATTAAGAAGGCCTTCGACAATACGAACCATAACCTGATTCTAAATCTCTTGAAGCAACACGTTGCCGACCAACGTGTAGAAGACGAGCTTCGTAAAATGTTGAAGGCCCGCGTCATCAACTTCGTGCTTGGAGAAGAATCCACTATGACCTCAGGTGTGCCTCAGGGTTCTGTCTCAAGTCTTTTCCCATTCAACGTAGCCATGCATCATCCGGACGTGTTCATGATCGATCTCGAAAAAAAACATCAGGTGCCCTCGGAAAAAATACCCAATAAGGTGTACGTGAGCGAAAGACGTAAATTGCTAGCGTTGGCAAGAAAACAAGGATGGGGCATCAGAAAAAAACTAAGAGCCAACAGGGACTTGAGAAAGAACCTCAAGCGCAGGGGGATTAGCCTTTTTGAATACAAGGTCAATCCTCGTAACATTTATTATGTCCGATATGCGGACGATTCTATCGTGGGGGTCCAGGGAGATAAAGCCTTTGCCAAGGACACGGCTACGTCGATCTCCAATTTTATTAAGAGTAGTATGCACTTTGAAGTCTCAGGGTACATATTTCACACCAGAAGCGGTAAAACACCTTTCTTAGGGTTTCATCTATCGGTCGGACTCCTTGGCCCCTCGGTAAAGGGTAAAATAGCAGAGCGCTTTGCACGGCTCAGGGCACGAATTCAAGGCGCGCGCAGGGGAGAATATAAGCAATACCTCGGAATGGTGAGCAAGGCGTACACCAAATACTATAGGGAAGTCCTAGAGGGGCACCTCCGACAGGCCCATCAGACTATGTTGTCTAGCAAGCTCTTGAAGTCCGGAGGTTTTACTCTGGCGTGCCAAAGAACTATCGACGCATTAGAAGAGACGCTGAACCAGATCAAGAGGAAAGCGCAGCGAGGCTCGGAGGGCCGAAGGCCGGAGTGCTTTCCGACGGGCCTTTTAGTATCAGACCCGGCGGCAGCCCGCAGGGCTCTCGGGAATACGCCTGCTAACCCTAGATACCGGGAGGCGGAAAAAGAATGGGATAAGGAATGGAAATTCTTGGTCTCAGCTTGGGGTTCAAGGGCCCTATCACTAACCAGAATTGAGCCCCACAAGGAGGCCGACCTGTTCAACATCATGGGGAGGGAAGACCTTAGCAAACTGATTGGTCTGAGGGAACGATACCATAGCGCGCTTGAGGAATTTCTGAGCGGAAAGACCTCGGGCAAGATGGTAAAATACGTTCGGGGGAGGTTCGCGGCCGCAGGCAGAGGAGAAGGAAAGGCCAACGCTCTTTCGGCTTCACAGCTCACTAACAATAGATATCGCAGTACGGTTTATCTGGAGATGCCTTATTCAACAGTTGGAGAGAAGTTGCGATCGGTTAGATTCATTCGGGACGAACAGGGCGTATTCCCTAAATCCCTGCCCCAGATGACAGAGCTTGAGGATAGTCAAATAATCGATTTTTTTAAGCAGAAGGCCTATGGCTTGCTTAACTTCTACCAATGTGCGGACAACCGATGGGAGCTTATCAAGATCGTGAATTGGATGCTTCGATATTCTCTCTTACACACACTAGCGCACAAGTATAACACTACTGTGTCCAGAATAATCGGAGTATACTCCGAATCTCCGAAAGTATTCATAGAAGCAGGGATCCCTGGCGAATATTCTATGCTCACTGGGTTTCCCACCCCACTGGAGATAAACACTAGACGCAAAGAATTCCTCGTTTCGGGGGATGAAACCCCCGAAAGCTTAGAAAAACTCCTTGACGATACGTGGACCCTTCTCACCCAATCGAAGGCGAAGTTCGATAAATGCTGTGTCGCTGATTGCCCTGAAACTAACATGAAGGTCCATCACATTCAGAAGCTGGTAAAAAGGTTCAAAGACAACATCGTCACCATCAACGTTAAGGGCAGACGCACCGGAAAACAGGATCTGGACAAAGTGCGTCTTTCAGCCCTATCCAGAAAACAAATCCCCCTCTGCCCCAAACATCACTCCGACTTTCATGAAGGCACATTGGAAAACATAGACATCAAGTATTCGTCTCCTAAGACCTTATATGTGGGCGGGGAACAAGGAAAGTTGGTGAACATAGAAGACGTCACCAAACAACGTTTTCTGGACCAAAAAAAACACTAGTTTTTTTTACCTCCCCCTTTTTTTTATCTCCGTCAGGGGATAATTGCAGGGCCTCGTTTTCACCCTTCGGAATGTTCCAGTAGGAGCCGTATGATGGGAAACCATCACGTACGGTTCGGTGACGGCCTGCGGGCTAGTTCTACAACACAAGCTGGAGACGTATCCGCTTATATTCCTACCAATGTGATTTCCATTACAGATGGAGTGCGACGTGAGGTGTGTGGGATCGGTGAGTCGGGGGCGCATCGTCGCCCTCTGCGACAGAGCCAGGGATTAAGGGGTAGTTGGACTTTTCCTACCCCAAGTAGCAACACCGTAGGCGATCTTAACAGAGCTTCTTCGGGGGAATCCTCCCAGACTCGAGTGGAAGCCCCCTACCACGGTTTGTCTGTTAGCACTAGGCCGTATACGTTTGATACTGTTAGTCCTAGCCCCGATACAAAAGCCCAGGTCCATGGGCGGTTTTCGGGAATCGATGGGCGGTTGCCCGCAGGGATTAGAAGCTTGGCGTTAAGAAATGTCGATCCTCGTACGAGCGCGGCGAGCTCCTTCGGCGGATCCCTCCAAAGACACAACTACAGTTCGCTGTCAAAGAATTTGAGGGCCGCCGCGGGCGCGGAGATGGAGGTGGAAAACCCCGAATTAGCCGGTGGACGCGCGGAAAGGCAGAACCCGGTCAACACGGGCCCTAATACCTTCTGCATAGAAGATGTGCAGGCGGGCGTGAGCTCGTCCTTTCACTTGGAGTCTACGGACTCCATAGCAAAAGTTCTAGCCTCGAAGAAGAGTGATAAAGGCAAATACCAAGATCTTTCTAGCCTTATAATAAGCCCAGAGAATTTGAAACAGGCGTGGCTAGGGATAAGAAACAAAACAGGCAATCTGACACCCGATGGCACAGGCGAACCCGGGGAAGACTGGTTTAGGGAAACCAGCATAAGTTTGAATAAGGGAATCTATAAATACCGACTAGCCAGAAAAGTTGGCATACCGGGCGAGCGCCGCCCCCTCACTATAGCATCTTCCCGGGACAAAATAATTCAACAGGCCTTCAAAAGAATTTTAGAGCCTATCTTCGAAGGTTATGTTCCCGGGGTCCCTCGGAACCAAGGCAACGACATGGTTAAACACTGGATCCTCCCAGTTGTCCTTAGCAACTTATCCCACGGATTCAGACCCGAAAAAAGCGCCCACTCGGCGCTCCAAAGAATGCAATTTGGTTGGAGAGACGTACATTGGCTTCTCGACTACAACGTGAGGAAAGCTTTTGATAACGTTAACCACCACGTACTGTGTGCTGCGCCGGAAGAGCAGATAGCGGACCGTAGAGTTATCGACGAAATTCGCAAGATGCTTAATGTGAAAGGGATAAACTTTGACATCCAGGAAACCCTGGGCACCCCACAGGGTTCTGTTCTATCCCCTTTCCTCTCTAACGTTTACATGCATAAATTCGACCAATTCATGCATAATCTTATAGCACACTACGACCGTTCGGGCAAGAGGTTAATAAACCCCGAATGGAAAGAAGTTAGTCGAGTCAGAGCTGATGAGGAGAGTCAGCTTTCGGACCAAGCTACTAGAAACCGGCAGAGACGTTTAGCCGCTGCCCGCAAAGGTCTCAAGCGATACCTCTACCATCCGGCCAATATTAAGATCCGATACGTCCGTTATGCTGACGATTCTTTGGTAGGTACCGAGGGCCCGAAGGACCTGAGTAAGACCATTAGAGAGGAAATCAACGATTTCCTTCAATCTGCCCTGCACCTGGAGATAAAGAAGGACAACTTGATCCACGCGCGTTCCGATTGGGTTCGTTCTATAGGCTTCGACATTCAAGCTAGAATGACAGGTTCCTGCCTTACCAAGGGTAAAGAGCTTGAGGCTATTAACAGATTTAGACAAAGAGCCCGTAAGGCCAAAGAAAAGGCACATAAGAAGTATCAATCTATAATGAACAAGGTGGGAGCCTCGATCCAACGCCGAACCATAGAAGATACCTTTGCTAGGGCTGAGCAAACTTACCTTAACCGAGTACAGGTCGCAGTGGGAGCCGAAACCCTTAGTCGATCGCAAGCTTTGGACGCTCTGCAAGAGTCGCTAAATGTACTAAGACATGAGTACTCATGGGAACGGGGTAACGGCCCAGCCCGAATGCCTGAGAATTATCAGAACACCGATTCGGCAAGCATAAGGGGAGTAGCTGGGCAGTGGATTCGAGAGGCTAAATCCCTTGGAAACCTCAGGGTCGAACAAGAAGTTAGACAAGCCTTGAAAGATCTATACGGGGTAGACATTGTGGATAAGGTAGAGGAACTCAGTAAGTTCCTGGACAACTTAGACTTTGGTCGAGGTGAGATAACACGGTACATCAAAGATGAGTATAAAGGTGAGAGTGCAGCTATAGCCTCGGTAAACCTTTATATAAGATGCCCAATATCTCACATACTGGAATGTCTGCGGTCCCAAAATATTGTAGCCAAGAATACCCGAAGACCTATTGCGGTCGCTGCTATTCCCAATCTGGATGATCTAACTATTATCGACTGGTCTAAATCCAAAGCCCATGGGATCCCAAGCTATTACAAATGCGCACACAACATCTGGGAAGTCCGAGACCTGGTCAACTACCATTCAAGATATTCTCTCCTTAGCACTTTAGCCCTCAAGCATAGGTCCTCAATTTCCAGAATTATAAGAGGGTACGGTAAAGCCCCGAAAATACGAACGATTAATAAGAAGAGCCAGAAGTCCACGGAGTTCCCCACAGTACACAGAGTAAATAGCACCCGCAGAGGATTTAACACCAAACCAATGAGCCTAATAACCTTCCAGGATTTTCAGCATCTCCTGATGAGACCGTGCGTGGCGCGTCAATAGTACTATAACCTCATCCATGCGAGTAAACGCCAAAAGTAGTATCGCCCGATAAAACTACTGCAGAACTGGGAGACTAGCCGCCACTGGTCCCCCTAGATGCCTTTGATCATTCCTCTAGTCTCCCATGGGAGCCGGATGAGGGAGAAATTTCTCACGTCCGGATCTTTGAGAGCCTCCGGGCTACTCTCTCAAATCTTTTTGGAAACAGAACTCTTTTATCGTGGAAGTCGACCTGCTATTAACGTGGGATTATCTGTGAGTCGCGTGGGTTCTGCGGCTCAGTTGAAAGCCATGAAACAAGTATGCGGTAGCTTAAAACTCGAATTGGCACAATATCGTGAAGTAGCCGCTTCTGCTCAATTTGGTTCAGACCTTGATGCTGCGACTCAGTATTTATTAAATCGTGGGGCTAGGTTAACCGAGATACTTAAACAACCACAATATAGCCCAATTCCTATTGAAAAACAAATCGTGGTTATTTATGCAGCTGTCAAAGGTTACTTGGACCAAATACCCGTCGTTCTCATAACGCACTATGAACAAGAGCTATTGAAATCTATTGACCCAGGTATACTTTCTGCTATTGTACAACAAAAAAACATCACTGAGCAAATTAGTACTCAACTGGCTACCTTTCGCCAAAAATTTACGCAGAGCTTCTTAGCAACTCATCAATCGTAAAAAAAGAAGAGGGGCGAAGCTATTTGCTTCACCCCTCCCCCTCCGGTTATCGAGTAGCCATAGCTTATAAAAAAGGGAGGGCATGGAAATCGGTGGGCAGTTGCCCGCAGGGATTAGAAGCTTGGCGTTAAGAAATGTCGATCCTCGTACGAGCGCGGCGAGCTCCTTCGGCGGATCCCTCCGAAGACACAACTACAGTTCGCTGTCAAAGAATTTGAGGGCCGCCGCGGGCGCGGAGATGGAGGTAGAAAATTAGCCGGTGGACGCGCGGAAAGGCAGAACCCGGTCAACACGGGCCCTAATACCTTCTGCATAAAAGATGTGCAGGCGGGCGTGAGCTCGTCCTTCCACTTGAAGTCTACGGACTCCATAGCGAAAGTTCTAGCCAGGAGCGTAATTTTTAGCTACAGATTTAGTCTTTTTCGAATTTTCGGAGCTACATTTATCCTTTTAATTTTATCTTCGTGTGATACATGTGCCTGCCGAGCCTGCTTTAACTTTGGCAGTCTTCTAGAGCCCTAGGATTCACTCGGAAAGACGAATGCGAGGCGAGGAATTCTTGCACGTCCGCTTCGGGCCCCTCGTATAGGTCGAGAAAAGGAACTTCAGGCGATGCGGGATAACACCTGTTTAGGCACATAGGCTCTTTCCCTTTATTTTGTCGGACAGTATTCTGCTTTTGTGGTGTCCGGCAAGACAAAGTCCGGGGGCCTGGCTTCAACTCTACAGTGAGACACAGAAGCTGTTAGAGCAAGTGCAAGGGCATCGGTGCGCGTAGCGCCCCTTGCACTTGCTCTTTCTAAGGGAAAGTCAAGTGCTTCAATAGGAAATAGGAATGCTAAGACTCCAACTTAGATTGGTTAAGGATTTGTTACGAACCAATAAAGCCTTCCATGTAATGGCTTCTGACTTCCGGGTTATATCAAAAACCCTATGATTTTTTATATAATTTTTTTTTATTTCCATCATGCCATCGACAAAAAACAATAAATTAAAAAATTGATTAGTGTTGACGTTTCTTTTTCATGCTATGTTTTGAAGAAAGTGAAAAAAAAAGCTTTGAGTTTTTCAACTTCATCCTTATCCCCACGGTGCAGGTTAAACGTTATATAGACCCAAGTCCATTTTCCATTAGGATCGGTCTGTACTTGATGTTTAATTTTATTTTTCAATGCGTCAAATCGGCTAACCAACGTTGGATCTAAGGACAAGTCTGACGACAAGTCTGGCAATTCCCCCGTAAGCCAGGCAGATTGCATAAAGAATTTCCGTATTTCATTTATTCGAATTCACGAAGTGGCTCTTTCTTCCTCAGACTTATACTCTTTGCCCTTCACGTATTTATCTTCCACACTATCTAATTCAATTAGATTTACGGTATGGAAACTCTGCTTTACCACTTTTAAAATGGGTTTTAAAAAACCGGGACTTTTAGGCCCAAGCAATACAGCAATTCTGCGCTTTTAAAATTGTTCTTTTATTTTCGTACGCCTCGCGAACCTCCCCAAGTTCGTAGAAATAACGTCTAGGCGTTACTTAGCCCGTAGCCGCTTCAATTTGCAATCACCTGCATCCGTATACCAAAAGGCTGATTCAGGTTGAAAAACGTTAATATTAATAAATATTCACTTCCTTTCTGGCAAGTTTAGCCCTATTATTTAAATTTCCATATAACTTCCAATATGTTTTATTATCGGAGTGAAATCAACTTGGTCGTTCTTCAAACTTTGCAATTCCAGTCTGGCGTCCAACCAATTATCGTTGCGGATTAAACCTATAGGTAACCGTCGTACGTATTCAAAAAAATTTATTGCATCATACTGAGACTTGTGAAAACCAAGTGTATAAAAGTAAGTTTTTGGGCTGTTGGTTAGGTTAGTACAATACCCTCAAGAATCTTGATCGTACTGGGCAACCCAGTTCGAATTCAAAGTTACAAGTTTAAAAAAATCTAACTTGTGCTCTTGTTGTCGTTGCACACGCGAAATAGTCAAAGAGCCTTTGCTTATATATTTAAGACTTGTTATTTGAAAATGGGGTACGCCTGCGTAAGCAAATATACAGGTGTCCTTTTAGCAGGCAGCTGTAAACAAATTAAAACATTTAGAGTTGAAATTAAAAGAAAGATTATCTGGGTAATAACATCTTTTTTTTGAATCCGTTCCTCGTTTTCCAGAAATGGTTCTTTGAATTTGTCTGCATATTTGATTCTTTTTTTCCTCATATCGTCACGAAATCCATTAAAATTTAAAGCTGCTTTCTCTTTTACGTCGTACGGAAAGTAGCTAATTAGGCTAGGTCTAAAACTGGCTAATATATAAGTGGTTATCCAATGTTACACATCAATACGCACATTGTTCAAAAATTGCCCTATACCTTTTTTTTCTTCCAAAAGCGGAAGCAGTCGAAAAAAACTAACTTCTATATCATAAAGATGTTGACAAAAATCTCTAGGTGAATGGATTTCTTCTAAAATCAATTTAGCTATTTTCGAGGCAACCCCCAAAACTTTCTCTGGTCCTATGGGTGGAATATTAAGATGCTAATTCGTCGACGTTAGTTTGTGTGATATTTTTAAAATTCCTGTGTCTCCCAAATCGTTAACACTTACCCTACCATTAAAAAGTTCCAAGTCATTTTAAGCTTTGGACTCAATCAATTTAGAAGATCGAGCAATAATTTTTTTACCCTAACCTTCGATATAAATTCGGTTCCAAGGAATAATTTTAACATTTCGTTGGAGGAAGAGGGCCTCGTCTATGAATAACTCTGTTTTTTGGCTAAAGCACATCATGAGTGATATATAGGAAACTCAATTTGTAGAATCCCCGAAAATGGGAGTGTAGCGTTAAAGGAATTTGTGGCCTTTCACTCTGAAAGTAGTTGTATAGCGTTTCAGGGGGCTTCATGGTCTGATGAAAAATAGGTCGTCCAATTTCTATTTTATGTTTATCTTTAAGAATATGCTTTACGAGTACATTCCGATTTTGTATCAATAGTTGTTTCGTCGGAAAAATGAAAATGGATATTTTGCCCGCTTTCTTTACAGCTATTAGGAGAGCTTTGGAGGGTTTAACACTTCCTGGTGGAGCTGTAATTAATGCGACCTTAGCCTCTCAATAGTATTAAAAAAGGTTAAATTATCCGCGGCGGGGAAGTATCTTCCTGTTCCTCCACGGCCACTATGTGATGGTTAAAAATAGTCAAAATTTCCGAATTGCGGTACTTGTTCTGACAATAGGCATGTTTGCATTTTAATATAGGTATAGAATAAGGTAGTTGTAAACCCAAATAAACTTGAGTATTATCTCCATCTTCGCGAAAGATACAAGGTCCTACAAACTCTGTATTAAAGTTTTTTTTCGGTATAAGTGTTAATTGAAATCGAGTGTTTAACCATTTTGCTATTTTTGACATTATAGCGTAGTTCCAGGAAATACCCCAGCGAGTTTCCTGCTGTGTTTGTTTTTTCGGTGAAATAAGGGCACCCTTTTTTTTTTTTTTGTAAAGTAGCCCGTGGTTGTTATTTTGGTAAAATAAGGATAGTCGGCTAATCTATATTAGCAAAATATGTGCCTTCAACCCTGTATTGTACGTTTGGGGTTCCACCTTTTTTTCTAGTAACTCAAACCTGTGAAACTCTGACTTTTTAGTTTTGATACTAGAAGTGCCAAGATTAATAAAGAGCTTAAAGCCCCTAAATCCATAAACCGTGTAACACCCCCGTTTTATCATGTCTCGTGTCCACGCGGAGCGGACGGGTGTGACTTTTTTTCTTGACGTTTTCTGGCGAGTCTATGTCTATGCATATCATCTGAGTCACATCTCCGCACGAAGCAAACATCTTCTGTAAACATAGGCATTGTATCTAAAGTCGGGGTAATATTAAGACTTTTAGCCATCGTGGAGGTCTCTACTTCAGCACCATTCGTCGAACTCAGACCTCCATAGTGAGTTGGATTTTTGGAAATATAGTATCTAAGTATTTGGGTGTCTTTACTTTCTATATATATAAAATCCAATATATCGAGTTTCTTCATTTGGTGCAAGAGATCCCCGGGCTCCTTATAAGGTGTTGTAGCGATCAAAGCCATTATGATTTCTTTAAAGCAAGCTGGGTTTCAAATCCTGAAATCCTAATATTGCCACTGGTTGTTTCTCTAAGAACATATTTATTGACATGCCCTAATGAGAAGTCAATTCTTTTTTATCCCCAAAAGTTATGTTAAATCGTTGCTCAATAATTTTAGAGTTGGTCAAGTTCAAACGGTTGCGTTTTAATTGTACAACGAACTAATCGATATTACACCATAAAAGATCATCAGGCACCATTTAGGTCAAAACTTCTAGCATAATAAGTTGCCCGCAAACACTTCTATGTGAGCTAAGTTCATAAAGGGCAGAGTATATAGAATTAGTTCAACCAAGAATACCATTTAAAACAATTTTTAAAGTTCAAGCCCCAGGTTTGTTGTTTTTTTCTAACTTCAGCCTATGTTTTATCAATTGGTCTAACATATTTGGAAACTCTGGGAATCTCCTTCGTACCCTTTGTTTACTAAAGCATGAGGGATCGTAGATAACACAAGCTAATATCACAGTAAATAAGGGTCTGCTCTTTATTACCGTGGAGAGAAAGTCGGTGGGCAGGGTTTTTTTTTGATGATTATTTGTGGTATATCCGTCAAGTGGTCTATGAATGACTTAATTCCTGAAACTTACAAAAAAAATCGATATACATTTCCCCGGCGGCCTATAACAGTATAACAATATCCATGTCTTTCCAATTGTAAGATTTCTCAGATCTGTTTTAGCCTTATGGAATACCGGACCTCCTTACAAACATGCTCTGCTAATCGTTCCCAGGTAGGAGGCACATAGTGCTCAGATAAATCATAGTTGTTGAAACAAGCTTTCGAAGCAAAAAAGAGTCAGACCAGGACTGGCTACACCCCTCTTCCCTATTTTTGCAATGTAATCGGCGATCGGATTCGGCCATAATCCAGTAGACAGAATACTTTCTCTTCAATAGCATTGCGAAAGTCCACAGACATTGACGTTATTGGCATACCAAAGTAAGCAGCAAATTTTTTCAAGGAAGTGTCACTAGCTTATCACCATTCCATGTGGTTATCCATTACTCTGCGATTCTAGAGGCATCACATACTTTTGACCACCAGTCCCGACCAATTTTTCTTCTTGATTAAAAAAACTCGCGATACAAGCCAAGATATGTTTATTGAGATTCCTTATATATGATTAATCTGATTCTAATTCTCCCTCTTGGCAAGTGCAACAGGCTGAAGCAGGCTTCGGCCCTTTGCTCTGGGATAGTCTGACGCCCGGTTCTTCTTTCAAGGGCCCTCCGCGGACTGCCTAGGAAAGGCCTGCTGCTTGTTGGCCTTTAAGGCCCTTTAGTAGTAAGGAGCCGAAGGCGGGGCCATGAGAAACGCTACAGTGGATAGGCCGCTACGCGCCTGCTGCTTATGCGCTTTGCTATCCGGCAATTCGGTTAGTCGAATTAGCAAACCCGATAGGAACAGAGCATACTGTCTAGGTCAAAAAACTGCTACGCACCCCATGAAAAAACGTCATCGTAGGTATTGTTATAGTGTGTGTGTGGAGACGTTTTTTAAGATTTGCAAAACAGATAGTCATCGTCGAGCACCTCCCCCAAGTCCTTCGAATAGATTTAGCTAAACAATCTATCTCGAGTATATACATCATCTCTGATTTGTACTCCTTCTATAAATATCCCTTCAGCTTTCTCTGTCCACTAACCGAAAACTCTTCATCTTTTTCAACTTGAGGAAACGCGCGTGGCGAAAGGAAAGGAAGGTATACGGGCATAGATTGGAAAAAGATATGATAGATACAGAAAATATTACATTGTCATCAAATATACAAATAAAACTCAAAGGGGTGCCGAATACAGGAAGGGGTAGGCTACGCCTACCCCGAAAAAGAGGGCTTGGCTTGGTCAAGTCTCTAACTACAACTTTTCGGGGCGGGCTCCGCCCTATAGGGACCAAGTCTGTATAGGGCGGAGCGGTTCAGTGCTTAAGTTGCACAAATTGCTAAGACGTCTAAATGCTTTCCTTGATAGCTGGAAGTTCTTCAAAAGTATGAAATGCCGGAGGGCTTGGGACCATCCATTCAAGTGTCGTTGAATTCTGTTCAACAGCCCAAGGACTTGGAGCACACTTGTTTTCACTAGTTAGAGTGGGAAAAACCACTACGAAGAAACACGAAATCCCTACTACAGAAACGTATGAGCCAAAACTACTAAAGGCATTCCATCCAGCGTAAGCATCTGGATAATCAGGAATGCGACGTGGCATACCTGCAAGCGGGTTTTTCCTTATTTATCAAATGTTAATGTGTGACTAAATATTTTTCCTTTGTAAACTTCATCTGAAATTAGTCTTTTAGACTTTTCAGTGTGTTTAAATGCCAATGTTGAATCAGTTTTTTTATCGATATTAAGAACTGGTTTATAAAGATCTAAATAGTACTGTTCTCGAGCTAAATAGTCCTTTTTAGTCATAGTACCTGTTGAACTACATAACTCAATAATAACTAAACTAAAATTGTCATGACCATATTTCCAAATAGAATTATAAATATATCTGTTCTGAGAAAATTTGGAAGGGTGATAGTATTCAGCAAGTCTATCGCTTTATTTATAACCACTACCTACATATTGTCCACCATTAACCAAATTATGCCAAAGATAGATTCCAGTTTCCGTTAGATAATCAGAAACGATTTGGTTTCTATTTGACCAAGCGTTATCATATACTGGAAGTGGTTTCCTTGGTAAATTATCAATAATTAATTGGTCATTAATCGAGAATTTATGATCTAATTTGACTGTAATTAGTCTGTCAGAATGAACAATAGAATGATTTTCAGAGCCTTTTGGCTCTCCTGAATTACCATTAGCCCCGGACTTATTGCTAGTTTCAAATCGTTTTCGGTTTGACACTGGATAATTATAAGGACTCTCGAATGTACTAAAATTTACGCTTAAGTTAAGGTTATCCTGAATAGTATATCCTATTAGCAGCGAGTTACCATTTCGAGAGTCTACTACTAATTCTTCTTCTCCGGCTTAAAAGGCAAACTAGTCCAATGATAAATAAGGAATCTCCTTGATATTTCTAACGAGGCCGGACTATATCTTCACCCTAATTGTATAGGGGCACCACGTGGAGTCTCTGAGGATCCTACTCGTCAGCGTTGAGCCTCGACTTTGGTTTCCTGCTGATTGTCCAATCCCTGAGATGGTGACTGCTTGAAGTAAGTACCAAGGGCTCTAAGGAATTTCCAGCGTATAGTGATGTTTCACTTCAAGTTTTACTTTGGAAGTGGGCCTAGTATTGACCTGGGAAATGCATAGGAAAGAGAGTCAAATTCACACCAAAGAAAGTAATCCAAAAATGAATTTGACCTAAAGTCTCTGGGTATTGAAGACCAGTTATTTTACCTATCCGGTAATAGAACCCCGCAAATAAAGCAGAAACGGCTCCCATAGGAAGAACATAATGGGAATGTGCAACCACATAATAAGTCAACTTTACCTAGATATTTTCATATCTACTTGGACTATATTATCACTCCGTCGATCCTACTATTGACCAACAGATGTGTTTGGCCTATAGTCTCTGAGAATCCTACTCCCCATAAAGCGCAAAGGCCGTAGGGGCCTTCGGGCCCGAATAAGGCGGCGGGCCGGCCTCTCCCGTTGGTCTCGGCTAAAGCCCGGAAATCGTAAATTTCCGAAACGTCCGCCCTTTTTTCGTCTGACAGTGCCCCGACCTGTCAGACAGTCTCACGCCCTCCGGCCCTTTTTTTGAGTTTGGTTTCCGGCGGATTGTCCATTTCAGTAGATTTGAGATCTACGTCATACTTAGGATTATTACTGAAGCCGAGGGAAGGCCGTAGGCCGCAGCTGAAGCCCGGATAACGTAAAGCCAGAAACTTTCCAGTATCTGCCCTTTTTTTTTCAGTCTCTTCTCACCCTTTTGTCTGACAGTACCCCGCCCTACGCGCGAAACGTTACGGGCTCCGACGCGTAAATCGTCAAGCGGTTTCCGCCCGTAGGTCTGAAGGGCGTAAAGGGTTTACTATTTACGGGTTTACGTTTCCTGGGCGCAAAAAAATATATTTTTTTTGCTTGCTTCCTCTATCGACTCTTTTTCTTCTGCGAATGAAGTGAAAGGCCTCTAGTACTCAAGTCTTTAGGAATTTCCCGCATACAGCCAAATTTAGCCATGACACTTTTGCACAGGCTAAAGCCCTTTCTGTTTTTATAAAAAGCTGATATAAATTGATGAAATTGTAACAACTTCTCTCCACCTAAACTAATAATGTCATTACGACTAAAGAAGTCTGTAACTCTTGCTAAAGAATTACGATTATAGGTCTCTATTAAATAAATAGGTTTCCTATTTTTAACAGTGATTAATCTAACTTGATTAGGTAGATTAAATTTGCTTTTTATAGCCTCCATAATACAATGATCGGAAGCTTGAGATATACTAAATGAATGTGAACCATTCAATCTAATACAGAACCAACCTTCAGCAGTTGTAAAACCTACAAACCGATTATCGAAATAAGATAGGTTAGTTAACTCTAATGGAGTTAACTTTCTAAATACAGGTTCTAAGAAATGCTTCATAAACTTATACTCTTTTAAGGAAATTCTATTGAGAAAGCAAAATCGCGAAAATGAATAACGAGTATAAGCATCAGTAGTTAATAAAAGATAATCTGTTAATATACCTAAAACTACCTCTATTTCAGTTTTGTTATCTATTTGTAAAAAAACATATTTTTTTTTAATATATATCCGACCTATATTCAGAACTTTTGATAGTTGTTTTAACATAAGATAGTTGCCTTCTGTATATTTAAATTTAATAATAATCCTAAATTGTAATATTGTCTCTCCCCAATTATTAACTTGAATTGAGCCGTCACCGTCAATAAGACCTACAAAAAATTGTTTCATAGCTTCTGTATAATTTACATTCTGCTTGATATAAGGTTCGGAGAAAGCGATAATAGTGCATAATAGTTTATCATGTAGAGCAATATCTACCCCAGAATTGGCCGATACTATTCCAGTAAGCCCCCCTACCGTGAACGAAAATATAAACCCTACAGCAAATAACATGGGTGTTTTGTATTGTATTGACCCCCCCCACATGGTTGCAATCCAACTAAAAATCTTTATTCCAGTAGGCACGGCTATAATCGTGGTAGCCGCGGTAGAGTAAGCACGTGTATCAACGTCTAAACCTACAGTAAACATGTGATGAGCCCATGCAGTAAATCCAGGAACTCCAATACTAATCATGGCGTACACCATGCCTAGATAACCGAATACGGGTTTTCTTGAAAAGGTAGAGACGATATGACTAATGATACCGAATCCTGGCAGAATTGGAATATGAACCTCAGGATGCTAATGGACTATATCTTCATCTCCAATCAATTGAAACAATTTAATAAAATGAAACAATTTGTTTTGTTTAGCTAGATCTAGATAATAACCTCTCTCCAGATATCTATTAAATAACGCTCAAATCCTTTTTTTGTCTGACAGTGCCCTGGCCCCTTAATTAGCTATCTTCCAAGAGTTGGGTAATAGATAAAGGTATAAATGAGAAATCATTAGCTTTAGCTGAGTCATACCTGAATACCACAAAATCCATCCATCCCGGCTTTTATCATAATAGATAGATCCACCCCTGGCTCTATTTTTCAGTACCTTTTTATCTTTCTGCCCTATATCTAAACTAGGTTGGAAGTTTATGTGGTTAATGTTAAAATGGCCATCTCCGAATTCTGAAACCCAACGTTATCTACCGTTAGAGTTTGGTTCAATAAATTCTCTTATCATAGAAGAACAGCCTCTTCGCTTTTGTTTTTGCTCGCCCATCTTTCTCATTCTGCCATTCACCCAATCGACTAATCTTTCTATAGCCGATCTATTATGCAATTTCCAACGAAAGCTTCTGAAGTTATCTCGAATCTGATGGACCCAATAAAGATTATTTTTTTTAGCCTGGGTGCCCCCTAATTTTCGTTTTAAAAAGTATAGGGTTTGTACTTCTTTTGTATGCATTGTTACTTCACAGCTTATATATCCAGCCTTTTCAATGGAAAAACCTCCATCCCAGCTAAGCCATTTTGAAATCGATCCTTATCATTTCTTGTTTCAATAGGAGATGCGCTGCGTGTAGTCTCTGAGGATCCTTCACCTGTTTGTAAAGTCAAAATATTTCTTTCATTCATTTACATTTTTTTGAAGTTTCCTGCTGATTGTGCATTGCCTATAGAACTGAAGATCGAATTCAGATCTATACATAAGCTTTTCACAGGTTCGGGCGTAAAAAAATATATTTTTTCACGCACTTATGAACCGAGTACTTAATGGCATTCAGCCTTTCCAGCAAATAGCGGCATTATTCAATTTGGGATTGCTCTTAAATGCGGCCATCCTGTGGTTATTTCTTGACCGGAAAACCAAAAAAGATGCTGGTATGAAATGGGATCCCCGCCACCAGCAGGATCAGAAAAGGTTGTATTAAAGTTTCTATCAGTTAATAACATGGTAATTGCCCTTTTTTGTCTGTTTTCTTTTTCCAAGTTTCTTCCCCCTTTTTGTTAAGTTTCTTCCCCTTTTTTGTCTGATAGTCCTGGGGGCTTGTCGGGCAGTATTTTGCTTTTGTGGTGTTCGACAAGACAAAGTCCGGGGCCCTGTCTGACGAAAAAAAAAAAAAGTGCTTACACCGGAAACTCATATTTTTTTTTTCATGCCCAGCGTGGTTTTGGACTATATCTTCATCTCTCTCTATTCATACCCGCTTTGCTGCGCACAATTTCAGCAAACCCCGCATTGGTCAGATGTGCTTGTGTAAAATCATGTCATAGATGCATCGCCAGTCACGCCAATCCACGGCCCGAGGAAAGACATCAAAGTAAGCAACTACATAGGCATGCCTGCCATGCTTCATGTGCGACTACGCCAATTTACTCTAGAAGCACTAAGCTTGGAAAGTATAACTTGTGCCCGCTCCCGCCGCGGCGGTCTAGTATCTATTTTCGTTTCTTTCTGCAGCTTACTCTAGTCCAGCTCAAACGAAATAGAAACGCGCCGATATCTACTGGAATGGTGGTTCGAACCTGGAAGCTACCATAAAATCTCTAGGCAAAACCGCAAAGCCAAGGGAAAACAAAGCATTCGGATCATGCGGCAGAAAACATAGTGTTGTGTCATATGCGTGCACCCAATCCACCAACCTGGAAAGTGTTTCTTCGTGGTTGGAAGTACGCATAAAGCCATTGATTTCATGAATAACTCGAGTTATACAATCTAAAGCATTGATAAAGAGCACGAAAGCCCCCTCCTTCTAGTCTGAATCGAGCCTGAGCCTAGAAGCGCACGCAGCGATTTGGGCCGGACATTGTCAGATAGGCCCCAAGCTTTGTCTTTCAAAACTGATTTAAATGGAAAGGTATCGTCTCTGACTACGAAGGCTTCGATTTGCATAAGGTATGACCATGCAGCCATCACTCTCAATCAAGCCGGCTGGCACCAAACATTAGTTTGGGTGGCAAAGGCACGAAAGGGGTTTTGGCCAGAGATGTTTGGCGTATAGTCTCTGAGGGGGAACCGTCATTGTTCGTTCCCTGCTGATTGTTCTTGTGGAGTTTCCAGCATATAGTCAAATTCGACCAAGGCATCGCTACCTCATCAGGCGCAAATACGCCTGCCAATACTGGAAGGGGTAGTAAAAGTAGGAAAGCTGTTACTAAAACAGACCACACAAATAGGGGTAATCTATGCATGGTCAATCCAGGGCCCCTCATATTGAAGATAGATAGGGTCAGTCAATGCTGCCCTCCGAACCATACGTGACAATTCCTCGTCATACAGCTCTCCCTCAGAAAACTTGAATTGCTAAGTTTATCGTATCAAGTCTATCTCTATAACAGATGGCTTAGTTTATAGAGAGGGCCAAGCCCGAGGCTTAACCGGGTTTACTGATAGGATGATATTCTCTGACAATCCTCCCACTCCCTCGCATGATAAGCTTCGTGGTTAGCTCCATATAATGGAATCTGTTTTCGTTTGTACACCCCTAACCATTCCTGGTAAGTTGTCTTATTTATTCTGATTTTGGCTGGAACGTTTCGAACAGCCCTTACGTGAAGCATCGCCACGTCTTATCACCACAGATGGCGCAAACCTGCCCTAACCCAGACTTGTAAAGTTTACCAGCCCAAGAACCCTGGGGAACCGAATCCGGAGTAGCCCCCTCCATTTTGTAATGCTGTAGAACCTTATAGTTATTTAGAATGTTCGGGCTGCTCTTGGTATTTGGGCACAGAAAATTAGCTCCAAATTTATTGAACGGTTTTTTTCCAGTTCGCAGGTTCTATTTAAGAGTTACGGTTAGAGCGCATGAGTTAACTAGGAACCATATCACTTTCTGCAGATTTCTTCTATTACCCGCGAAGGAGTAATAGTTAAGCAGCCCTCTAATCTTATGATTGTAACAAGTCAGGATATCAGAGTGCGATAGTCCGTCCTCTCATGGCAGTTGGGTACATTATAGTCATATGGTTTTTTTTTAAGAATCCCCTTGCCTTTAATTTTAACAGCAAGTTGGGAGCAAACATCATCGCTCGGGTGTGAGCTGTCCGTGTGATATCGGAACCTTTGATTGTGTAGAATGGCCTTTTCCTTCTGAGGGCCTTTTTACATTTAGCCCCTAGAAAATCGAACCATTCGCTACTCAAATGTGTGATAAGAGTCTTATCCACATTCAGCTCCAGACCGCACGGTTGTTCAAGGAAGCTCTTGATCCCCGCTTGTATTTTCTCGGCCTCATTTCTGGTGCCGTAGGTAACAATTACGGAATCGTCAGCGTATCTTATGCAACTTAATCGTCGGAAATTAGGATCAATCACATCATATTTAGGACTTTTCCTCATTTCCATCAGCATAGCTCTTTGAACTGCTAGATTATTATAATATTTTATTTTTTTACGTAATAACCTGTAGGTGGGATTTTCACGTCTATTAATCCCTTTCTTGAATCTGTTTTACATACTAAGCATGAATTGATCCGGTTCGTGTAAAACTATGTTACATAGGAGTGGCCTCAAAACACTACCTTGGAGAGTACCCGAATGCGAATGGACGACCTTGCCGTTTTCTAGATCGATGTAACCCGCTTTCAGGGTTTTCATAATCGGTTCTAGGGTACGTTGACATTTCATCAAGGCCGTCAGACTTTTCATGATGATGGAGTGTGGTATCTTGTCGAAGCAGTTAGATAGTCCACTGCTGGAATAACCCATGAATGGTGACCGCCTATCAAATGCTTCGAACGTAGGGCAGAGTGACATGATCTACCCGGTATCAATCCATGAGAGCTGTCTCGAAATCGTTCTTCCCATATGGCTTACAAGACTAATTGGAGTGCAAAAATCACTATCTTTTATCTTGGAGAGGCGATAACATCTCCCTAAGGTCGAGCACGTAATGCCTCTCCCGTTGGTTCTGTATCCTGTCAGTTTTTTTTCTGAGGGGCTTTTCTCTCTGTTTGTCTGACAGTCCCGGGACCCTGTCGGACAGTATTTTGCTTTTGTGGTGTTCGACAAAACAAGGTCCGGAGGCCCGTCTGACAAACAAAGTCCGGCTTTGGGGACCTTCGAACCCAGGGGCCATTTTTATTTTTGACCGGGCTTAGGTACTGGGCAGGTTAAATTTGGATCCGACCCTTGCTTATACGTTACGCAAGTTGTACGAAGCAATTCCAGTCTAGCTCATCTAAGATTTGACCATCTGATCCTGGAATAATATTACCAGTCTTACCTCTGATACTTTCATGGCAGTGAAGCAGAAATATTGGATCCGATATAATTCTTATAAGTCCATTATAGCGTCCCTGGTTATCCTTACAATTGTTCACTACTTTCTTAGCATATGTACTGGCGTCGCTCTGCCAACAATTCTTTCGGGTAAGCTGGCGAGAGGATTTGCCCGAGACATCTGAAGAACTATGGATCGTGTTCTGACTAGTCGCCTTCGTGGCCTGGCTAGGTTGGTTTCCCTTTCCCTCACTACTACGGGACCTCTGAGCCCGCGCATCGTCTGTTGGACGATGTGAAGCGGTTACTTCCCGTGGTTGCTTTATTTCCGTGTTCTCGCCCTGACCATCCTCAGAGCACCTGGTGGTGTAAGGTCCTTGCGCACTTCCTTGATTGCTCAATTCAGTTCCTATGTTGGAATTACTTGCGACTGTCCGACAGCCCTGACTGCTAACAACATCAGTCAAAGATTTCGCCCAGAAGGATACCTGGGTTACTCCGCCACACACATACCGACCTCTTCTGCTTGGGATATGTAGCCCCTTATCAGGCAGTGAGTGCGTACCAAGTTGGTTAACCTGACCTTGACCACCCCGGCTAAGAGACACCACCAAGAAGGGCAGTCCCCTTTGGCGTCTCCTTTGACCAACTGCTCGCAAACATGATGGATTATTAGCTCAAGATGCCGCATTGACCTGCTTCACGTATTTTCCTATGGAAGTCGGACATACGCGCAGGAATATGGGTATTATTCCTAACCGAAAACGAGCCTCGCACGGCGCACTTGTTATAAAATTAATAGAACCTAAAATAGAGGAAACACCTGATAAATGAAGGCTAGAAATTGCTGAATCAACAGATCCTCCAGAATGACTGGTTATACCACTTAAGGGTGGATAGCATATGTGTTGGATAACCTCAGCGTTGTGATTGCTTAACGTTATACGCCATATATCTCTATATGGATCGGACTATACCTTTATCTATCATCTTGCCATGAAGCTTTTGGAGAATACTTCGGATCTGCTCGAGCTTTTCTCGATCCTTTTTATAGTAGACGGCTCTCGACCAGAGCTGAAGCTCCAATGATTTCATACCCTTGAATCGGCCTTGGAAGGGTTGGCTTATGCCAAGCACAGCCCTACTGTGAGTAGTCCCTAATCGATAGAAGTGTGGCCTTTCGATGATCTGAGTAGGTATGTGTAGCCTACGTCTCATAGCTTCTAATAAAGGCCTGTCTAACTTTTGAGTTAAGCCAAACGCGATAGAGATCCGTTGTTTGCCCTCCCTATTATACAAGAAGAAGGACCCTTCTGCCTTTATAAAGCCAGTAAGCCGATCGATGTCAACAGCCATATTTGCTGTCCAAACAGGATTGACATATGTCTCCGGAAGAGTAGCACTCCGCAATTGCTCACAGATGGAATACTTGTGCTCTGTGAATAACTTTGGATCCTCCAAGATCCGATGGACTTGACGAAACCTCTCGTAATGGAATTGCTTGCTTGTTAGGCATGGGTATTGATCAAAGATAGGAAAGATTATCTCTGCTAGTTTCCCTCTATCCCAAATCTGATACACTCCTATGGTCTTATGCATATGAACGGACCCTACACCAAGGATCTTCTTGCTGTAATACAAGATCCGTAGATCGTACTTGCCTCGAGCAATGGAGAAGTTAAGGTTGTACTTGCCGTTTTGGAGCACGATGCTAAAGCAGCCATCCCCGTCTGTCATACCAACAAGCCATCTGCAAAATGATAGATATTCTGCGTTAAGTCTCTGATGGGGGGGCCCCCCAGGCGGGTTGTCCCCTTGTAGAAAAGGTTTTTGCTTTTGGTCTTAATTGAAAAGGCCTGCGGCCTGACTGAGCACTTTCCTCTGTAGTGAGGATGTTCCCGCATCGAGCAGAAATATTGTTCCCTATGTTTCCACAGGGCACGGCCTCTTTTTTGACCGTCCACCCTGAACCGCACATGGAAGCTCCTTATAGAAGAGTCTAATCGGCATTTAGCCAGTACGGATTTGGAAAGCTAAAATCTTTTCGACCAGTATTTATAGTAGCTTTCAAAGCTATTATTCTTTGGGTACCCGACGCGCTCTTGTCAACTTTGCTTTTATGCAAAAAGCAAACGCGTGACCAATCACGGAAGTCGAGATATTTGGCGCAGGGGACCCTTATAAAATAAGTTTCTAACAAGTTTTTTGATTCCGGGTTGGTGCCGGAAACCCCGCAATCCCCCTCGCGGGATTCAAACTTCGGGATGATGCAGCGCATTACCCAAGCAATGGTTGTCATAACATGTTGCAACAAAGCGAGATCTGATACGCCCTATATGCATGTGGATGCAACAGCTTTTTTTCACTGATGTCGTATTGAACAGCAAACTTACCGTTCGCTTCGAAACATGCCTGAGACCCAGCATTGGACAAAATGGAGCGCTGTTATCGATCCCTAATAGAGGTCGGGGAGTCCCGTATATTCACGACAATTGAACCATTAAAATCATACGGTGAAGCGCTTCCATTTTTGGGTGCGCATCTTGCCGTTGACGCAGGTTACTATTTCGAATACTGCAGGCATATTGTGCACTCGATCCATCTGCCTAAATGGTGAACCCCCAAACCTTGCGCGAAGCTTTTGAGCCCTTTGCTCATTTTCACAACGGAACACAATCTTTACGTTGGGATACCGATCCCCACAGCCCCTATCATTTTCAGGAGTTATTAGAGAACCATCCCCTTTTATTGAACCAGCCAAATAAGCATTAAGCGCTTATCGCCCGGTGCCTGATATTTGCCCGAACTAGACTCTTTCTGGAGTTTCTTGGACTATTTCTTTAAGCTGGAAGCTCGCTTCACGTATAGTCTCTGAGGGGGTTTTTTTAACTTCCCTGCTGATTGTCCAGAGGATTCCCAGCATATAGTGAAGTTTTTGGGGTGGGCTGCGGCTTTAGCAACCCACCTCTACTAAGGCTGGGCTTGAAGGAAGTAACAATGACGGTGGCAAAAGCCAAAATGAAATATTATTTAATCTAGGGAATGCCATATCCGGACTTCCTATAAGAATAGGAACAAACCAATTACCAGAACCACCTATCATCGCCGGCATCACCATGAAAGAGGTCGTTAAAGAAGCGTGAGCTGTTATTAACAGTAGGGGTCAATCAGGTCTTTCAACACAGTTGCCCTCAGAACCGTACGTGAGGCTTTCACCTCAAACGGCTTGCAACTCCGGTCTCCACTCATTGCTATGAACTTTCAATCTTACAATTGAACATCTCTTCATGGATCGTGTACAAAGACAGTGCTAACATTTCCGACTCAGATAACTGGCCGTTGTGATACACACTGTAATGGTGAGAACAGAGGAGGGATCTGCTTCCCTTTCAAGGCGCCCTTCCACTCAGAATAAGCCGAAGTGCCCTATCGGATCCTGGCCTTAACGTCTTTGACATAACGGATATGATCATCTCGACTTTCGTTAATGCGCAAAGAGCACATGTTCTGAAAATAGCGAATCGGGTCGACCTCTAGTTAATATCAATAACCTGCTCAGCCCGGGCAATCGCACTGGGATTGTATAAGTATATGGCTTTGTAGGCGCTTGGTTAAAATAGACTCATACCCGTAACAGGACAGGTAAGGCACTTACCGAAACGCTTAAAAGTCTTACTAGCTGTCTTCAGTTTGTATTTTAAAGCGGGGGTCAAGGCACAGGACATATGCAACACATGTACAATCTGATTAAGACTACTGCGATTCGACGCGAACGAGTAGTAATTCAGGGGCCCCCGGACTTTCTGATTGTATAATTCTAAAATGTCTGCATGATCCAATGGGGTTAGATTCCTTCTCGCCGTGGGTACATGTTTCCCCATTTCATTCCGTTTTACAAAACCTTTCTCTCTCAATTTGTCAAAAAGTTTCGTAATGGGGGCACAAACCCGAAGACGTTCTGTTGAACGCTGGTTAATCGTTTTGCCTCTTACCGTGCGCACACGGAAGATCCGATGACGAGATCGGGTGCGTTTGCAGTATGTACCTAGAAAATGGAATCCCTTGTTTGCAAGGTGTGAGACCACGGGTTTTTCTAAACTAAGCTCTAACCCGAGACTCCGGTGCAGAAAGTTTCGTAACGACGCTTGAATTGCGAAAGTTTCTAACCGAGTTCCGCTTACTGAAATGACAAAGTCATCGGCATATCGTACATAGAAAATTCTTCGAAAGTGAGGGTCCAAGGGATCTTTCGACGGGATTAATCTGCGCTTAATCAGGAGAGATCTATCCTGTCTGTTCGCATTCATACAACGAGTCAATAGCTTGTACTCTGGGTTAATTCTTCTACTTTTGCCCTTGTGAAATCGATCACGAAGTTTCATCACAAATTCGTCGAAGCGATGTAGTATGATATTGCAGAGGAGCAGACTCAGCATTGAGCCTTGCGAAGTGCCTTCGTCTAAACTTATGACCTGACCAGAAGTAGGATCCTTGTAACCCGCACGAAGAGCCCTTTGGAGTAATTCAAGCGTACGATGACACTTGACCTTTTGCGAAATTTTGTGAAGGATCACTTTATGAGGTATCGAATCAAAAAACTTTCGAATGTTTCCTTGCACAACCCAAGGATAGTCACCTCCCTCTAAGCAGAGCCTCTTTAATGCTGTGTGACAGCTTTGGTGGATACGAAATCCATGCGAGCAATCTAGAAAAATAGGTTCATAGATGGCCTCAAGCACAAGCTGTAAGGCCTTTTGTACGATCTTTCCCTCGTAGCACCTTTTTTGTTTGACAGGGCTGTTAATGCCTAAGGGGCGCTTCTCCTTTTTGCTGGGCTTTGTAATTCCTCGCGCGGGCGAGAACTCAAACTGACCCTTCTTAAGTTTCTTACCTACTTGCACAAACCATTCTGGACCATCCAAAGGTTTCGCATCAGACCCGGGGGTACCTGGCTTACCTTGGATGGATTCATAGCACAAGGCCAAAAATGTAGGGTCTGATATGATATGGATCAGCCCATTGTATCTATTGTCCGGGCCTAAATAAGCTTGAATCTGTTCCGAAACGGACATACGGACACGGTCGGGCCAGTCGGCTTTGGGGGCTGAGCGGGCGGAGCCGTTGGAACGAGACGATGTTTCGTTATCCGAGACCTCCGGGATGAAACAGTACGATCGAGAGCTAGGCTCCGCCAGGCTGGATTGCAAAAATCCGAAGCTATTACGGGCCCTCCGAACCCCACCCCGATTAGGGCGGGTTATTTTCCCGGCTCCTACATAGTCCTTGTTTTTCGTGTCCGGAAGACACTTCGATCCTTTCTTCGTAAAGCCAAGAAAGATCTTAGATCCTGAAGAGTTAGGCCCTTGCGCAATTAGCTGATTACTCAGCTGGTATCTGTGTAGAGTGCCCCACATTTTTCCAGGGACTGTGCACACACAATGTATTGTGCACAGTTCTGACCTCCGTAGAGGCTTACTTATCGTGCTCTTGCCACAATGTGCTGCTTGAGACAAGAGGTCTACTGTAATACGAGCATTGCGTGTCAAGTCAGTTACCCTGGCCCTACCTTCTGCTCTCTCAGGGCGTCCTAGCGGTGGCAGCCCAGCCGTTCCCTGATTCAAACTTGCTGCTCCCGAGTAAGCCATATTACTATGGCGTCTCTGCAAGTTGAGCCTGTGCCCTAGCTTGTTAGCTAGCCTGGATGGCACAAAGAAGAGTGGATAGCTCTTCTTGTCGGACGATGTATATCCGGGCGCACCATTATAAAGTTGATGATTCCCACCAAGAATTTGATTGCCGGGTTGTGCTAATTCCATACGAATTAGTACTGAAAAGCATGTACCCATTACTCCAGCAATGGCACCGAAAATTAAATATAGAGTACCTATATCTGTCGAGTAAAGGATTAGCCCTTCTCGTGGAACTGTGCTTGATAGTCTTCCATCACACGGCTCTCCAAGAACCTACTCTCGATTGGACGTATACACTTGGAATTTTATTGGGCCTACTCCCAATCCAGTCCCCCAAACTTCAATTCCCTCTTGTGCAATTCATCGTGATGATACGTACACGAAGGTATTCGTTTTCTATTTATGGCAACCTTGAACGCATCCATTCCCGTAACTCTCTTCTTTTCGGTCACTACTGTTATCTTCCCAAAAGCATCCAGGTGCCCCTTGCGCACTATGGTGCAGTTCTACCTCGAGCTCGAAGCGCCCTTTCACAGAGCATCACGATGCACGGGAGCGCCTGAACGTGGCGTAAATACACGGTCCAGAGTCCCCATATCAGAGCCACATGGGATGTCCCTCAAGAACATTCTTCCCATCCGTCGAATTTCGTTGGAGCTTAGAAAGCTTATTCTTTTTTCTCCTTTGTCATGAAGAATGATCATATCTATCGATAATGCCCTGATGAGCTTCGTCGCCGATGTCTTATGTTTCCCGGCTATTGTGTGTATCGAGGACCAGCGTAAGAAATAATCCACGTAGTCTCGTACCTTATAGAAATTGACACAACAACGGTAGTAATTCGATAGGTCTCGGGCTACGGGGTTAAACCAAAGCACAATGTCTTCGTCGTTGAGTTGAATCAATCTAACCACACAACAAGGTTTGTTATTCTCCGTAATAAGGCCGCGCAATTTAAGCCTTTTCCTTATCTCCTTTAATGGGGCCAAAATTTGCAGAGGTAGCGCCTGGTATCTTCTCACGTGTTCTCGTCGAGCTTTCTCCCTATCTTTAGAAAAAGGGGTTCGGACTTCACACTCATCGCACCACTTGTCGAGTTTCCTCTCAAGGTTCTCTATGGCTTCCCGCGCCTCATCTGGGGCAAAGTCTAGCCTGCTCGCTAAAGCCAAGTGGAAGTTTTTCTGAGAGTCCCAAATATCGGTTACTAGCTCGTTATCGGCTCGCATCTCTCTTAACAAGGCTTTAGCTAACTCCGCCATTTCCGGGTATTTGGGACTCAGGAGTTTCGCTAGCCCCGCAGAGTTCTGCTTCCTCAACAATTGACCCAGCGCCCTGGCCAAGGCATCGTGGAGCAAGTAGTTTTGGCGTTTCCGTTTTTGTCCCTTCGGGGTAAAGATACGGTTCCTAACCCTGCGTCGCTTCTCCATGGCTTTGCCGAATCTCCTTCGAAATTTCAAGGAGGGCACACCCTTTATCTCCATTCCCATAGATTTAACGCTTTCGGCGCTTATGTGGGATATATGACCTCCGGTGGGTTCCAGGTGCAACTCCAGATTAACGAACTGCACAATCCTACTCTTGACCGTGACCACAAGTTCCCTGGGTCCGGCAATACCTACGAGGAGATTCCCCGCATATCGAACGTAAAATGCACGTGCGTAGTCGGGGTCCTTCCTATCAGTCGGGGGCAGCCCCCGGGCGCTGGGAGCTCTCATGATTTCTAACTGCGGGGTCAGCGCTCTGAACGCCTTCGTTCCGGGCGTCCTCGTAGCCGCCGTGGTCCTTTCGTTGACTCCCCGCTTGCGGCTTCGTGAGAGTTCATTAGCCATTTTGGCCACTTCTCGGTCCAATTCGTGCAGGTAAATATTACAAAGTAGAGAAGCAAGGCACCAGGGGGGCCTCGACCAACGGGGGAGGGCTGATCCTTGAAGGAGGTCTAGAGCACCAAGCTCGCCGCCAACAAGTCCCGCGGTGAACAGTTTATGCACGAGATCCATCCACCTCTGATCTTCTATATCCTTTTGTAAGATGAAGACCAACTTGTGTCGATCCATGGAATTGAAGCACCTTTTTATGTCAAATTCAAGGAACCACGACGCTCCTGTCCATTTCAGGCAAATTTGTTCTAACCCCGAGTGACACCCTCTTCCGGGACGGAACCCGTGGGAGGTGTCGAGGAATCTAGGTTCGTATATATGTTCCATTACTATTTTCATGGCTTGCTGAACAATATTGTCGCTCCCAATAGTGAAAGGTATGAATTCCCTGGCCTTGTTAGGCGTGGGTATCATAATCCCACGTGCGGGTTTGAAGCGAAACTGTTCGCTTCGAAGTAATTCGGCGGTTCTTTCGAACCACGCCCGATCTAGACGGGGCGAAGCCACTCGACGAATAAAGAGGTTTTCCCTTTCCTCGCCCCCCGGAGGGGTCATGTGACTCATGTGGGACTGAATCTGTTCATAGGCGGCAATCAAGAAGTTCGGGTCCGTGCATATGGAGTAGATGTTTTCAAATTTCCCGGATTTGTCGTTCCGTTCGAGAGTTTCGAGTTTCCGCCTCCAACCACCACCATCCATATGGACGATTACAGCAGGGGGTTCATTACCCGACCGGTTTTTAGTTGAGTTACTATCCTGTCCGCCATTGGCATGGGGGTTATAACTCATCCTGGGGCGTGACCCGGCCCTACCCTCGCC